TAAATTTTTATGTAGAAAGAAAAAAATTAATTTTTCGCAAAGCGATAAAAATATTTGGTATTCTAAAGATCCAACATAAAATATAACAACAGATTTTTTTAATTTTTTATTTAAAAGAGGTAGAATTAGTTTAATTGGTAAAATAACGTCTTGTGGCGACGATGTTCAGAGTTCAAGTCTCTGATTTTACTTTAATTCTTAAAAAAATAATTAATATATCATTTTTTTAAGAGAGTTTAGTTATCTAAATCTGATATTTTATATATTTAAGATCCGCCAGGCGGAAACAAATAAATAAATTAAATAGTTAAGGTTCTAAGAGAATTTTTAATATCTTTGGAATAAGAAAATTTTATAGATAAAAAAAGAGAAAAATTTTCATTAAAAAATAGTTTTTAGATTTAAACTATTTTAAAATAAATATAAATATATCTAACACTTTCTTATGTTTGTTTAATTTTATTTTTGTTTTTTTAATGAGAAATTTATAAGTCATATTAAACTCTTATTAATTTTTAGAGTAAAACAGTGAAGTAAAAGGATTTACAATAAAATTTAATTTACAATTATAATAAATATAATTGGTAATTATTTACAAATAAAAAATGAATTTTGCAATTATAATAAATAAATATAAATTTATATAAATATTATTATAATTATACTTAAATAGTTTTACAGATAACTTTTCTAATTTATTTTTATATACGGAGATTTTTAAAAAATAATTTTATTTTTTATTAAAAAGTGAAAATTATATTAAATCAAAGTTAAAAACATTTTACTTATAAAAATATTAAATAATATTAATAATAAATTTATTTTTATTAGCTGAAATAGTTCAATTGGTTAGAACATACCCCTCATGAGAGTAAAATAAAGGTTCAATTCCTTTTTTCGGCATAGATCGTAACAAAATTTAACCGCCGGCGGCGGAGTGTTTTAATGTTTTGTAATTAAAATTAAATTTAAATAATTTATTTTATAAGAATTTATAAATTTGACCGCCGGCGGCGGATGGAGAGGAACCAATTTATTTTGTTTTTATTTTATTGTAAATTCTTTTTCTGTTATTATCTTTTACAATTAAAGTATAAATTTTATTAATTATTTTAAATTTTCCCCCACTTAATTATTTAAATCTTTTATCTTAATTTTTTGTTTTTAAGTTTAAAGTATAAAGTTTTTAGTTGTGAAGATTTATAGAATGTAAAAAAATAAATATCACATTTCTCTCAATCTGTTATCATTCAAAATCATTTAAATTTTCTAATTTAATTGATTTTATTTTCATAAGCCCTTTAATAGTTAATTTAACACTATTAAAATATATCAGTAATTTCAACAAATATATACTTAAAATTGTTCTAACTTAAAATTTAATTTAGATAATATCAACCTTATTAATTTTAATTCTATCACATTCGATCAAGGGTTAGGCTGTCATGTGTTCAAATTTGAAAATAATAAACTGCTAGATCATTATAAATTAATATTAGCCATCTTTAAAACTTTAAAATCTATTCCGCAATTTAATATCGACAATCCTAAAATGATTATTCCATCAGTACATTTTGGGGATAGATAATATTTTATCCATAGAAATGTAGCACTAAAGAAGGATACAACAATCGAAGAATATTTAAAGAAAATTGATAGTCAATTAAACAAGTTTTACGAATCTGGGTACGAAGTACACACATTTTCACATATAAAAGTAAAAATGTTATAAATAGGCTTCGATAAGAAGTAATTGGAAAAGGGTATCGGTTTCTGTAATTTAGGGAAGTTTAAGGTTAGTTTAAACATAGTTTAAGGAAGTTTAAGGTTAGTTTAACACAAACAAACACAACAAAAAACAACAAACACAAAAAACAAACAAAATTAAAAATAATTTTAAGTAAATTAACTGGATATTCACTTATATACAAAAAATATTAACCAAGTATTTTTACTATTATATTTTAAATTAATTTAGCCCATATATATATGTGTAAAGTGGAACTTATATAATTATTTCTAGTTAAATATTTTTCAATTAATTTTTTAATTCGTTTAAATAATTGATAATAAATATATTCCTATTAAATAAATAAAAAATAAATAGAAATAAAAACAAAATTTGATTATTAAATTAGAAACTATGTCAATTATAAAGTATTTTACACTAACACAAATTTCATATTTTAAAATAAAATATTTACTATCTTTATTAAAGGATTCTATTTAAAAACTTATCCTGTTTATTTTAATTAATTTAAATAAAAAGATAATTACTTTTATGGGGGGGTTTAATTTATATTTTAAATTAAAAAGTAAATAAATAAACTATTAGCAAACAATAAATTGTAAAATTATTAATATTTTATTATTAAAAATATTTTATTTACTACAAAATATCTCAAGAATTCTATACATATAGAAAATAAATTTGTACGGCTCTTTCCAGTAAAATTTTGATTTTATAGTAAAACAACCAGTTTTATTTTTTATCTATTAAGCTATGATTATAGGATGTGTAGCAATAAATAAAATACCATTAGATAAAGTATACATAAAATATAATATACTAATACCTAATAAAAATACTTCAATGCTTATCATTTTTTTATTAAAAATTAAATATCATCTTATATATTTATTAGTGAAAATATTTAAAATTTTGAAAATATTTATTAGAATTAACATATTAAATAATAAAACTATAATCAAACCTGTTATTATTATTGATAAGAAAAACAATAAAACACTTAAATCTAATATTTGATTTGCTAAAAGTTCATTTGAGTAATTCACTGGTACTGGTTCTAATATATATTTAAAATATTCAAACATACTTTGTATGTATGTATTTACTGTATCAGCAATATTATTACCATCATCTAAAAATTTACTACTGTTATTTGAAGCATTTGATATTTGACTTAAAGTTTTATCATCTACTTCTATTTTTACTTCACCTTCTTTAGAATGATATTTGAAATATATCAACAGTATAAAAAAACAAAGGAAGAATAAGTTAAAATTAAAATTAAAATTAAAATTAAAATTAAATGGGTTTTTACTTTTTAACTTTTTAATTAAAACAACTAAAGAACTAGATAAATTAGAATTAGAATTTTTACTAATTTTTATTGTATTATTATCTAAATTGAATTTTATTTCAGATAATTTTTTAAGGATATATTTATTTAAATTACTAATATGTTTTAACAAGGATAAGTTTACTATTAATGGGTTTATAAATAGGGTTTCCATTAATACTGAAAAATTAAATGAGTTTAAATAATATGAGAGGTATAGCTTTGTAAGTAAACCATCAAGTAGAATTGAGGTGTTAATTGTGTAGAATAATCCACTATAGATACCTATACCTTTACCAATTGACTGAATATATAAAGCACTAACAGATAATGCTCCGGCATAAATAAATATTATAGATTCTGGAAACTGACAGACATGAAATCTTATACTAAAAACAAGTAGGGCAATTGCCACTATTAAAATTGAGAAGCTAATAAAGATCATTACTATATAAAATAAGCTAAAAATACAAATATGTTAATATAAATATTTAAAGCCTCTTTTATATTAAAAAATTTTTATCTATAAAAATGTTTTTATTTAATTATTTTTAAATTTATAAATTTAAATAAAAAGATTGTTTAAAATAAATTTAAAATATATAAAATTTGATATATTTATTTTATACTGGTATTTTGGGGTTTAGGGTATAATTTACAAGAATTTCAGTAGGTACTCTAGTATTTTATGTTTAAATCTATACCAAATAAAACATATAATTTTAAAAGCAACAGTTTTTATATTAATTATGAACAAATTTAACAACTTAAAAAATAATATTAGAAAATATTATAAGAAAGATAGCTCAACCGAAGGTAGTATATTTATCACACATTTAAAAATAACTTATTCTTATTTAAAAAAAATTATAAAAATTTATTTTATTAAATTTTTTTCTTTATTTGGTAAGTTTAATTTAATTTTAAGTTACTTAAAAAAAATTATTTTTATTTTTGTATTCGCAGATTTTATAGTAAACCATAATATTTTTAATTTATATAGTCTTATAAAAGATTTATTTGAATTGGAATATTTAAATGATTTATTGATGAAATTTGTAAGTTTATTTGAGAAAGTTGTGCAATATTTGCAAGATAAAATTAATAATTTACACTCTAATTTAACCAATACTCAAGAAATACATAAAAAAGAAGTAAAATCAGTTGATAAAATTAAAACTATTAATAAAGATAATGGAGTGGTTACAGATTATAAACAATATCATAACAAAGATTTAAATCATAATTTAAGATCAAATTACAATTTGGTACAAAATGATTATAAAAGTATAGATTATACATATTGGGGAGTTTTAATTATAGGTGCGGTTATAGTAGTGGGTTGTGTATATATTTATATACATCCTGATATTATTACAAGTTTATTTTAACAAACACCTCCACCTTCAACTCCACCATCTGCACCACCTGCTAAAGATTTATAGATTTAACTGGAGATGAAACTCCTAAAGGTGATCTAACTCCGACTATAAAATGAAGTCCCACATCTTCAGTAGATAGTCTTGATAGTGATAAAACGGTACAATTAGAAAAATATTTTAAAAAACCTGAAGATATTACTATTAAAACTGACACTGATAACAATAATTGAACTTAAAATATTTTTATCTATTTCTAATATTCAATATATTTATTTATACTTTAACCCCCACCTAAAACAATAAATAAAACACCAAGTAACCAATATGGATAGTTACACCAAAAAATCTTTAATACAAGTACCCTAAGGAAAATTAAACCCAACACAATAAATTTATATTTAATTTATATCATTTTAAACCCATACCTACATAGTATTCGCAAATATTTTTTATTTTTATTATAATATTTAACTTTCTGTTAAGACTGTTTTGTTTTTCTTTTGACATAGATGTTTTATATCTATTTAGTGTTACAAACATTGAAATTAATGATACAGATAATATACCTACAATTCAAGGTTCAGGGGACGATATTAGTCATATAGGACTGTGACAAATATTTTATAGGTTTCACTGTAGCGATAGCTTTTGTTGCTTTAGCTGCTAGTGGTTATGATTTTTATAATCCTGTGAATGTTGATGTAAATATTATAGTTGAACCTGTAACTGAAATAAGATTTGATCATCCTAATGATATCGAAATGAATACTATTAGTGAAATATCAACAAATACAACCACTTTTACAGAAAGTTTACACGATATTACAGAAGTTAATGGTAACACTCATAATGTAGATATTAATAATCTGGAAAATATTGTGGATGAACAATCTAGAACTAGTGTAGATGTAAAAGATAAAAATTAGAGAATAATTGAACTTAAATTTTGGCCGCCGCCTAGGAGAATAAAATAAAACTATTTTAATATAATCATAACCCCCCCTAAATCCTTACACTTTTTAATTTAAATAAACCTTTACCTTTATGATATTACAACTATAATTTTTTTATTTTATAGTTAATATTAGTATTTAAAATAAATTAGTTTATTTTTATTAGTCTTTATCAGAATTGAACTGACACTAGCTACTTGAAGGGTAGCTGTACGACCATTATACTAAAAGACCTTGAAATTTATTTATTTAAAAACCGGGCAGATTTATATTAATTTAAATTTATTTAAATATTATAAATTTAATTAAACTTTTATTTTAGTTCAATCCCCTCCTAATTATCTATTAATATAAAATTATAAGTATTAAAAATTATATGAGATAGCATAAGTATAAAATATTACAAATAAAAATAAAACTTTATAACTTAATAAGTTTTTAATAAAATAAAAAAATGAATAAAAAATGTTACACACAACTATTAATATAAGAATTTTTATATTAAATTTTTATTATTTATTTTGATTTTTTAAGTTAAATTAAACTAATATTTATTTATATTTTCTTTTATATTAGAAAATTTAATAAATAAAATTATAAGTATGAGTACTATAAATTTTATCTAAATATTACCTTTAAATTATAAATTAAATATTAGAATAAAATCAGATTACAAATGGGGGTTACTGAATTAATTTATTTTTTATTAATAAAAATAACAGAATAGAAATTATCTCCCTCCGCCCCGGCGGTAAAAATAAATATTTTCTATTTGTATTTAATAAAACTCCTAAGTTTGTAACAAACAAAATAAAAAGTTAAAAATCAAAACTGTATTACCTTTATTTATAAAATAATTTTATTTAAATTGATTTAGAAATTAAATTTATTATTTTTTTTATTTTAGGCGCCTAATCACGATGGAAGGAATTGAACCAATCTACCAGCTCATGAGGCTAGTGTGCAACCGTTACACTTTATCGTGTTCTAAAATTCTTTTGATTATTTTTTAATTATTTATTTGAATAAAATTTTATTAATTATACACTTTTACTCTCTCTTTTATTTTAAAACTATTTTTTTTTTTTAATTAGTTATAAAAATTAAACCAAGAAGAAAAATAAAATTAAAATAATAAAATATCTACTTTCTCTTTTATTTTTAATTTATTAGTTTTAAACTATCTTATTATTTGTTTTTAAAATAAAAATATAACAAAAAAGTCACTTTTTCTTTTAACTTTACATTTTATTAAAATATTAAAAATTTATTTTACACTATCGCTGAAACAAGATACGAACAAAGAGACTCGAACTCTTAAGGAATTACTTCCACTCCTGCTTAAGAAGAGATTGTTTACCAATTTCAACATGTTCGTTTTAAATCATTTTAAATTTTTGCCCTTTCCTTAAGGAGAAATATTTTAATTTTGAATTTTAAATTAAAAATATTTTTTTAAACTATTAGAAATTTCTAATATATTTTATTTTAACCCGGAGGAAAAGAAAACCTTTTATTTTGTTAAGTAAAAAAGGTTAAATATTTTAAATTTTATACTATTCCTTAGAGAGGAAAAAAGATAATAAAAACAAAAATATTAATATAAGGTATCAAGAGGATTCGAACCTCTGAATAGAATTATTAACAGTAATCTGCGATAACCACTCTGCCATGATACCTGTGTTTAAAAATTTAAATAATAAATTATTAGTTATTAATTAATTATAAATTATATTAATTATTTTAATTATAATATTTATTATTTATTTGTTATTTCTAATTTTTATTTGTTATTAGTTATTACTTATTAGTTATTTATTTTTTGAATTATAATTTAAAATATTTTTTTAATAATAATTATTTCTTTTAGTATTAAAGTATTTTAATTATAAATTATATCATTATTATATATTTTGAATTTTTTTATGGTAGGCGCGACTCGAACACGCTATATGTCTCCCACCCAAAGGGAGCGACAAACCAATTAGTCATCTACCATTAATTAATTTATAAATTAAAAAGATAAAGAAAGAGTAAACTAATTTATACGAGTAATCAGATTCGAACTGATGATCTCTATTTGGAAGATAGAAGCTATACCAACTTAACTATACTCGTCTTTTATTTTTATTAAATTTAAATTAAAAATTAATATTTTAAAAATAAAATAAAAAAATATAAATTAAAATAAAAACAAAATAAATCTAAAATATAATCTCTTTTATATAAAAAAAAATTAATTATTATAAAAATTATTATTATTATTTAATTTTTTTGAAACCTTAAAAAGAAAAATAAAATAAAAAATAACTAACACACATACATTAACATTTATAATTTAAATTACAATTGATTTTTACAATTTAAAGTACAATTAAAGTTAAAATATATAGTTAAATTTAAAACAAACTATAAACAAAGAAACAATTTTTTTTTTAAATTTTTACCGCCGGCGGCGGATACATTTATTTTAAAACTATATAAAATATGAGGATATTTTAAATTAAAACAATAAAATTAAGGGCGGTGTTGTATCCTAATGCCTTGTTATAAGAAAAAATAAAAAGTTAACTTAACAAACACTCCGTAAGGCGGTTAAAATAAAAAAAGATCAAATAAACATTTAAGTTATTTATTTTTGTGGGGGGGGGGGTAACTAAAAAGGAATTAAAAAATTTTATAAAAAATAAAACTTAATATAAAAAAAATAACTAATAAAAATAAAAAAAGTATAATAATAAAATCATTATTTAATGCTTCGATTAAATTAAAAAAATTTAGATAAGTACTATTAATTAAATCAGCCTTTTCTAAAGGACAATTAATATTAGTTGGAGCGTTACCACTAAGTATGATCGTATTATTTTCAAAATTAGTCATTTTAGTAGTTTGATAATATTGATAATATCTAGGTACCATATCTTTTAGAAAATCAACATGGGAATCTGCTGATTGTATATTTAATAATACAGAATTTGTAGAATTATTACTTAATCCTATTGAACTTACTTCTTCTTTATGTACGGTTAAGGTTAAACTAGGTCCTAATCCTAAACCAAAATAAAAATAAAAAATAGGATCAGCAGGTAAAATTTTTAAATAAATACTAGATAATTTAACTCCTACAGCATAACAAATTAATTCTCCATATTTATTAGCAATAGCATTTAAACCTTTAATATAAATATTATTATATTGAGTTATATGTTCCATAGTATCTAAAAATATACTATTACTTAACAAAATAAAATAGATTAAATAAAATAAAATTAAACTTATAATTAAAATTATTATACTTAATTTATTAGTATTACTATTTAAGGTAGTTATTTTTATTTTGAAATTTTTACCTAGAAATCCTTTATATATAAAATATAAAGTTAAAGATCAAAAAATAAATGTCCCTAAAGTGATTAAAAAATAATAATAGATTTGATTATATCTAAAAATTTCTAAGATATAAGGATTTATACTTAAGAATTTGATTATTTCTTGCAGGAAGCGAGATATTTCTTTATTTTCTAATGTAAGCAAATTAATTAATTTAAAACTAAAATTAGCTTCAATAGAAGAAATAAAATTTAAATATATATTAGTTAACATTTTATATTACGATGATTTATTTGTTTGCAATGAAAATTAGTACTATAATTTTGTATCTTAACTAAGTAAGTTAAGAATTTGAATTTTTTACCTTAATAGAAATAAAATTAGCACAGACCTAATTTTTCTAATTCTAGTAAAAACACAATTAAAATTATAATAGCGATGACGGATTTTTTTATTTATAAAGTACTATAATTTATATTTATTTAAATATATATTTTTATTTAACCGCCTTACGGTTTTATTATTTGTGTGTTTATTTTTTATATTTTACTTTATTTAACACTTTACCGCCGGCGGCGGAGTAATTTAAATCTATTTAATTCTGTTAGTTAAATTTAACTTTATCCTAAACTATTTATATTTTAATAGTTATAGAAATTAAAATAAAATCCAGATAAACTTATACCTTTTTTTAATTTTGTTTTTAAGGTGCAGTTATTATGTTCTATTATATTATTTATTGTTATTATACTATTTGTTTATTCTGTTAAAGCGGAAAATTATAAATAAGTTAGATTATTCTATTTTAAGCAAATAAAATAAATAAATAGATTAAACTTAAATTTAATTTTTAATAGATTTAATTTTAAATAAAAAGAGTTAAAAAGGAGGATAGAAAAAGGATTATTAAATTTAACTGTCCGATCTGGCGGGTAAAAGAATTTATAGTTTTTATATTATAAAATATAAAATAATAAAAATAATAAAAAAATTAAAAAATATAAAATTTAATTATATAAACCGCTATTATTTATAATGTTTTTTTGTTTTATTTTGTTACTTTGTTTACTAAATATATAGAGGGTTAAACTCTTATATTTTAGTTCTTAAGATTAATTATTATAAGTAATCTGGAGGAAAGCATGATTCTTTGTTAATTATTATTTATTATTTTAATTTGTGTAATGTTATTTGTATTTGTACTTTTAAATTTAACAATCCGTAAGGCGGTAAAAATAAATTTAACTGAACAAAAAACTTTAAAAAAACTTAACCTGAATATACAAAGTTAAAAATAAATTTTATTTTATTTAACCGAAAATACTTTCCTTGATAAACTTATTTTTTGCCGCAGGCGCCGGATAATAAAAATAAAACAAAAAATAAAGGCTAGATCTAGTATAATCTAAATTTAGTCTTATATTAAACTCTAGTTGTTATATGCGCAATATAAAATAAAATAAAATAGTGTGATACTTCTATCTGCACATGGCAGATAATTAAGAGCATTTTGGCTTTTTTATAATTATTTTTATTACTATAAACAATAGAATTTTGTGAAATTTTCTGATTTTGGATTTAAAATAAACAACTGTTATTTTAAAACCCGGTTTAGTTATTTATTTTAGGTTTTCTAGCAATGAAGATAGGTGCAACCATAGCTAATAATAAAATAACACTACATAAAATTAATCAGATAGAACCGTAAGTATACAATGATTGTCCAATTGCTTGTATTTGTGTAAAATTAATAAAAGTAGAATCAGCAATAATTGGAGAAAACACAGTGTATACTATATTTGAAGTAGTTAAATTAGAAGATAATAATATTTCATTTAATAATGTAAAAAGATCTAATAAAGCAGAAATACCAGAGATATTATTAAAAGTAAAAGGCATAATAGTAAATAATTCATAAATAAATAAAGAAGCAACTGCCACAGCTAAAGGTAAATTTTTAGTATATTGTAAACCAGTTTCTAAGATATCTGTAAGTTTAATATTGATCATCATTATTACAAATAAAAATAAAACAGTTATTGCTCCAACGTACACTATTATATAAGATATTCCAATAAAACCAATACCTAATAAAATTAAATATGCTGCAGCATTAACAAATACAGAAATTAAAAAAATAACAGCTATAACTGGATTTTTAGAAGTAATAACTAACACACTAGATAGAAGAGTAGTAAAAGCTATGATATCGATAAAAAATTGTTTCATATTTAAAATGAATAAAGTATAAATTTAACCTCCATTATTTTATTTATAAGGTTCGATCTTAAAATTTAATCTTATTTATATTATAATAAATTTTTTTTAGATTTGTATTTGAACGAGTAAGGTTATAAACAAGAATATATTAATATTTTATTTATATAATTCAAGTAGGTTTAACCAAGAAATAAAGAAAAGCTTTGATTTTTATATATTTTTATTAGATATTTGATAGTATATATAATTTGAAATAAATCTCTGATTTTCATATTCATTATGAATTGTGTTTATTTTTATTTTTTTTGACTCTAATTTTAATTTACCGAGTAAGGTTTTAAAATTGTATTAATTATAAAAATTTAAATTTTATCCTTGGAAAATACAATATAAAATAATAATAATAAGATAATAAGATAATAAAATAATAGTATTATAATCCTTGTACTAATCTAAAGTAATTTTGTTTTTATTATTTAATAGGATTTAGATTTTGTTTTTATAATTTGTTTAAACAGATCCGCCTAAAAATATTTGTATAAATAATAAATTTAAAAATATACAGAAAAATAAAGAGATAAATTATTATTTAATATTTAATATTTAATATTTTATATATTATATTTTATATTATAAATTAGGATAACTTTTTTATTGCTATTGCTATTTTTATAAAAAGAGTGTCGCTAGAAATCAAAGAATTAATATCTATAAATAAAAATTTATTTAAGTATAAAAGATCAAGTATTGATTCGCGAAAACTGAATAGTAAACTATTCTCTTTTATAAATATATAAATAATTAAATAACTCAAATTTTAAATAATTCAAAATTTAAAAATTTTAAAAAGTAAAATAAATTTTAAAGCCTTACGGAGCTAAATAAATATTATGTAATTACTCCGCGCTATGCTTAACAAGAATTAAAAATTTTATATATTTTTAATGTTAAGTTTAAGTGTTTTTTAAGTTTGTGTTGTTTGTTTACCGCCTTACAGAATGTGTTTGTGTGTTTTGTTTGTTTAAGAGAAAAAGTATTAAAGTGATTTATTTAAAAAACAAATTTTAAACTTAAAACAAATAATAATATAAATGAATTAATTTTAGTTCTCTAAATAAAACTTATCAGTAGTAAATTATTCACTTTCTATTTAAATTTTAAAAACAATACTTGAACTATTAACCTTAAATTCTAAAAAGATTAATTTTTTTTTTAAAAAGGGTTAACCAAAAAAAAATTATTTATTTCGGCCGCCGGCGGTTGATAAATCTAAAAATATTAGTAATAATGGTACAATTAATTTTGGTTTCTATCTTTATCTGTGAAATTTTTAGATTTTTGTTTTTATTGTTTTGCGCAAAAGTGAAATATAAAAAAGTTAATAGGAAATAATTCTCTAAATTTTAAGTAAGGATTATTTTATAATTAAAATAGAATTAAAATTAATTTGAAATAAAATGGTATTAATTTTTAATATAATTTGTTTTAAAGTTATTGATAAAAAAGATTTTATATTTTATTATTATTTTAAGTTTTATTTATCCTAATGTTATAAATTTATTTTGAGTACCTTTTTAAATTTGGCCGCCGCCGGCGGAGAATAAAATATAATTTATAATATTTTTATATAAAAAAGAAATAAAAATTATTTAATAGGAACTATAGAAAGAAGATTATTTACTTTTCAAATTTTAGAAAGTTAAAGAATTATATTTAATCTATTCTCTCTTTATTTATATTTTATATTTGTAAGTTCTTTTTACCTGGCGAATTTCTTTTATTAAGAATATATTATATAATAATAATATAATTTAATAGCGCTCCGCTTAAAAAAGGAATATTATTAAAAACCAAATATTAATAGAAATATTATAATGATAATTTATATTATTTTATTTGTATAGGGGTGTGTTTGTGCAAAAAAAGTAAATATAAATAAAGTAAATTTAATGTTATTTTTAATTTGTAAATAATAGTGTATGTAAATTTTACTTACCTTTATTTACAGGTGTCTTATAAAGCTTTGAGAAGTTATTATAAAAAAGCTATAAATTGTATATTTATTTATTTTTTATTCTTATTACTAAAAAACATTTTATTTTATTTTATTATATCAAACGGTTCCGGTTTAATTTATTATAAAACTATTAAATGTTTAATATACAAATGAAAAGCCCACCTCTCCCAGTATACACCGTTTTACACAAATAAAAACTTAAAAATTTGTTAGAGTAAAGGTACGGTAATCAATAAATTCTTAAAATATATCTTATAAAAAAAGGTATAAAATTTTAAGAAATGTAAATTTAAGATTTACTATTTATAAATACTTATAATGTATTTTATTTTTATTCATTTATTATTTATTATTATTTTGTAAGTGGGGGGTATTTTTCTATTTATTTGTTACCGCCGGCGGCGGAGTAATTTATTATTATCTGTTAAATTTAAATTTGTAATTTTTAACTTTGAACTAGATAAAATATAAAAAACTAGAATATTTTATTATAAATTTAAAGTATTATTAATAAAGAAGCAATATAAATTATAAATAATCGTACTTCATTTAGTAAAGAAGTATCTAATAATATAGGTGAAAATACTATAAATAATAAAGATAATAAAGCAATAGTAATATATAATGAATATGTTGTTATAACTCCAGTATCTAATTTACTAATATTATTACCAGTTTGATATAAATTATTAGATAAACCGTAAGGACCTACCATTTCAATAATACCTCTATCTAAAAATTTAGATATTATATAACCTAATTGTAAACCATTTTTAATGATATAATTGTTATATACAATATCAAAATAATATTTTCCATTTAAAAAGCTATATATTTTTCTACCTATTGAATTTTCGGTTAATTCTATTACTATTATTTGACTTTTATGATATAATAGTATAGATAAACTTGCTCCAAATAAAGATAATAATGCTGGTAATAATTTAATTAAAATTGGTAAACTAAATTCAGCTTCTATAATAGAAATATTATTAGGTTTTATAAATAAAGAATTACCAAAAAAATCTGTACCCATTCCTACAAATAAATCTGAAAAGACAAATCCAAAGAATATACTAAATAAAGATAAAATAAATAAAGGAATTATTACAGAGGTATTCGATTCGTGAGAATTTATATAAGACTGTTTACTTCCATTGGGTACTGTTAAGAAGACTAAACAGATTAATCTAAAAGAATAAAAGGCGGTTAGACCGGCGGTTACACTTCCTAATAGATAAGCATAAGTTCCTGTAAAACTATAATGTCCATATGCTAATTCTAATATTAAATCTTTACTATAGAATCCTGTTAATCATGGTGTAGCTAATAAAGATAAAGAACCCACTAAGATACAAGTATAAGTAAAAGGTAAAAAGTTTATTAAACCTCCTAATTTTCTTACATCTTGTTGATCTGTAAAACTATGTATTACGGCACCTGCTCCTAAGAATAATAATGCTTTGAAGAAAGCGTGATTTATTACATGCATTAATGCTACATTATATTGACTTAGTCCTACTGCCATAACCATATAACCTAATTGAGATATAGTACTGAAAGCTATTATTCGTTTTAAATCATTTTGTACTAATCCACAAGTGGCTGCAAAAAAAGCGGTTGAGGCTCCTACTATTACTATTACTAATAAGGCTGTAGAACTATATTCTAATAAAGGAGAAGATCGTACTAATAAATATAATCCGGCGGTTACTAGTGTAGCAGCATGAATTAAAGCAGAAACTGGTGTTGGCAAAATATCTTTAAAGTATTATATATTTTCTTTTTACAAATAGCAAATACAGTTTTTATACATTAAAGATTTTGGACTTTATCTTATTTTTTTAGTTTATTTTTTAAAAAATACTAAACAAAAGTTAACGTAAAGTCTCTGAAGATTTTAGTTTATCTTGCTGGTTATTTTATTTTTTTAGAAATTTTTACTTTTAAATATAATCAATTTTGGTTTCACTAATTTTTTAGTTTATACCACAAAACTGTTATTAATTAAGTACTCATAAATTTTATAAAATATTCCAGCATACAGTTAATTATTTTATGTTATAACATAAGGAAGGCCCAACTTTTTAATTTTAATTTTAATTTTAATTTTTTTTTTAATTTTAAGTTGTATTATTAATTTTACTTGCATTTTAATAAAATTACAACTTAATTTTATAAACTAGACAAATAGAATAAAAAATAGATTTATAAAAACTTAAAAAATTTTTAATTTGTAAAAATATTTAATTTATAAAGCATTGAAGGTATAAAATAAGGTTGAATTAAAGATATAAATTTAAAGATTTTTTAATCTTTACAATTTGTATTATTATTCAGCATATTTCCTTTGTGGCTGTTATTCTACTTAAATAGTTATAATACACTAAATTTTTACTTATTTAACTTTTAAACATATTTATACATAAAAAAGCCCCGGCGGTAAATAAAGTAAATAAAGATAAATTTATATTTAGTGAAATAAAAACAACAAAATACAAATCTTTACCAATATCCAATTAATAAAGCTAAAGGTGTTAATAATTCACCAATATTTTGATTTATAATTTAATAAGTTTATTTTTATCTTACCATTTATACCATTGAGAATGTAAAAAAGTTAATTTTAGTAAAGAGTAACTAGTTTAGCATTACTACTAAATTTTTATAAGTGAAAGATAGCCAAGAATACATAAAAAAGAGATTATTGAGTTTTAACTGGTTAAACCGGCGCAATTTAAATATTTAAACTTTAAATTTATTTTATAATTCGCATTTCCAGTAACTTTAGCTTATTTATTTTAAACCGTAAATAAAAATCTAACACGCTAAATATTATAATTTCCTCTTACAAATAAAGTTCTATTTATAAAATAAGATTGTTTAAAAATAACTAGGTTAGTTATCACTTTTTAAATTAATAGGTAAAATAACCATAGTTAGTAAAATAAAATTAAAATTAAATAAAATTAAAATTAAAATAAAACCTCTCAATAGAAATATTTATTAATTCTATTAAAAAAGAAAAGAAATTAGCATTAATTTTGGTATCGCCGCCGGCGGCGGAGAGAGTAAAGCAAGTTAATTAATAGTATTAAAATTAAAATATATTAATTATTTATAGTGTGTGCAATGTAACCTTCCATACTTCCTGGTAATCAAGAATGTAAAGGGATTTGAGCTGATTTAGCCATAGCACCTGTAAGTAATAATAAACCAATAATTGTGATAGCAGTTTCATTCATAAATGGTACCATACTAAATATTGTAGAGTAATCTAAAGATCCAAATAATGAAAATAATGCAAAGAAACCTATACTTAATCCCATATCTCCTACTCTATTCATAGTTAAAGCTAATATTGCGGCTTTATTTGCTTGTATTCGAGTAAATCAAAAATTGATTAATAAATAAGAAACAACCCCAATACCTTCTCAACCCACGAACATAACAAAATAATTAGCACCAGAAACTAAAACTAACATAAAGAAAGTAAATAAAGATAAATAAGAAAAAAATCTTTGATTATGAGGATCTTCAGCCATATAATCCGTAGAGAAAATATGTATTAAAGATGAAATATATAACACAGGAATAAACATTGATACAGTTAATTGATCAAATAAAAATTCCCAAGAGATAGACATATATTCGGAATCTATCCAACTGCCTAAATTTATTAAAACTGGAGATGCACATATACCTACTTCATAAAAAGAAATAGTGGCTAAAATAGAAGATAATATTAAGCAAGTACATGTAATAAAATGAGATCCACTTACTCCTATTTTTCTACCTAAAAACCCTGAAACAAATGAACCTAATAAAGGTAAAATTAATATTGATAAATACATTATGTTCTTAATGAAATATTTCCTCTTACAAATATTACTTTTTATTTTCATAAAAATTTGGATTATATCTTTATTAATATTTATTTTTTATTAATTTATCACGTGTAATCTCTGAGGATAGTTTTAAATTAATTGTGTTATTCCTGCTGATTTTCCATTTTATACTTAATTTTATTACCTTTTATAAAGGTATTCAAGTCTTTAGAAATTTCCAGCAAATAGTGATATGCGTAACTGTTAGTTAGGACCAAGAGTTATTTTTTTCCTTTTACATAGCAAGGTTTATTTTTTATTTTGTTATATAATTTTTAATAAAAAGATTCAGATGTTTAAAGCAATACAATTGACCTTAAATTAGAATAAATAAATTTTAAATATTATTTATATTTTCCTCTGTATGTTTATTTTTTATAGGGAGCCGAAATTTGTATTTTACCGCCGGGGCGGTTTGAATTTGTTTGTTAAAGAAAACAACAAAATTCTGTTATATATAATAAGATAAAGTTTGTTAGTTAAAGCCACTAATGATTAAACTAATAATCTATAATTCCTATTACTAAAGCAATCAAACTTAACAATTTAGAAATTTTTCTAGTATAAAATTTTATTTTGTTGTTGTGTTATTTTGTTTTTAACCTTTTTTTAAATTATTAAATTGGATTTATCAGTATAATTATAAGAAATAAATTATAAATATTAAATAGTAAATACAATATAATCTTATCTCTTTGTATTTGTGTTAATGAAATACAAATTTAAACAGTGTGAGATAATCTTAATCTTATATTACAACTATTTTTTTATCTTTAACTCCTATATCTTTAATTTTATTATTAGATTTAATTTTAATAGTTTTTTATATTTTACACACTTAACAATTTTTTACTTCACTTTAAAAACAAAAAAACACAATTATAATTATAGGACGGCTTCTATTAATAAAATTTATTTCATATAGATTAAAAATAGATTAAATATTTAATTTTATATTTTTATTTTGCATCTGGATTGAACTAGTGAATTATTTTATTATTATATAAAAAAATAAATGATATTAAAAAAGGGAATTAATAATGGCCTGAAAAGGCGGAGATCTATAAAAAGCTACAAGAATACTTAAACCTATTACTGATTCAGCACCTGCTATTGATATAATAAAAATACTAAATATTTGTCCTATACCATCATCAAAACTAAAACTAGAGATTAATACTAGAAGTGTTACAGCTAGTAACATAATTTCTATTGCAATAATCATTAAAATAATATTTTTTCTGTTTAATATAAAACCTAAAATACCAATTAAAAATAATAATAATGAAAGATTCATAGTTTATGTAATTTGTAATTTTCCTTAGGGTACCTGTATTAAATGATTTTTTGGTTAACTCTTTATATTAGTTATTTTGTGTGTTTTTTATTTTTTATTATTAATTTTAATTATTTTAAACAATATACAATTATTTTTTTTAATTTATTGCTTAAATAAACTGTTATTTTTAATTATAATAATTTTTTATAATAGTAATTTTACTATTTAAGTATATTTGTTATATTTTATATTTTATATTTAAACCTAAAAGTGTTATTATTTTAGTGTTTATTATTACATAATTAGTTAAAGTTATTAGAACAGGTAGTATTAGATTTATACAGAAATAGAATATTTGAAGTTTACACTTTTTTAAATTTATTTTTTATAAAGTATTATTTTTATTTTTATTTTTACTTTAGTTCTATTAAGTTAAAATTATTTTCTAATATTAATTATTATATGAAAAATCATATGCTTTGCCTTGAAGAATAAAAAATAAAAATAAATAAACAAATATAAAAATAAAATATTATCTCTGTATTTTCAATAAAATTATTGTTTATACTACTAATAAAAATATTTAACTCTATTAATATTTTTCCTTGTTTAAATTTTTTATGTAATCAATAAATTTTACTGCTTCTTATATAAATAAAATTATTAAGTAAATTTATAATTAGAAATTAATTAGATTGAATATAAAAAATACTTTTTAATAATGGAGTTTTTAAATAGATAATTTATAGATTTTATTTGTTAATTTTTTAATAATAGCTTAATAAAATTATCACAATTATATATAATAAAATTTTAATAAACTATCACCTAACCAAATTTAATATCTTAATCTAATTTATAATACTAAAAAAATAATCTTATATAATTTGGCCGCCGCCGGCGGAGAATAAAATTATATAAAAAAAACTAAGTAAATAATTTTATTATTCTTTTTAACATAATAACTATTAAGTTGCTTTAGGATTAAAAATAATAATTAGAAACCAATCTATAACAAGAAGAAATAATTATGCTATTTCAAAATAAAAAGATTAAAACTTCAAATATAATAAATGTTAAGCTAGTGTGTTTATATATGCTAATAATTTTGTGTAATATTTTTCATTTTTCAATTTTAATTAATATATAGTTACTTTTTAAAATATATAAAACTAATAAGTAAATTAATATATTTAATATACAAAGAAAAGAAAATATAGTTAACAAAAGTATACATAAGGCAAATAGAACAATATCTGGTACATTCCCATCGTATAGATCAATTCCTATGTGTTTTAAAAGTTCAAGTATTATCATTTTATGTAATTTGTAATTTTCCTTAGGGTACCTGTATTAAAGATTTTTTGGTTAACTCTTCATATTAGTTATTCTTTATTTATTCTTATTTTATTAAGTGGGGGTAAATTTTAAAGGGAATATATTGAATAATAAGAATTTAACAGAATGTTTTTTTATTTTTAGTTTTAATATATTTTTAGTTATATTAAGGAGTTAAAGCTATAATACAAGCATACATACCAAAAGCAGATGCAAGGGTAAAAATTAAAATAAATATTAAAAGGAAATAAATTCAAATAATATTATTAAATCTCCAAGTTTTTATTAATTTATTTAAATTATAATATATAAAGTGTCCTAAGGGGTATGTTTTAATAATATCTAAATTAAAATATTTTTATGTGATTAATTTTACAGATATTAATATAATCAACATACAAATTAAATATGCTGTAATAAGATTAAGATAAAAACCCAGATTTAATAGTTCTAATATATCCTGTAATTTAGTAATTAACCCTCCTTCAGTAGGTTCTAATGGAGAAGGTATAATTTGAAGATCTTTAAGTTTTATAATAACATCATTAAAATCTGTGGTTGTATTAGCGTTTTCTTTAAAATAACTAAATAAATCCGTACCGTTATTATTTTCTACAGCTTCTAATATTTTAGATTTATCTGGATTTTGTGTAATGTTAATATTATTAGTATTTGAGAAATAATTTTTTAAATATTGTTTATTTGTAGGAAAATTAAAACTAATATTTTTATCGTCTCCTATTAATTTAGGTAAAATATCTTGTATAGTTTTTTAGTTTGAGTTTTTACTTCCTCACCAAAATACTCTATGTCGTGTGTATTTATAATAATATTATTATTATTTTCTAAAATATCATACTTACCAGTTACTAATTTAGTACCTTTACGTGTTAATTCAAAGGTGGTATAGCTTCCGGCACCTGCTCCTAAACTAGAACCTATTTTATTGGGTATACTAATTTTACTTTTAGCTACAAAAGTGGCTTGCATTTGAACCCCAACAACAAAAGCCGAAGCACCACCTACATGATTTATTATATCTTTTATTAAATCACCACTAATTTTAACCGTTACATCATTATCTACTACCTGTAAAGTTGTGGTATTAGGGTCTAAATACACAATATTTGTGGAAAAAATTCCAATAGCTAAAATAACCAAAAATAAAAATAAATATTTAATTCTTAATTTAATTAAATTATAATTTGTTTTAGAAATTAAAAATTTAATCACTTTACTTAATAAACCGTACCCCTTTATAAATACAAAACTTAATACAAAACCAGTACACAAAAAATCTAAATAATGTACAAAAGTTAAATAGAAAATATTAAAAGTAGCACTTAACATTAATAAGTGAAGCAAAATAAATAAATTAAACAAACTTAATATTTTGTATCCATCGGAATAAAAAATATTATTAAATAAAAAATTAAATTTAAACATTTAATTTTATGTGAATTTCAAGTTTACTCTGTAACTTAATTATTTTGATAGTCTTCTTATATTATTTAAATAAATATAAATTTAATAAATAATGGATCATAGTATAGAAATATATTCTATTTAAAAAATAAAATAAATCAAAAGAATTAAATAAAAAAAGAATATGATTTCATAAACGAACTATTTTGGTTGTAAAAAACAAAACCGAAGTATGATTTAATAAACGAGCTATTTTTTTGTGTTTAAACAAACGAATATTTTGTGATAGGATTTCATAAACTAACCACAAAATATATCTTAAAAATATCAAAAGTTTAAAATTTTTTATATTTAGAGATATTTTATGATAAAAGCCGGTTCGGCGGCTCCGCAAATTTAAAAGACAAAAGTAAATTGTAAATTAAACTTAATTAAACGGCTTCGTTTTAAATTTAAACAAAAGTAAATAAAAAGTTTTTTATGTAATCCTAAAATTTATTTTTTAAAGTAATAGATTATTATTATAAAATTTATCATTTTTTCAGCGTTGTAGTTTATAACTCTTCCGTTAATACGAGCTCTTCCAGATTCGAACTGGGATCTTCCTAAATGACAATTAGGTATTTTACCTATTAAACTAAGGGCTCTAAATTTAATTCTATCCGCCGGCGGCGGCAAAAAATATAAGAAATTACAATAGAATAAAATAAACAGAATTAAAAACTTGTTACTTTTAAATTTTTATAATTAATTATATTCTTTTTTATATTAACTAAACAAATTTTATTAATTGAATTTATAAGGGGCTTACCAATAAAACCACACAAATTTATTTTTATTTTACCGCCGGCGGCGGAAAGGGTTAAGTTAACTTTTGTTTGGTTTGTTTACCGCCTTACGGAATGTGTTTGTGTGTGTGTTGTGTGTTATGTTTGTGTAGGTTTATATGTGACAAGAGCGAGGTGATTCGAACACCTACCAATGATTTTGGAGATCGCCATACTAACCAGTTAATACTACGCTCTTTATATTTTCTAATTTATACTTTCTAATTTATAATTTATATTTTATAATTTATAATTTATATTTTATTTTTCTTTACTTTTATAATAGATAACAGGAATTATTTGTAATTCTAAATTTATGAATTTTAATTTTTATATAAATAAAATTTTTATTGAATTATAAATAATTTTACTTTTTAAGAAATAATTTTTATTATAAATTAATCATTTTCTTTTAACCAAAAAAAACAAAAACAAAACACAAAACAAAACAAAAAACAAAACAAAAAACAAAAAACAAAACGGTGGTTTGTGTGGTTGGGAAATTTAAAATTTAAGGGTGGGGGGGGGGATATAAAATTATTTAAATTATAATTAAAAAAATTCAAAATAAATTAAATAATACGAGAATTAAATTAAATTATGCTTTATTACTTAATTTAGTTATATACATTCTGATTACTTGTTGGAAAGTAAATAAAGGTAATACATATTTACTAAATAAATAAATTAAAGCAAATAAAGTTAAAAAAGAAAAAGATAATTGATTTAAAAAATAAAAAGGAATTAATTGAGGCATTGTGATATTTAAATATTAAGGTTCTCCTTTAATTAAAGTACGAGAACTGTCTCTGCTATTTTATTAAAATTGTAAAATTTAAACAAAAAGCAAATAAAAAGATAAATCTTTTAGAAAAATGAGACATTGAAGGTATTAAAATTAAAGATTATTGTAATTATAAATCTTTAAATTATAAGAATTGTATAAGGTTTATAAATTTAGTTTTATTATTATTGTTATTGTTATTGTTATTTTTATTATTTTTTATATAATTTTTAATCTTTTTGAGCTTCAGTTAACCTATAAATATATTATATTTCATCTTATTTTATTCTTATCTTGTTATCTATTTATCTTATTTTTTTATGTAGCATAAAAAGATAATGATACTTTGAATTAAGATGTAATCATTATAATGTAAAGTTTTATTTTTTATTATTTGTATTTTGGTGTTATCTTCAGCTGTTTAGATTTTAAACTTTAACAAAATAAACTATTTATAACAACACAAAAATAAGTTTTTTTTATAAAAATAAAAATAAAAAATAAAAATCATCCTTTCTAAATTATAAGTTATAATTTATAATTTAGAAAGTATAAATAGAAATTTGAATTTTTATTTATTTTGTGTTTTACATAGAATCTACTCAGGCTAAGTAATCTTGTACAGATACTGCTTCTACTACAATGGGCATAACTTTTTATTTATTATTTATTTATTCGCCCGGCGTCCTACAAAACTATATTTAGAATAGGTATTAAAAATACAAATAATCTAAAGCCGATAAGTTTATAAGATAAATTATAATTAAGTTTCAAACTAATTTTTTTAAGGAAGCTAAAGTATAAAAAGTTATTTTTATTATTTTTTATATAATTTTTAATCTTCGCTCATTTTTACCTTTTCTATTTAATTTTTTTAATCTAAAATAGCTTTTATAATAAATTTGTTAAGAAATTAGAATTAATTTTTATTAGCTTATTACTCTCAGATGTAACTTGTTATCTTTTATTTAAACAAATAAAAAACAAAATATTTATATTAAATGTCGGTTAATATCTTCTATATGTAGAAGTTCATGTATAGTAAAAATATATAAAATTAAATTAATAATAGCATTATGATCTTCTTTATTTAAAAACATGGTTACTATTTTATTTTAAATTTTATAAAGCTTTTTAAAGATTTAATCTTGTATATATAGTGTTAAGGCGTTCCATGAGTTATTCACTATATTTATTTATATTAGAGGTTATTTTAATAAAGATATTGTTTTGTGGCTTTAAATTATTGTATAAGAACAGATTTTATATTTTTATAACTAATAATTAGCCCCCTTATAAAAGAACTATAAACTAAAATTTACTATTCTCTTTACGAAAGTAAAAATTTCAAAGATATGTAGTAATACAAATCAATTTAATTTTAAACTCTCTCATCTAAATGAAATAAGAATTAATATTTTATATAGGAGGTTAATAATTTGTTTTTACATTCACATAAAATAGTTTTAATTTATTCTTTAACTTAGGAAATTAATGTTTAGATTAAATTCTATTTTTTTAGATTTTTCTTCTAAGTTCATTAGAGAATTTTAATTTAGTAATAAATTAAGTAAACAATACTTTACTATTCTCGGCTTAATTTTGTAGCAGCCGCTGTTTCTAAGCGAAATATTAAGTAAAAATGACATTTCTTTCGAAATGGAAGGACTATTTCTTTACTAATCAATTAGTTATGTAACGTGTAGTCTCTGAGGCTTATACTTTTTATATTTTTTGTGGTTACAGCTTATAGGTTACTGGTTACTTTCACTTTCACAGATCAAAGATAAAAATATTTTAGTTTAGTATTTTATTTGCCTGCTAGTTACCTAAAGAATGGGTTTTAGGACGGTTAGCCTTTTTATTCTTTTTATTTTATTTTATTTTATTTTATTTTATTTTATTTTTACGGGTTCTAGCATATAGTTACATTTTAGTTTAATTAATTAAACTGGACCTATGCCTAAATTGATCCATGTCAAACTCCACATATTTCTGAACATTGCGTCTCTACGTTTATTTAATGTAATTGATAAATCTTTATAGTAGTAAAAGAAAATCTGTTATTATCTAATTATTTATAAGAAAAATAATAGTTTTTATATCTTTTACCTTCTTTTAAATGAAGATATAAAGCTTTTCTATCTAATTTGATATTTAAAGTCTTAAAGTATTTAATTGTATCTGTAATACTTTAAATTTATTTATCTGGCGCAGCCAAATTTTCTCCTTTTACTAATATAGGTTTATTTTTCTATTCACTTTTAATGAATCTAAGTCTGTATCCACTTTTAAATTTTTATATTCATCAATAATTAATCCTACTTCTTCAAAATTATCAGGTAAAATTTTCTCTGAGTATTTACATAATAAATTATGAAACACTTTTTGATTTTTTATATATTTAGTAAGAGTAGCTCTTTTAAAGGTTAAACCTAATTCTCTTAAATATTCAATACAAGATGTTAATGAATCAAATTTTAAAGTTCTGGCTCCGCCACCAATATAATCTTAATTTACAAAGGTATTTCCTTCTTTAAATTCTAAATCTACTGAAATACTTCTACGAGTTCCTAATGTATACATATCTTGTCTTTCTTTTTGCATCATATCTACTAATTTATCTACCAAAAGATTGCTTGTTAAAGCAGTAGGTATAGGAAAACTTAATAGTAAAAATTTATTAAGATATGGTATTTTAGAATCTACATATTTTTTACTAGTTATAGTGTGTATTTTTAATACTCTTTTTAATTCAATATTTGATTTAGCATGATAATAAAGAGTAGTACATGTTAAATCATAAACATATACAGGTAAACCTTTTAAAGATCCTGCATTAACAACTCTTAATGTATTTAAGTTAAATTCTTTATTTAATAAATAATACTGTTCTAATATTAAAGCGTCTTGATTACTAAATATATTACTATCTAATTTAAATATTTTTAATTTAAAAGCTTCTAGTCCCTCTTTATGAAGTAAAGGTAAAATTTTACTTTGTAAAGGTAAATCTCCTTTAAAATAGTAATCCATTCTACCTCTTAATAAGTTAGATGAACCTACGTATTTCAGGCCTGTATTTTTATGTATAAAGATGTATACACCAGAAAAACCTTTATATTTAGATTTACCTGTTAATTCAGCTAAAAGTTTATTTTTTGGTGTAGAGATAGGAAGATCAAATTCAACACCTTTAACTTTAAATAATTTTTCTAATTTAGAGTCAGTAACTGATAAATTTTGATTTAATAATATTTTATTGATAATTGAGGAAGTAGTAGGTTTTCACTATTGATATGCTCCAACGCTAAAAAGTGTTATCTTTGCCAAATGTCTAATTGAACTAAAAGATCTACTTGAACAAAAATATCTTGTTAAATATATAACCGCTATAGAACCTAATCCAATACGTTTATCAAATATGAAGTGAGTATTAAAAACACTTTTACTTCTACTAATTGTATCATGCAAATACTACAAAAGTCTTTCGTATGAAAGACCAGTGCTTTATTTGTTTTATACTAAGATTTTATTTTTACATTAAAATAAGTTTAGCAAACTATTGTAGAAATCCCTAAATATAATTAACGAATTAATATATATCTATTTAACAAAATATATGAATACTTATATATTTCTGCACCTTTTTAGGTGGGGCCTGACTATATCTTAAGCATTATTAAAACTAATAATACCAATCACCGTCTAGTCGATGAACTGCATACCAAATATTTTATACTTGGCACTTGGCTGCGGATTGCCCATTGAATGATAAATCTTGATTTTACCGTACCACGAGTCATTACCTGTGCCATAAGTTATGTTACCATACTTACTTGGTTAAGATTCCTTTAGGGGTTTCCCGCAATTTGATGATTTATAACCGTAGGTTCACTACAGTTTTGGCCATTGTTCTATAAGACCATAGAATGTTCCAGTTCTTTCTGCTAAAATTGAAGATTGATTTAATCTACCTGGTACAGCATCTAATTTTAAACCTAATGAAGGTACAGCAAAAGAATGAATAACATCCGCACCTGTAATAATTAATCTAATGTGACAATCTACAGGAATAATAACTTTATTATCTACTTCTAATAATCTGAATTGTCCTAATTCTAAATCAGAATCAGGTATCATATAAGAATCAAATTCTATAGAATCTCCGTTTTCAGTAACATAATCAGAATATTCATAACTTCAATATCATTGATGACCAACCACTTTTATAGTTATTGTGGGAGATATTACTTCATCTAATAAATATAATAATCTGAAACTAGGGAAAGCAATAGCAATTAATACTAATGCTGGTGTAATAGTCCAGATAAGTTCAATTAAAGTCGCTCACTTTTTAATTATTAGTGATTTGTACTATATCTTATACTATTAAAGGAAATAGATCATTCCTTAGTGTTATAGTAATTTCACGTATAGTCGATGAGGATTATATTATTTGTGTCGTTTTATTCCTGCTGATTATTCTTTATCTTACTTTAAGATTTTAACTTTAACTCCTGATTTATTTTTAGAAGCTCTCTAACAAAATAGATAAGTGATTATTTGTGTTTTAAAGTACTTAAAGGTAATAGAATTTCCAGCATATAGTGAAAAATTACATGCATTTATATTCAGTTTTAATAAATTAAAATTACTTTAACGTATTAAAATATGGAGCAAAAAATAGCAATTTAAAAATAAACACTCCGCCGCCGGCGGTAACAAAAGAAATAAAATTATATTTTATAATAGTATTTAGTTACTCAATAATATGTTAGTTATTTTGTAATTTAAAGTAAAAAATTTAAACTTATTTTTTATATCTTAATTTGTACTATGCAAAACTTTTAATTCTTTTCCTGCTTATTTTACAGAAGAAAATAGTTTTATTAAAATAATAAGATTAAAAATAATAATATTAAAAAGAATTTATTTTGTTGTGTTTTTGTATATAGAAACAAAGTGTTACCTTTTGCAATATAATTATCTTGTTAACTTTAAGTGTAATTTTTAATTCTAGTGTGGCTTTAAAAATAAAAACTTTTAGGTTAAAGTATGATTCTTTTCTATTTTTATTTAGGCGGTGCCTAATAATTTATCTTTAAATTTTACACTGTTTAAAGTTTTATTTAAAAATACACAGTTAAAAAAAATATAAACTCCTTTAAATTTGTACTTATTTTAGCTTTATTTTTATTGTAGAATTTGTATCTTATATAAACAGTTTTAATTTTATAATAGAACAGCTTCGCCATTTAAAATGTGTGTTTAAAAATAAAATTAATTTAACTGAGATATCACATATTTATAAAATATTTACCTAAGGCGCGTTGTAATATTTAAATAAAATTTTATTAAAAAATATAAAACTTAAAATTATTTTAAACTTTAGATATGTAAAATGAATTAAAAAAATTTCAGAAACATCTACTTAAATTTTTAGCCGGCGGCGGAGGGAGATATAAAAATGACCATTTTGTTTGTTAATATATCTATAAATACTAGAATTAGATCTTATAGATTTTTAATTATTAATAGAAGATAGCCGGATCCTGCTATTTTATGTTTAAAATTTAACAAATTTTATATTTTAATTTAAGCTAGCCGTTTTAATATTGTTAATTATTAAGTTTGTTTTGTTTTTTTAAGAATGTATATGCATGTAGGCACTTTAAAGTACCATGATTTAAATATTTATGAACAATAGGAGAATTATTAGAATTATAGTAATACATTACTGAACCTAAAACTCAAAATACACCTACACATATTACAATTAAATAGAAGAATAGAGTATTATGTAATTCTATAATACCTGTAAAACCAGGTGCTGCACTATCTTGGAAACCAATTAATCATTGTTCAGGTGCATCATTAAAAATAGTATTTAAAATAGAAATATTATTTAACATAATCAAAAATATAAAATTTTGTCTCTCTTAGTTTACTGTATTTTATTAAATTAAAATATCTATATAAAAATATACAGAATTTTAAATATTAAATATTTAACACTTTTTTAAATTTAATTCAGTATTCGCCTTAGCGATTTAAATTAAAAGTTTTACGGAGTATATTTGTGTTGAATATAATTTGTCGTAACAAGCATCCTAAGATTCGGCTTAAGCAATAGTAGAATTATTTAAATTTAAAATATAAACTTAACTAATTATTTTTCTCCGCCGGCGGCGGCAAGTAAAATTTGTTTAAAAAGCAATTAACTGAAATTAAACAAATTTAAATTTCTTACAAATTAGGACGGTTTTGCCTTAAAGTTTGTAATTCTTGATATTACATTTTATTAGTGTAATAAAAAGGTATTTTGAATTTATTTATCCACCTATTAATTAATTTTAAATATAAAAATATAATTTAAAATAATAGGTTACTTAAATTCTCTTTTAAGGAACTAAAATTAAAAGAGCATTCTTTTTAAAAAGTACAAACTAAAGCTAAAAAACAGATATTAAAAAACTAAATATCTATAAACACAAAATAAAAAATATAATAGAATATTTTTATAATAAATAAAAATAAAAAAAAAAACAATATTTATTGTAAAATTAATTTAAAAAAATAAAAACTAATTTATTTAATAAGATAAAATTTTTTTATAAAAAAATAAATCTTTAAAATATAAATATTTAAAATTAGTACTTAAATTAAAGAAATCAGTCCTCGTTATTATAAATTTTAATTTTATCTGATTTAAAAATCAAGATTAAAAAAATTAAAACAAAAATTAAATTAAAAAAGATAAAAATATTAAATATTATTAAACTTTAAAATATAATTAATTGTCGCTTCAGCGAGTCCGCTAAATTAAAAGGGATAATACTATTTTTAGTAGCAACAAAATAATTAGTATATTTAATAAAAATGTGAATTAATTCAAATATAAATATAAGTAATATAATTATAAATTCTCCATTAGAACAATTTGAAGTTAGTAATTTAATAAGTTTAAATGCACCTATATTTGGTTATTTAAATTTAAGTTTAAGTAATTTAGGTTTATACTCCTTATTAGTATTATTTTTAATTATAGGATTACATTATATGGGGAATAATGATTCAAAAATTTTACCTTCAAAATGGTCTATTGGATTAGAAAGTATTTTTACAACTATAAATTCAATGGTTAGAGAACAATTAGGAAAAGAAATTTATTTACCTTTTATATATGCTTTATTTTTTTTCATATTAATAGCTAATTTATTAGGTAATATTCCTTATAGTTATTCAGTAACTACTTCTATAATAGTAACAATTGGTCTTTCTTTTACTATTCTTACTGGTGTTACAATTTTAGGTTTGTATATACATAAATTACATTTTTTCTCATATTTTGTACCTTCTGGTACTCCTTTAGCTTTAGTACCTTTATTAGTATTAATTGAAACAGTGTCTTATTTAGCTAGAGCTTTATCTTTAGGTATAAGATTATTTGCTAATATGGTAGCTGGACATTCTTTATTAAAAATATTGTCTACTTTCTTATATCAAATGTTTAATAGTAGCTTAATTATCGCTATATTTACTTTAATACCTTTTGCTTTCTTCTTAGCATTATGTGGATTAGAAGTAGCCGTATCTATAATTCAAGCTTATGTGTTTGTATTATTAGTAATCTCTTATATTAAAGATGCTATTTATTTACACTAATATATAATATTTTTTTTTTTCTTTATTAATTTACCCCCTTTTACACACACACTTATAAAACACATTTAACACTTAATATTTAACTTTTAAATAATACCAAAATCAAATATAAAACAAACACAAATTTGTGTTAGCGCCTTATAGATTTATTTCTATTAAAAAATAGATTATAAGTAATCCTTTAATCTTATATAAAATAAATTTTTAACTCCGCCCCAGCTTTAAATAACATTCAAATTATTTAATAAAATGTGGTTTAATTTTTATAGAGTAAATTTTATTGTGTTATTTCTTTAATTATTTAATAGTTTAAAATATTAATAGTCTAAGTTTTAACTAACCACAAAATCTAACAAAAGTTAAGCAATGGCAACTCGCAATAAATAGTTTAAATTATTATTAAACAACATACAATTTTTATATTGTAAGTAAACACTAGTCTAATAAAATTAAATTATTATAATTTAATTATTGTTGTTTTTTTAATTTAATTTAATAAAATTTAATAATTATAAATAATAACTATTAAAACAAAATTTATATTCTTATATTTTTATATTAAATTTTTATATTTTTATAAATTTATTTGTAATTTATTAATAAAAATAAAAATAAAAGAGAGTTATTATATAATTAATTTTATTTCTAAGTTTATAATAATATTTTATTTAAAAATAAGGGGGAATCTGATAACGGTAATCAGTTGTATTTGCACTACAAATATGATAGTTCGAATCTATCTTTCTCCAATAATTATTAAAATTAAAATTAAAAGATAGAAATTTTATAAAACAAACACAAATTTATAAAATTTAATAATTAATAAGCCTCGGTTGCTTAGTGGTCAAAGCGCTATTTTGAAGCTGTAGATATGTGAGTTCAATTCTCTCCCGGGGCATAAACAAATTAGAAACAGGAAATAAACAGTAAAAAGTGAACAAAAATAAAATTTAACAGTTTATTATAAAATTCTAATTGCCCATGTTCTAATTTATTTATTATATTTATATTTATAATTATAGTTATATATATTTTTTTATAAAGAATTATAATTTTTTATTTTTAATTTTAAATTATAAAGTTTTAAGCCGGGATAGTTTAATTGGTAAAACGAATTCCTTGTAAGATTTAAATATTGGTTCAATTCCATTTTTCGGCAAATAATAATAAAATAATAATAATAATTTTAAATTTTGTTTTTATTTTTATATTCTATTTTGAGTTGTAGTTTAATTTGGAAAAACACCATTTTTTGGTAATGGATTTAATATCAGTTCAAGTCTGGTCAACTCAGTAAACCCACAATCTATTTTAGTAAAGAATACAAACTTTACAGAGTATAATTATACAATAATAAAAAGCAGGTAATAATCAAAACCAAATAGTAAATTAAAATTTTAATATTTATTTTTACATAATTAATAAAACTTATTTAATTTTATCTGATCGGTAGCATACACACAAACTTAATTAAATTTCATTTTTACATTTAAAATAATTGGTTGTAAACAGCTAAAAATAACAAAAATAGGCGGAGCCTATCAAAAAATAATTTATAAAAATAATATTAGTTTACATAAGGAAGCAGAACTCGAGTGGTTGAGTGTCTCCCTTTTAAGGAGAAAGTCCTGGTTCAAGTCCAGGTGCTTTCATAAAATTTCAAATTAAAAATTAAGTGATAACAAATTAATAGTTAAAAATATAAAAAATAAATATAATAAAATTCTTTACATTTAATCTATTTTTTCTCATTATTACTTTTTATAATAAATAAAAATAACCTCATTAATTTTTAGTATCTTTACTTTGGTTATATATATTAATTTGGTTTGATAGGCTGGAAATAAAATGATAAAATTATAATTTATAAATAATAAATATTTTAGTACTATTTAATTTTTAAAAGAGATTTCTTTTTATATTTTAAATAAATCTAAAAATATAAGGGCAGGTGATCCGATTGGTAATGGTGGTTATCTGTAAAATAATTGGTTTAACACCGTAAAAGGTTCGATTCCTTTACTGCTCAAAAAAAAATAAAAATAAAATTTTAAGTTTTTATTTAAATATTAGAATTATAATTTTATCTAACCAAACCGCAAGAATAACTGCTGTAAACATTTAAATTTACAATCTTTCTTTTTTGCCGGCGCCGGCGGATAAATATTCTTGTAAATTTTATAATAAAAATAAAGGGGTTTAAATTACAAATTTATATATAGTTATTTTTGAGAGGTTTTATACTTTTTTTATTTAGAGTTTTTTGTGTTTAAGCCGTTTTTATCTTTAAAAATTTATTTTTGTGTTTAATTTTAATTTAGAAGATAAACCTTGGTTTATTTAACTTCTGTTAATCAGTTTAAACAATAAAGGTTTGTCTAAGCCCCGGCTTTAATGAATAGAGATTTTAACTAAATCTGAACTGGCTAACCACTTATTAAATTTTACTTTTTATTTCCTCTTTAGGTGATTGCCACTCTAAATTGAATTGTAGTTTTCTTTATAATAAATTTATATAAAATATCTTTTTTTATAAATTAATATAACTAGATAAAATAGAAATAAAACATCTGAATTTTTTCAAAATTAAGCCTCATTTCTTTAAAAATACGTAGAAGATAAAAACAAACCTTTATTAAAGCAAACAACACAAAACTTCTGGTAAATTTAAAATATAAAAAATCTTAAAATTAAAAAACTTTAATTTATAGTTAAGCTTAACCCGGAATTACTTTTATTTAACTACCTCTTAAATACTCTTAAAAATACGAGTTAAAACAATTAGATAATAAAATAAAAGATAAATAATAATAATTCTAATGAAATAAAAATTATTAATACTTAAAAGTTGAGTAGTTTTAGATAAGATTCTAAATTTAAATATAAGATAGAAACTTTAAATATAAAGAAAATATAGAATAAAAATAAACTAACTTTTGTTTGTTGTTACAGTATTAACTATTTTATTTTTATCTTCAAAAAAATTAAAATGAATTATATTATACCCCTCTATATAACCTTTTATTTATCATATAAACTGAGGGCTGCGTTTAATCTCTGAAAATTCTACTAAGATATACTGGATTTAAGTTTTTAAAGTATAATAATTTAGATATAAAGCTGTTTTATACCTCTGTAATTTTAAATATGGATAATTCAAATAATGATAAAGGAATAAATAAGGATTTAGACACAGATATTGTGCTTAGCGATTCAAATGTATCTAAATTAAGATCAAACCTGGAAGAACTACAAAAAATTAACTCTGAGAATAAAAAAGAATGGTGAGAGTCGGTTTCTAATGGTGAAGTGAGTACAATTGAAGAAGCTTTTTATAATTACAAAGCAATTGTTTCTAATAATAAAGAAGATATTGAATTTATTTTCAACATGGTTAGTTTTTTAAGTAATTTAAGTGGAAAAGAAAAAATGGAAATAAAGAAAATAATAAATGGTAAAGGTGTAATTGAAAGTATAAATATCTTATCTAATGATCCCGAATATAAAAATTTTTATTTTAAAATAAAGGAAATAAAACAATTTTAACTGAATTAATTCACAAAAGCAATGAATCTGAGGTAAAAGTAACTGAATTCACTCAGGAAGTGGTTGAGATTGGAAATAGCGTAGAAAAATTACACAAATTTAAGTCTAAATTTGAAAAAGGTTTAGATGACAGTGTCCGAATGTTAATTTTGGAAATAGACAATCAAAAAACGTAGACTTAGTAGTATCAGCTGGTTGTTTAATTTATCCAGTATTAGCATATAGAGGTTTATTATCTGCTTTGACTAAAAATATGTTTCCTCCTATACCTAAGACCTTAAATAGCACAGACTATAATAACATTTTAAAAAGTAAAATTTTAAAAGTGAAAATTTGTAATAGAGTAGATTTACCCGCTTTAGCTGGCTATTATTTATATATGCATAATAATCATAAAGCTTTTACACCTTTATCTACAAAATTAACATTTGTAGGTTTAACTAGTCCCACCACCGTAAATATGTTAAATAAAAATAAAAGTAATAATGAAAATAAAAATCCAAATCAAAATAAAAATAGATTTAAATTTATAATTTTATTTATAATAGTTATATTAAGTATTATTTTTATATTTTTTATATTTCATTTTTTTAATTACTTTACTTTAACTAATTTATTTTCAATGGTTTCTTTTTGGATAAAATATTTTTTATTAATATGGTTTATAGGCTGGTGGTTACACCATGTTTTAGAATTTTATTTATTTTTAGTTTTATCAATAAACAGTAATTATATTACTATATCTAAATTTTATCCTCAATTTTTACTAAATTGAATAAAAAGAATAAAAAGTAATAGTAAAATTTCTAATACAGGAAAAATTTGGTATATAAATACCTATTTAAGATTAATATTATTTTATTCTGTTTTATTATTTTTATATATTTTATTGTTTATATTTTTTTTATAGTTTTATCTTAGTTAATTTTACTTTATTTAAATTTAAATTTTTAAATTAGTATTGAATATTAAAACCAAATATTTACCCCCTCCCAAACAAAATATTTCTTTTTAAAACAGAGGTTAAAAATAGTTTTAATAGAATAGGGGTCTTATTTTTAAAATTTTTAAATGTAAATTTCACATTTTACTTAAACCTTTAACTTTAATGAGAAGTGTATTTTTTAAATTTAATAGATATTACTCTTATTTTCACTAAAAAAAATTAATTAATTAAAAATATAAAAGGATATAGATAAAAAATTTTAATTTTTAAAAATTAAAATTCTCATTATCATCTAAGCAACTAATTTTACAAATAGAATATTTGTATGCACTTAAACCTTTTTATTTTCAGTTATATTATGAATAAATATAAATTTATTTATAAAATATAATTTAAATATATAATAACCTTTAATTGGTGGCTATTTGAAAATAAAATAACAAACATTAGTATAAAATAAACATTAAAAATATAAATGATTAATCAAGTAATTAATAGAAATCAATTTCAATCATTTCCTTATCATTTAGTAGATCCTTCACCTTGGCCTATTTTAGTGAGTTTTTCATTATTAAGTTTTACTGTAGGAGCTGTAGTATATATGCAAGGTTATCCTTATGGTAATTACTTAATCAGTTTAGGTTTCCATATAACATTATTTGCTATGATATTATGATTCCGAGATATTATAACAGAAGGAACATTTCTTGGTAACCATACTATAGAAGTTCAAAAAGGATTAACTCTAGGAATTGTATTATTTATAATTAGTGAAGTTTTTGCTTTTTTAAGTGTATTCTGAGCTTTTTTTCATTCTAGTTTAAGTCCTGCTATCGAATTAGGAGGAGTATGACCACCACAAGGAATAACACCTTTAGATCCCTTTGCAATACCTTTATTAAATACTATATTACTATTATCATCTGGTGTTTGCCAGAAATGTGATTTATTTGAAATTCTTTTATTAACCAGTAATATATTACCTTTTAATTTACCGAGAGTATCTTCTTTAAAAAGGATAGGTTGTCATAATATAGATATATTAAGTATATTAATAGGATCTTTATTAGGTAAAGGAACTATGGAAAGAGATGGTAATGGTTCACATTTTACTTTTTATCAACAAATAAATAATGGAGAATATTTATTATGATTACATCAAAAAATAAGTACTCTTGGTTATAGTAACAGTGAATTACCTGAAATAAATATAATTAAAGAAATAAATGGTAAAATATCTTATAAATACAAATTTAAAACTTATACCTATAGTTCCTTTAATTGAATATATGATGAATTTTATCCTAACAATAGAAAAATTATACCTACAAATATAGATAAATATTTAAGCCCTATAGCTTTATCTTATTGAATAATGGCAGATGCTAGTTTATATAAAAATAGAGGTTTAAAATTTAATAGTAACCATTTTACACTTAAAGAAATAAAAATATTATCTTCTGTACTTGAAAAAAAATATACTATTAATACTTCTATTTATAAAACGGGTATTATTAATCAATATAGTTTATATATTCCTAAATCTAATTTAGATCTTTTAAGAAAAATAATTAAACCATATATTCATCCTACTATGATTTATAAAATTATTTTGATTTAATACTTAGGCCTCTAATTTAAATATTTGTTATTATTATTTCTTATATTCTTTTTATATTAACACAACTTGTAAGTTTATTAATAAAATTTTAGTTTTATCTTTATAATTCTAATTTATATACTTTAGCCTAAATGTAAAAACTTTCAGCCCTTTAGATACAAATTAAACCCACAAATATTGGTGCATATATCTTTACAATATTAATATAAAAAATAATACAAATTTAGGTAATAGTTATTTATTAAATTTATAGACAAATTTATACCTAAAGGTTTAGGTAACTTAAATAAATTTTATTAAACATTATATATAAAATATTAAACATTAAAAATTAAAAATTAAAACTTTTAAGGGAATATAAAATATCAAATAATATAAGAGATATTAACTACTGGCCTAATAAAATAATTTAACAAAGAATTAACAAATAAATTGCATAGTCCTAGACATAAAATAAAAAGAATAAAATTAAAAACAAAAATAAAAAATATTTTATTCTAATAAAAAAAATCTAGCTTTTATTAAGAAAGGAGATAGTTACAATTATAATTATCTTGGCGACATTGATGAAAACGGTTAACGAAATACATCTAATTTTAAGACCGTCGGTTATTAACAAAAAATGATCGCTACAGACTGGTTCATCGATGGGTACTTTAAACAAAAAAAAAGTGCTTAATGTACAGTCGAAATCTCAAATAGAACACAATTTCTATTTCAAAGGTTTTATAAAAATTTTCAATATTAGTAGCAATACTATTTTTACTTTTTTGCCGCCGCCGGCTATAGTTTAAATTTGAAAGAGATATATTTATATAAAATACAAGAGTTATATTTTTAGATGTTTAATTTATTATTTTTTAATTTATTTTACTTTATATAACTGGAGATTTGGCATTTGTAACATATGGTCATCATGCTTTAATACAAGGAGATAGAAGAGGAGCAATATTAGGAACCTTATTAACTATAATATTTGCAATATTATTTACTGGTTTACAATATTATGAATATTCTACTGCAGGATTTACAATAACAGATTCTGTATATGGAACAGTATTTTATGCCTCAACTGGTTTACATGGAATACATGTAATAATAGGAACAATATTTATTTTAGTTGGATTTATTAGATTAGTTAATTATCATTTAACAGATACTCATCATCAAGGACATGAAGCCGCTATTTTATATTGGCACATAAATTTATAATAAAACATATAACACTCGCCCTTTAATTATGTAAATAGTTAAATCGGATTTCACTTTATGCTGAAAAATCTTATATTTTGAATACTATAATAACAAAGTTAAAATTTCAATTATAATAAAGAAAATTAGCAAGGTATTACCTTCAGAGACTTTACGTGAATTATTTCCTATTTTATAGAAAGTATAAGAAAAAGTCCTAATATCAAATTCTCCTATACAAAGTATAAATATTTATTAATAAAATTATCTATTATAAATTACAACGGCAACCCTTATAAATTATAAATTTATAATTAAAAAATATAAATTTTCTTTATTAAAACTCTTTTTTATATTTTTATAATTTTTATATTTTTATATAAGGCTCCTATCTTAAAAAAATAAGAAACACAAAATTTATAATATAAAGATTATCTATCAAATTAATAAGAATTTACTCCGCCGCCGGCGGTAAAACAAATAAGAATCTTCAATAACATAAAAATTTAATTTATTTTTATTTAATTTATATTTATAGTTATAGTTATAGTAATATTTTTATTTTTAATTTTGGGTTATAATTTAGATTTTTATAGTTTAATAGCTCCCCCGTTTGTATTTATAATTTATCCTATTTATATTTTAAATTAAAATAAATAAAAATTATAACTTGCAACCAGGAGTAAGCTAGGCATATTTTACATATAAAAGAATAAATACTCTTTCTGTGTAGTTTTTTAAGTTAAGTTGTTTGTGTAACCGCCTTACTTATTAACTTAAATAATTTAAAATATAAATATTTTCATTAGTGCCGTGGCTATCGCCAAATAAACAAAGAATAGAAAATTAAAAATATAATAAAAATAATAAATTAAAAATTTAATAAGAGAACTATTGACTTTGTTGATGTAGTATGACTTTTTCTTTTTCTCGCTGTTTATTACTGAGGAGGTCTTTAAAAATTTTAAACAAATAAAAATGAATAATAAAATAAATATGATAAATATAAACAAATTTACAACCAAATTAAATACAGATAAAAAAAATATAAATTTTATCTTTGTATTAAATTTACTATTCTTTCTTAGTTTACAGTATAATTTTAATTATACAATAGATTTTTTAAGTACTAATTATCTTTCTTTACCAATATTAATTTCTTTAACTAGTGCACATAGAACCACAGAAAATATCTTAAATCAAATAAAAATAACCGCCGGCGGCTTTAACCAAATAAAAATAGAAATAATTAATATCTTAGTTTATAATAGTTTATTCTTATTAGGATTACTATCAAGAACAGAAAATAATCATTTCTTTATAACATTCAATTTACAAATAAATTATATTATAAATAGTATTAAAACAAAATTCTTTAATTTAAATAAATTTAAAAAAAATTACGATATTTTTAAACTTTATTTGTTTATATTTTTAGTAAATACTTATCCTAAATATTTATCTAAAATGATTTTAACTTATTATGTATTTTTTTTAATTAATATAATTTGTATACTATTTTGTAAAATTTATTTTCTTGTTGATTTTAATTGATATAGTTTCAATTTTGTTTATTTTATAATTACTTCTAATGATTTTGATTTTATAATTTCTGATTTGAATTACTTTAAATTAGATTTAGTTCTATCTAAAGAACAAAATTTTTATACGAAAGATTTAGTTATTAATTCTAATATTATTTTAGATCCTATAGATAAATTTATTGAGGATAGATACAATTTTAATATTAATAATATTAATAATAATAATTTAGGAAATAATGGTAATCCAGGGGGTAATAATGGAAATAATAATAACTGGACTGTAGCCACAAATACAAATCATAATAATAATGATGATGATAATATAAATGTGCATGACTTCAATGTAACAGCGCATCTAGAAGGAATAAGAAGTAGACATAATCATGTTATTAATATTATTATAAAACGGGAGAATTTAATCAATTTTCTAGTAAATCCACATTTACCACGTGTGCAAAATATGGATATTATTAATTATCTTCAATATATCCTAGGAAAAATACGCCATGAATCTCAATATTTTACTAATTCTCAAGACTCCCCCATAAGCGTAAATAGTCAAGAGTCAAGTATAGTAAATTCCCCAGCAAATATTTTACCTTCACCTTCACCTTCCCCTACCCGTTTAAATTCCAATTACCCTTTCTCTATAGAAGAAAGTAGAATAACCTTAAACCAAGTTTTTCCAAATTCATATAATAATGAAAGAATAAACTCCGGTTTTACAGCAGAAGAAATTCTTCACAGAGACTATCCTGAAAGACCTTTAACTCAAAAGGTTATGCTAAAACGTTTATTGGATTACGGTAGAATTTTTTTTTACAGTGAAAATAATATAATAAGACCTTTACAAGGTGAAATAGAAGGTAATGAATTAAAAATATTAGAACCAAGACATCTATTAAGAAGATTCTGTCAAGACCCAAAAGATTTAATCCAATTTCATTGAATACAATCAAAACCTTTTAATCCTTATACAATATATCATACTTCAGATCCAGAACATTATTTCCAAATGATTGAATATACAATTGTAAATAACAAAATTGAACTTTTATTGGGTAATATAGAAGAGAAATTAGTTAAAAGAACTGCTTTAAACATAATAGAAAGAGAAAATTATATTTACCAAGTTGAAAGAGATATAAGATACTATGCATACTTATTAGAAAAATATCTTTATCCAAATAATAATTAACCGGTTAACTTTAAACTAAACTAAGAATACAGTTTAGCGTCGTAAAATTATTGCTACGATAGCTATAAAACCGCTAATTTGTATACCTTTGTATTTATTTTTGTTTTTTAAATTAAGCTGAGGTAAAAGAATTAAATTGTTGTTTTTAAGAAATTAAATTAAAACAATGAATACTCTTAAATGTAATAAAATTGTTTTAAGAGCCATAGCATAAATTTTCAACCTTAAATTTTCTTTCTATCTTTATTTGTAAAATGTTTACAACTAAATAAAAATTTTAAATTTAAAAGCGCCTTAAATTAATATAACAAAATAAAAATAAAATACAACAAAATACAAATAGGCGCGGAGCGACGCTATCTACTTATTTAAATACTTTGTAACCCCCACCACACAAAGTAAGGCTATACTTAAAAGTTTTAATTTAAAAATTTAAAGTTTAAGGCGGAGCCCCAGCAAACACAACAGCCAGCCTTAAAATTAAAAATAATAATTAAAATAATAGACTATTATCTCTCTATTTTAAATAGATCTCTCCACCGCCGGCGGTAACAAACCGTTAATAAATAAGATATCCGCATTATTAGCTGTATCTATAATAATTATAAAAATTTATTTATTTCATATTTAATTCTTAAATATAAAAATCAAATAAATAAAATAAAATAAAAGAATATTTAAAACTATTATTACAGAAAAGGGTGGGCTTATTTTGGCGTATAAAAATTAACTGTTTTTTAAATTTAATCTTTTTTAAGTGTGGTGTAACCGCCGGACAGGATTTTTTGTGTTATATTTATTTTTAAATTTAAAGGTTAAAATAAGATAATTTTTGTTAAAAGTTTAAATTTATTTATTTATGGATACAGTTTTTATAGTAAAATTAAAAGGTATAAAATATGTAAACACACAAATAAGATAAGTAAGGCGGAACACAATAAAATTTAAATTGTTATGTATTTAAATAACTCTTTTTTAAAGATATGAATTTATTATTTTAATTAAAAAATTTAAATTGATATTATTAGTATAAATTATATAAAATATTTAATAGTGGTACTATATATTTAATTTATTTTAAACTTTTTTATTTTAATGTTATAAATTTAAAAAAAATTAGAGATATATTTGGAGTTAGCTCCTGTTTATAATTTGTTATTATCCGCCGGCGGCTACAAATTTAACACAAATTTTACCTTTTAATTACATTATAAAAATAAACACTTAAACATAAAACTTGTTTTTATAGATAAAATATTTTTTAAATATAACAGGGGCTTATAATATTATATTAACATATTTGTATTTTTAGCTTATTTTTAATATTGTTTATAATTAATATAAAACTGTTGCTACTAAAATTAGTTTATTTTAAAACGTTAAAGGGTTAAATGTAAAGTGCTAAAATAAGATATAGGTATATTTATAAATTATACTTGTATAGCAGATAAAGTTCTGGATGGTTTAAATCCTCCGAGTTTATCTGGATGATTTAATCTTGTTAATACTAATCAGGCTGATAAAACTGTTACTAATCAAACTTTATTATATCTGCAGAGACTAATCCTAATGTAAATACTGGGGGTAAATAATCTCTTATTATATAATTATAACTTAAATTCTTTTATAACCTTTTTGCTTTGGGTTGTTATTAGTTATAATTATTAATTAAATAAACTATGTTTATTTATATTGTATAATAATCATATAATAACAATTATTTGCTTCTATTTTATGTATATTTTTTAAATAATTATTTAAAACAAAATAAATTATTAAATTGGTTTTTTTTACTATCTTAAATATCGGATATATTTAATATAGTTTTTTTTTTTACTATTTTTAAGATTTTATATTAGTATAAAGACACAAAATCTTCTTAATAATAAATTATAATACACAACCCAAAAAGATGAAAACAACAGTTAAATTAGTAAATTTAGGTTTCTTACTGAATCTTAAATATATACACAACCCAAATATAAAATTAATTAGATTTTTAAATACTAAATCTAGTAGTATTAATATTCCTATAACTTTTTCTAAAGAAAATAGTATATCTAATACTATAAAGAAAAATTATAAACAAAATGTCTTTAATTACTATTATTTTTCTTATATTGATTTTAATATGGAAAATTTTATAGATTTTATAATGGCTAATCTTTATCTTAACACTACTTATAGTATTTTAATTAAATTTTTGTTTTTAGTGGTAACAGCATATTTTATATGTCTGGTAATCAAATAGGTATAAAAATAACAGAGTCTCATAATATAAATTACTATAAAAATATATATAATATAATAATATTAAAAATTGAGGATATTATATCTAAATATGATGTGGAGTCACTTCCAGATTCTATAGTTATTTCTTATAACTCTTTAGAAACCTCTCCGCCGCCGGCGGTTACCAAAATTAATAATTTAAAAATTTAAATCAATTACTTTAAATAAATCAATAATAAATAAATCCGAAGATAAAAACATTTTTGGTTCTAATTATTTACCTTTAACTATATAAGTAATTCTTTAGGTTTTATTATAGAAAAGGAATATAAATATAAATATATTAATAAACTTTTTTCTAATATTTTAAATATAGGTATGCAAATTCCTGAGATATTAACAAATTTAGATAGAATTAATAAGTCTAAAGTTTTGTTACATAATATTAAATTAAGAGAGAAATTAATAGAAACACTTATAATAGATTGTGATTTAAAAATTTTAAATCTTACTTTATATTAAATAATAAAAATATAATAGAAAATGTAAATCTAAATAATATAATAAATTCTAAATTTCTAACTAAAAATGGTTATTTTAGAATTGTATATGATTTAAATACTGGTATTTGCTTATGTGAAGCTATAGATATTAGAGTTAATCCAGATATTTTATATCCGCCGGCTGCGGCCCAAAATAAATTAAAATATCATTAACTATAAAAAATAATAATATTAGTACTATTAATAGATCTATTAAATTAGATCCTATTAAACCTAATCGTTTTAATTCAAATTTTATGTCTAATCCAAATATAGGAGTGTTACAAGTTAAAATTTGTGTAATTTCACAAGGTTTAGGACCAGTTTATTGTGTATGTTTTTCTACATTAAACAAGGCTGAGGATATAAAAACTTTTTATTTAAGTGATTTAGGTCCTTCTTTAAATTCCGATTTATTAATAATAAATTGTATAAATTCTATGTTAGAATATAAATATCATAATTTCTACCAATTTTCACATTTTCCGTAGGGGTATATACGATTTTACTTTTTCAACTAACTTTAATAGAGATAGAATTAGTATCTTTAGTTTAAAAATTTAATTAGACGGTTTTTAAATTTCTTAATAAGTTATGTTTTTAATATTATTTATTTATTATTAATATTATTTATATATAACTATTTATTTATTATTAATATAATTTATTATAAGTCTTATCTTTATTTTTAATTAAAATATAAAAATGAATAATTTGTTTGATAAAGTAAATTTAATATTAGGTACTCATGTGAGTGAATCTAGTTCTCCATTGTTGTTATTTGCTTGTAGTATTTTATTATTATCTATAGTGGCTTTACTAAGTTTCATCTATATCCTAATATATTTAGGTGTTTTATATATAGTTAATACTAAAACTGTATTAGATAAACTATCTAAATTTGCATTCTTACTTAAAATAATAAATGTTTTTAATAAAACTAGATTAATTTATATATTTATAGATGTTATATTTTTTATATATTCTTTAGGTTCTATTATAGGATTATGTTGTAGAATAATTTAGGTATTAAATTCATTTATATCAGCCGGCGGCGGCCAAAATACAAAATATAAAATTTATTTCTTATAAGTTATAATAAGTAAACTCTACAGATGTTAAAAGAGCATCTTTAGTTTTAATTTCAATCTTTTCTAACAAATAAATAATGTACAAATAAAAAATGTTAACAAATAAATATATAATTGCAAGTTTTGCAAGAAGTTATGATAAATTTCATGTAGCTAATAAAATTATTCATTTATCAGGTAGTATTTTTTACACTTATTTGGATTATACTTATCTATTGAGTAATTTTAAAGCATCTAATCTTTATATAATAAGATTAATTAATATAACTGATAATAGTTTTAATATAGTGGAATTAAATGACAATGTTGTAGAATATCAATTTTAACTTTCTTATTTTATAAGCAGTTATTTTGATGGTACTGTTAATTTAGAAAATTTTATTATAAAAATTATAGGTGATCATACTAGCTCTGAACCAAATAAAATTGATTTAAATAATGCAAAAGATAATATCCTTGATAAGGTTCTATTTGTTTTTGAAGGTTTAAATTGATTTACTTTACAAGTTATTTTTAAAACAATAAACATAAATTTAAGTGGAGGTTCCATAAGTAAACGACATATTTTAAATACCAGTCAATATAAATTAACATATTATTTCTTAAATATGGGTTATAAGTTCTCAGATATTTATAATAGTTTTATTTATTTAAAAGAATATAATGAACATAAAGTTGAATTATCTGATTATGAAATAAATACAAACTTAATGACTGTTTTAATTAGAAATGATTTAAATAATAGATTAACAAATTTAAAAGAAAGTATAGATCATTTAAAGCGTGATATTTCAAATTATCTTGGTAATATTTCTAGTTTAGAAAAAGATATTTTAAATAGAAAGTCTAAAGGAAGTAAAACTAAGGAATTAAATTCAAAAAAAATAAATAATTTAAATAAAAATATTGAAATATTTAAATCTCAAATTAAAATTAAAGATAAATTAATTTTAGAACAAAATTCTAAATATTCTGAAATTGAAAAATAAATAGCTTGTCTTGCTACTCTTCCTTATGAGGAATTAAAAATGAAATATCATAATAAATATAATAATATACTTTTTAAAAAAAATATGTTGAGTTTAAATAATTCTATTTATAAAATGAAAGAAAGATCCTTAAATAAAAATAAAAATAGAAGATATTATAGTACTAATAATTTAAGTAAAAGTAATTTAATATTATCTAATAATGTTTATAAAAATTCTAATGGATTTATAAAACTTGTAAATATAAAAAATATGTCTATATATTCTAATAAATCTATAACATCTCAAAATTTAATGCTTATGTTATATTCGGAGGTTAACAAAGAAAATATCCAACTTAAAATAGAAAATTACTTAATCTCTAAAATAAATTAATTCTTTTGGGCCGCCGCCGGCGGATAGTACAGTTAAATTTATGAATTAAATTATAAAGTATTAAATTCTAATATAATAAATACTTTTCTAGTGTCTAAATTGGATATAGAAAAATTATATAAAATTTATATCTTAAATTCTAATGATAAATTACCTAAAGAAACAAAAGATAAAACTTTTTTAAAGGGAGTTGATTTAGAATATATTATTAATATAATGTTAGGTAGATTATTTCTAATAATAAGTAATAATAATAGAAAGAATAAATTTACTTTATTAACGGAAGTAGCTTTTTATTTAGGTGAAGATTTTATTAATAAATATCATTATAACATATATTCTGCATCTAATTTTTAAATAAATAGTTTTAGTATTTTTAAAGAAACTTCTCCAAATAAGAGAGTTAAATTAGAGGAACCTACTTTTATAGTAGGATTAGGATTTGTGTTAATAGGTTGTTTACTATAATTAAAATGAATAGATAGTAAAGTAGAATTTATTAGTAAACAGGAGAAAAGAAATGTTTTATCTGTGGGTCCAAAATTAAATAAATTTTTACCTAAAAGACAATTTTTGTGTTAATTGTTAATATAGAGAAGTTTTGTTTTTATAAAAGAAGTATAAAATAAATATAATTATAAATTTTATATTTTTTAGTTTTTATCTTTATTATAAATATTTTATTAATAGTGGCAATTGCCCTACCTGTTCTTAATAGAAATATTTTATTATTTAACATACGAGAATAACCTCTATAATTTTTATTTATACCGGTGCGTATTTTATTACACATTATATATTCAGTCAATTGGTAAAGGTATAGGTATCTATAGTGGATTATTCCGCATATTAATAGCTTCAATCTTTATTAAAGGCTTTATCACATTTTTTTCTATTTCTTACTACAAAAAATCTTTTAAATTATCTAATTTAATTAACTGTTTACTAACCGGACAAATAGTAGTAATATTAGAAACCTTAAAAGTATTTTCAACTTTGTTTAAAAGTATTCTCAGAAAAATTTCTAATTTAAAATTTGCTCTAGATGATATAATAAATTTATTTGATATTTATTATATGAAACAATATTATTTAAACGAATTAAATTTTTATTAGGTAAATATTTTAAATTTTCTCATTATTAGTTTAAAATAAGTGTGTTTATATTTTTATTCTTTACTACATTTAAAATACCTCAAAAACAAAAAACAACACACAAAACTTATACAATTTTTAAAAATAAAATCAATCTTTATGTTTTTTTTTTAATTTTAATACCTTCAATGTCTCATTTTTCTAAAAGATTTATCTTTTTATTTGCTTTTTGTTTAAATTTTACAATTTTAATAAAATAGCAGAGACAGTTCTCGTACTTTAATTAAAGGAGAACCTTAATATTTAAATATCACAATGCCTCAATTAATTCCTTTTTATTTTTTAAATCAATTATCTTTTTCTTTTTTAACTTTATTTGCTTTAATTTATTTATTTAATATAACAATAATAAAAATTTTTAATACTAAACAATTATTCCATACAGTGAGTTTAACCTCCTTTGTTATGGGAGTATATAATACTATAAATGGAGTATTAGCTAGAGAATTGCAAGAACAATTAAATAAAGCTAATAATAGAAATGAATTATTACATGCAAAAATTTCGGATTTACAAGACAACAGTATTCAATCTTTATAAGAAAATAGTCAAATAAGAGCGAGTTTAGATGAGGGAAATAAAACTTTTACACAAGTAAATGAGACTGTAAACACAATAAATAATACTTCAAATTCTGAAGTGCAATCTTCAATTATAGGAGATAAAATGGAGGAATTGGTAAGTAATGTATCTAAAGGTAGAGATATTGTGGATAAAATAATAGATTTAATAAATAAAGGAAGTAGAGATGGGAGTAGTTCATCTAATTTTCTAGATTCATTTTCTGAATTATCCAATTTTATCTCTTCATTAAATATTGAGCAAAGCTTAGCTTTAGTTCATATATCAGGATCTATACAAATATTTCTTTCTTTATTAACAATAATCAGTGTCTTTTATGGTAATATTATAATTGCTTATTTAAAATTAGAAACTCGTTTTCCTAAAATTAAAAAATTAATAGAACTTCGATTAAAATTTCAAAATTATTATTTATTATTAAATATTTTCATAATTTTATTTGTTTTAGTTGGAATTGTTTATGTAAATATTATAATTTTATTACATTAAATTTTTCTATACAGTTTTTTATATTAATTTGGTTATTTTTATTAATCTATATATCTATTTTATTTTTCTTTATGCGAATATTTATACTATAATTTTTATATTTGTATTTGTGTTAGCGCTTTTATTTAAAAGTATAATAAACCTAAATGTGCTATTATTTTAAATTTATTTTACTTATAAAATTTAATTCTCAGGGGGGGGAGGGGATATACAAAATATAAATCAATTTAAGATGAATCAGGGGCTAAATAAATTTGTAACCTAATATTTTAAATAAATATAAATATAAATATAAATATAAATATAAATATAAGTATAAATATAAATATAAATATAAATATTTTTTCATACTTCCTTTTAATAATGAATTTTTAAAATTTTATTATTTTGAAGTTTATTATTTTGATCATTGTTAAAATTTTCATTTTTAGTTTTGTTATTATGATTGAAGAGATTTGAACTCTCATTACCTTTTTTTATGAAAGGGTTTAACCTTAAATAATTGCAACCATTATTAATTTGTATATTATAAAAATATTTTGTTTATAATTTAACTTAGAAAGTAAGGTATTTTTGTTTTTATTGCCGTGTGTTTGTTTGTGTGTTTATAGTTTGTTTTAATTAAAATTATCTTATAAATCCTTTTCTTTAAAACAGTCTTAACAGTATAACCCCCACCCTAACAAAAAATAAATAAAAATCTAAAGAATTATAGGAACAAAATTTAATAAACTCTACAATTTTTATATATTTGTATATAAATTATAATCTCTATTAAAATGTGGTAACAGCCGGCGGCGGAGGGTTTCTAAAGAGTTATAAATATTTGATGTTTTTCATAATAACCGCCTTAGGTCTTTTTATTAGGATTTATTTTTGTTTTTAAAATTTAACCGGAGTTTTATTATACTTAATCTGTTAGTTTGGTGTTGGAGGGGGGTATAACTATTTTAAATTATTAAAATTTTTATTTTAAATTTTCCGGTTTGGAAAATAGTTTTAATTTTAATATACCATAAATAAATTTAATTTATAGAATTATCTATTTATCTGTGGCTATATCCATTAAAGTATTTTCAGTTATACCAATAAAAGGTACAATTACTAAGAACCAAGCAAAGTAAAATGCAGTAGAAAATTGTCCAATTTCTAAATAAGGACTTTCTGGGTGTTGAGAACCAATTCATAATAATATTACAAAATCAACAACAAAGAACCAAAAAGCTAATTTCATAAGAGGTCTAAATTGACTACCTCTAATTCTAGATAAATCAGTTAAAGGTAAAACTAATAAAATTAATAATGAACCGAACATAGCTAAAACTCCTAACCATAAACAAATGTTTAACGCTATTAAAATGAATCTACTCAATATTAAATAGAAATATCTAGATATTAAATAACTTTGTAAGTATTTGTTCTTATTCCATTTATTAAAAAAATTGACAAAAACTTAGATTAAATTTATTAAAAAATACACATTTTCAAACAACAATATAATCTATTTCTTATAATAGACAAGCTTTTAATTTAGTTAATCTTTTCTGTCTGTTTTATGTTAAGATGGCCCGGTTTAGTGGGTTCAGAGTTATAATGTTTAAGTTAAATTTTTACTTTTAAATATAAGAAAATAAATTTATCCTAAGGCGGCATGTAAGTGATTAAAAATACACACAAATTAAATATTAATACAAATTATAATTAGAAAAAATGAGATTAAAGATTTATATGAACAAAAAATTATAACAATATAAGATTAAAAATATCTACAGTAAGAATAGACATTTTCTATTTATTACTAATATAGGTAAAATTTTTATTATTTTTAGTAAAAATTTTTATATTTATATTTATATTTATATTTATATTTATATTTATATTTATATTTATAAAAAATAACCGCCTAAGGAACCGCCTTAATTAAAAATATTTTTATTTACCGTGCTACACCTCTAAAATAATTGAATGTTATAATAAAATTTAAGCTTTGGTAAAATTTAAAATTAAAGCAAGTATTATTCAAATAGAATTTTTATTTGCATTTCTTATTTTTAAGTGTAAAGATTGTACCATCACAAAAAACAAAAATAAAATCTTATAATTAAAAAAAATATTAACTTATAATTAAATTATCAGTGTAAAAGAAACAGTTTTACAGTAGAAGAACTAAGATATAATTTTAATTTATCCGCCGGCGGCGGTAAAGATAAATATAATATTCAATTTTACCCTCTGCTAAACTAATGTAAACAACCATTGTTTAAATAGTAATTTAAGAAGTTTTAAAAATTTTAATAAGAGGTTTATATTAGATATTTTTATTATTATTGATTTTGTGTGTTTTTTTACGCAGCAATCTTTGTTATCGTTCCGCAAAACAATAAATATTATAAAATAATTAGTATAAGAATTAAGAATTAAAATTTACATTTTAAATTTAAGAGGTTAAATGAATTACTAATGTAAATTATTTATTTTGCCGCCGCCGGCGGATAAAATAAAAGCTAAAGTGCCATTACTAATAGAATTTTTTATTATTAATAAATTATAAATTTACTGCCTTAGTATAATATAAAAAGTAAATACAATAAAAAAATTAAACCTTTAATACTAAATAAATTTATATTTATCTTGAAAAAAAAACACAAAACATTCTTAAGAAACAAAAAGTGCGTAAATTTTAAAGCCCGGACCAAGTAATTAAGGTATCCCCCAGATTTTATTTAAAAGTAATGAAGAAATTGAATAAAATTTTATCCTTTTAATTAAAAACAATAAAATTTCTGTTCTGTTCTTATTGAAGCAAGGCGCGGAGGGATTAAAATACTTTGTTTTGTATTTAAAATTGTTTACTGACTATATCTTAAATGATATTGATTTGTTTCCTTTATAGAAAAGCTTAAAAGACATAAAATCTATTTTGATCAAACTTTCTACGTGTAGTCTATGAAGTTTTATATTACTTGCTTGTTATCTAAATAGAAATAAAAATTTTTACTTTTTTAAAAAGTACTTATTTATATTTATAGACTTTCAAGCATATAGTAGAATTTATATAAACCGTTAGGAAGTCAGCTTATTTGGAATGGATCTTAAAATGGCATAGAAAGGTAAAAGATCTGTGTTATATTTTTTTACAGCCTTACGGCTTTATAATTTAATTAATTTATAATTATACACCTATTTTTGTAATGTGAAATAGCCTAAATAAAATTAAAAATATTTTTTGTTTAATTATTATCATGCTTTATTGTAAAATATAAAATCTATAAAAATTTTATTTATGAATAGAACATTTAATATAACCATCATAAATAACATATTTTATAAGTATTTTTTTATAATTATAGTTATACTGTTAGTGTTACTTATATATTTATTTATCCTAAAGCAATATATGTAAATAAATAAATAAAAATATAAACTTTATTTTAAATGTTCTCTATAATCCAATAATAAAACCTTTAGTAATTAATAATTGTTTATATTTAAAGGAACTATTTTTAAGTTAGAAAATTTTTAGTTAATCAAGTGTGTTTAAACCTGGTTAAGCAGGACCAATTTTAAATTTAAAAATAAGCAAATACTAACAGTCAAGGTAATGTTAATGTAGCAAGACTAAGATAAAATAAGTTTTATAAAATTTTTATTATATAAAATTTATTTATTTGTTTAACTTTAAAGGATTTAAAGAAATAAAAATAAAAATAAATCTAAAATAAGATTAAAGTAATTAAATTGATATTTTTTAAACTACTGTTAAATAAATTAAATATTACCACTTAAACAAAAGCTGTAGATTAAATCTTCTAATAATAGTATTACTATTTCATATAAAGAACTATTAATAATTATTATTAAAAAGATCAACTTAACTTTATTTGTTCATTACGTTGGTTTTATAAAACAAATTATTTACGCTCAAAAACAAACACAAAAACAAACACAAATAAAATTAAAAAAAAGGACATAAATTTATAGTAACCGCCTTAGTATAAAAAAATATAATTCCTTATCTTTCAATAAGGTTTGGACTATCTCTTAATCTTTAAATTAAAAATTAAATATAAAATTTCAAATTTAATAACTGTAAGCTTGTTATTGAATAAAATAAAATAATAAAATATGTTTATAATATCAAGGACAAACCAAAGCTTTAAAATTAAAGATATTTACGTATAGTCTCTGAGGATCGTAATATTAATAATTTTGTTTCCTACTGATTATCCATTGTTACATACCTTAAAATTTTAACCTTTTTATACTTTATTATAATAAAAAAAAAAACATTTAATATTTAATTTAATAAAATTATGAATTTGTATTTTTAAAAAAAGTTGTTTTGAAGTTAAATTTTTATTAATTTATCAATTAGAATATTATTTTATATTTGCTTTTTTATTAATTAAGTCGACAGAAAGATCTTATAATAAAAAGGAGCATTATCTGTAATACATTTAAATATAAAGAAATATTTTTTAATTATTAACAAAGATGTGAAAGGTAATAAAGTCTTTAGGATTTTCCAGTATATAATAAATTTTATTTTTCATAAGAGTTCTCTTAGGCATGACATCTTTATTTTATCATTCGGGTACTATTGAACTAGGTGTACTCATTGGATTAGCAGGGATATAATTATCTGAATGTCCTAATAAGTTAGGATAAAAGAAAACTATAACAGATAATGCTAGGAAGAATAAAAAGATAGTAACTAAATCTTTAAATGTAAAATATGGATGCATTGTGTATCTGTCTCCATTAGCAGAAACTCCATTTGGATTATTAGATCCGTGTACATGAAGCATATTTTAAATTTTTATTTTATTTTTACCGCCGGCGGCGGAAAATTTTATTATTGATTAGATTGTTATTTTTGTTTTTTGCTGGGGTTTAAGATATATAAATTTATTTTAGGTTGTGTTTGTAACCGGCATAATTAAAAATAAGTTTACTTTATATTACTTTTAATCATAAGGCGGCTACTTGAAAATATTCACTCCGTAAGGCGGTTAAATATAATTATATAAATAATTATAAGGTCCGGCGGTTAAATTTGGTTGTTTTGTTTTTATTATTAAAATTAAAAATTAAATACTCCGCCTCGGTTTAAATGCATAAATAAAAAGATTACAAAATCCCGTAAGGCGGTAAAATAAAAATAATTTCTTAAATAAAAGAACTAATTTAATATAATTTTTCTTACGATTAAAAATATAAACTATATATTGTTAATTATTACATTAGCTACAAATCGAAAGCAATTAAGATCTATTTTTTATTTAATTTATCAATTAATTAATAAAAATAATAAATTTTTATTAGTAATTTAATTATCTTACTCAGATTTTAAATAAGATCTTTATTATAACTATTACTTTTGTTTAGATCTTATCTTTCCAATTTTATATTAAAGAACTAATTTTGTGCTAAATAATTTAAGATTTATTTCTATTCGGGTTAAAAGCCTTTACTATCTACTAAGAAAAGGTTATTTAAATAGTTATCCTATCTTAAACATTTATCTTAATTACCTTCGGTTATTTGCAATGAAAAAAAACAAAAATAAATTATAGAATAAAAGCGCTCCGCGCCAAAATACAACAATAACAATAAATATTTATAATACGCCTTCATATAAGAATAAAAATTTAAAATAGGGAATTTATCTTCATCCTTTGAGTAACGGAATTTAAAGTTTACTTATATTTACATAAAAATAAAATATTTTAAACACTTTTAATTTCACTAAATTTTAGAATGTTACACGTAAATTCTCTGAGGGATCAAATATTCCCTGCTGTTAAATACTTTTCTAATAATAGAAAGTTAATGAATTGTTACAGCATATAGTGTAATTTGTTTAATTTATCTCTTTAAACCTTACAAACATCTTTAACCTTTATTTTACCGCCGGGGCGGTGGTTGTTTAATTTTTATTAAGTATTTAAACCTTTGTAGTGTAAATATAGCCGGTTTGGATGTTTTATATTCTTTAATTTAATTTAATTTAATTTAATTTAATTTAATTAAATAAAATATACACAAAATACAAAATTAAGTAAAAACAAATAATAAAAATAAAACTAAAAAGCTAAAATCTTATATATTATAAATCATAGTTAAAAATTTATAGTTAATAGGAGATAAATTAAAGACCCTTCAATTAGAGCCATTAAATGAGCTATTACTAAAGCAGCTAGAAGGAAAGGTAATAGATAATGAAGAGAGAAAAATCTATTAAGAGTAGCATTACTTACACTGAAACCTCCTCAAATTAATTCAACTAAATCTTGTCCAAATACTGGTACAGCAGATAGTAAATTAGTAATTACTGTTGCCAAATTTTAAATTTGCTTATTCTAGTCTTATAGACTTTGACATGTTTTAAACAAGCAAACCATGTACTTTTCACTTATTAATCAAAATAATTGTAATTAAATACAGTTTAAAGCCTTGTGATCTTTTACTTTTGTAAAGCCGGCGGCGGAGTATAATTTTTATATAGCGAGGGCGGTTAACCCTGTTCAGCGAAAATAAATAAAATATAAAAGATTAAAATTTCGACTGTACATTAAGCATCATTTCAGACACCCACCGATGAACCAGTCTGTAGCGATATATTACTATACCGACGGTCTTAATGCAAAACAAACATCTTTAACCCGTATTCATCAGTATCGCCTATGTATTATTGATAAATATCAATAAAGGATTCTCAGTAATGATTATCTCCTATATTTAATACATGACTATACTAAAATTATTTAAATTTAAATTTTACTTACAGATAAGTTAAAACATTTATCTTTTTTATCCGCCGGCGGCGGCAGGAAGTAATTTATATTTCATTTCTGGAATTATGAATGGAGCAACTATTTTGCTTAATTTTAAAATAGATTCTTTTGATATATTTATCTGATATTGATAAGATAAACTGGTAGATTGAATTGTAGCTTTTAATTCAAATTTATTATGTAAAACTTGAAGGAGTAATAAACATTCTGAATAAGAATAACAATTAATTATTTTTAAACCACCATTACTTTTTACACCACTATCCATAATTCAAATAGCTAAAGCCAAAGGAGTTAAAAAGGTTTCAATATTATGAGGTACTATTTTTATACCTTTTTTATATCAAAGATCTTGTATAAAATCAAAACTAGTATAGCTTCAAGTAGAAAATCTTATAATTTTAAGTATTTTACCTTTTTTACCTAATCTTTTACCTATAGTTGGAACGGTGGGATTACAATAACCTGCATTTTGTAATTTATTATGCAATCAAAGTAAATATTTTACATGCATTGCTTCTTGAAAAAAAGTTATACTTGTTCCATTAACCTCTTTTTTGCTTTCAATTACTCCTTGTCCTAGTAAATTTCCAAATATTATAGATAAAATATCTACATTATGTGGCCCTATTCTATTAAATCTTTTAATTTTATTATTAAAGGTAGTATAAATTGGAATAGTAAATAAAAAAGATGAAGATGTTTCTATCATTGAATTTGAAAAAGTGATAATTTGCCAAACTGAAAATAAAATAATTAAATTTTTAAAATTTAAGCATTTGAGGCAGTTTAGAAATATTATGTCACAGAAATTTATTATTGTTTTGAAAATTAGTATTGTTTGATTTATTAAAGTTAATTTAGTTAATAATTTTAATATTTTTATATCGACTGCTCCTCTTAAGAGATAAAAGCCATAAATTATATTGTTCTAATTTATATCCATATAAAGGGTGATTATCGGGCGATGAAACAAAATCCACAACTGTTTGTACATCTATTCTAGATGATAATGATAATTGATAGCAATCTGCAGAATCTGCCTTTATTGCCTTAGCTTCTCTATCTGCTATAAGCAAACATATTGCTTTTATTATAGCATAATTCTCTATTCCTTTTTGTTTTATTTGATAGTAAGCGGATCCATTGGCTTTAAAAAAAAATGAACCTTCAGCTATAGTAAAACCTACTAATCAATTACCAAAAAAATCTAATTTAAGAATATCATCACTAGAATAAATAGTTATAGGAGGAGTAAATTTAACATCATTTCAATGTATAAGGTTATTTTCTAAAATATGATTAAGTAAAGCAAATTGTCTTGCCCGATTAACAGTTAAAAATTGTAGATTATAAAATTTAATTAATGGTATTATTACATAAACTAAATCTTTTTTTGTAAATATTAATCTTGTTTGATTAATAGAATCTAAACTAGAAAGAGAACCTACACCTAAAACAGTGGTTAAATAAATAAGAAGAGATTTATCTCTATTATGCATTCTAATTACTAAACGAGATCTAATAGTACTTTTAGCATTATTTATTTTATTGTATTGCTTTTGAGGTCCTATTTCTAAATAACCATCACCATCAACAATACCCATAAACATACTCATAAATTTCTTGTCAGCACTTATTGGTAACAAGTTTTGACTTTGTAATAATTTTCACACACTGGTGCTACCCCACAAACTCATTTGGCCATAAGGTAAAACATACAAACTTACTTGTTATTAATAAAATGATTACACAAATATACTACATAACAAGCAGAATATTTTTAATTTTAATTTATTCTATTAGCAATTTAAAACTAATAAGTTTCGACTGTGCATTAAGCAGCATTTCAGCCACCCATTAGTGACCCAGTCTGTCGCGATCCTCTAGATAACCGACGATCTCTAATTAATTTATAAACCATTACGGTTTAATTTAAAATTCTTTGATCGTTTTCACTAACATTGCCAAAGAAACATATATTTTCTTCAATAATCCTGTCGGAGTATTCCACGGTTCTTCTATTTTTTTCTAGAAATTGCATAGAGATTTGTTAAGTGGGACTATAATCTAAATTTAATTTTAAATTTTATTTCATTTGAAAAAGCAAATATTTTATCCGCCGCCGGCGGCAACATATAAAACAAAAATTAAATTTTATTTTGTTTGTTTTTATTTTAATTAATGGCGCCTTTTTATTAAACTCTTATGCTTTTATTATATTTATCCGCCGCCGGCGGTAAAAAGGAAGGATTCCTTATGAAATTTAAAAGAAATTATAATTAGGGCGGTTCCGCCTCTTTAAAAATAAAATTTAATCGAAGTAAATTAAGTATATACACTTTTATTTACCGCGAAGCTATACAGTTGTAATATTTATATTTAATTTTTATATTAACCTCTTAATAAAATTAAAATTATACAAATGACTAAAAAAAGAATAATTTAATTAAGGCGGAGTTGTCCTTATATATAAAAAATGAAGTAACATTTTATAAATAGCACTAACTCCTTTACTTTATTTTAATATTATTTACTTTTTATTATTATATTTTTTAAGATTAAAACTAAAAATCCGGTCCTAGGTAATTACTAAAACTAAAATTAATTAATTTTAATAATAAGTTAACAAACCTTTAATTATACAACTACCTCTTATATAGATTTTAAGTTCTTTTTAAGGTTATATATTTGTAATTTAGCCTTAGTATATTAACCTATAAAGAATTAAACATTAAAAAAATACAAAGATAAAAGTTAACTGTTTAAAATTTTACTTAAAAAATTTAATAGTTAAAATTTATTAATATTAATTAATATTTATTAACATAAAATTCTCTTCATTTAATTAGATTAGGTTGAATTATAAAATATATAAAGGAGAATAGTGTATTTTTATATTTTTAAATAATAGATTTTTATTGTTAAATCTAAATAATTTATTTTTATTGTTAAATGTATATTTGGTTATTGGATGTTTTTGAGACGGTTGCATTGTAAGAAATATTTAAAATAAATTAGATCATTTAGGGCTAAAGTTTAACCCAGGAAAGCTATCAAGTTCTAATTAATTATATAAATTAATATCAATATAATAATCTTGTACTCTATCTACTTATTATTGATCAAGTATTTACTATTTATAATAATATGTGTTAGAGCCTTGACTAGTACTCTTAATTTTGTTATGTGCATTCTGTTTTATTAACCTTTTTAGATATTTAATCTTAGAAATTAAAGGTAAGGCTCCGCCTAAAACACGAAAAAACAAAAAAGATAAATAAATTTAATTTAATTCCAGTTAAAGGGCGAAGGAGGCAACAAGACAAAAATAAAAAAGCACTAAGAACTTCGACTGTACATTAAGCATCATTTCAGATACCCATTAGTGACCCAGTCTGTAGCGATTGTGTATTCAACCGACGGTCTATGAATTGATATTATTCCTTTAACCGTTTTCACTAATGTTGCCAAATATAAAATAATTTATCCGCCGCCGGCGGCAAGTAAATTTATTATACTCAATACCTCTGTCAAGGTATTTTAACATTTATTTATTTTAATTAATAAATAACAATGTTTTCCAATACAGGTTACACTTTGTTTTAAATGCTAAGACTTTGAAAATGTAAAATTTATTTATAACTAGATACTATGTAAAATATTACTATCTCTGCTAGCTATTTTTATAATATTTATTCTTTTTTGCCGCCGCCGGCGGATAATATTTATAATTTTTATAATATATAGTTATAAATATTAATATAAATATAATTTTAGTTATACATTTTCAATTTGGCCTAGTTATTCACAAGCCATCATTAAAATTAAAATTATAACTCCAATAGTTCATAATAAGATTCTAGGTGATTTATATGAACTATAGTATAAACCTCTAGCAATGTGCAATCTCCCTATCTTATATTAATTTTAATTTTCTATTTAAGAACTTTACAAAGTTTACTTTAAGGTATAAAAACCTTTTTACTGTTATTTTTTAGTTGTTTTTAATTAAACCCACTATTTAAATTTGTCTAGTCGGGCGTAGAAAAAGTTAATATTAAAAAGTGAAGTTAATATATTTTTTTTTACTAATAGTTATAACAAAATATAACTTTATAGTGTTACGGGAGATTAGATCATTTCATATTCCTGATTATATTTTTAATTTAGAATTTTTATTATCCGCCGCCGGCGGCAAAATTAAATTAAAAGAAAAACAAAAATATTTTTTACTTATATTTATTTAAGAATTAAGGCGTATGATCGTTGAAGGTTAATTATTACTTGCTAATTATTCAAGGTGATAGTGTTTTTTACCTAGTTACAAAAAAAGTAACCTGGTACATTACCCTTACAAATATTTTAGCATATAGCCTATAACTGATATATATAATTTACTAAAAATTATACATATAGGCCCGATTACATAGATAAAACTACTCTTTATACTTTATAAAATAATCATTAATGATCTATTCCTATAAAATGTAAAAAAATTACAAAAAGTATTTGTTAATGCCAAACCGGACAAATTTATTTGTAGATAGTGTAAATAAAATTATTTACATTAGGACGGCATCGGGTAACCGCTGTAGGATAAATTTATTTTTTTAAATGTATGTGTGTTTGTTTTGTTTTGTTTTGTTTTTGAGTAGTTTTAAAATAAATGCAAATAATATTGAGCATATACAAAAATGAAGAAAAAAGAAGCTACATTAGCATGTGTATAACGAACCACTCATCCAGAATTTACATCTCTCATAATCAAATTATTATTTTTGATCTAATTTTTAATTTATTTTTATAGATCAAAAAGTTAAATTGAATATAGTTATTTTATTTTTATTTTAGCTTTAGTAGATTGAGACAGAATTATAGTGCTGTAGAGTTAAGTGTATAACCTCCTATTTGATTTATTTTTACCTTTGTTTATTAATTTTACCGCCGGCGGCGGATGATATTGTTCTATTTCCTTTATTCTGTAATTGTTTCTGAGCTTAGTTATAAAAAGTGAATTTACATATTTTACTCTTATCTTTATTAAATATTTTAAATCACAAACCATTCCTACTTCCTTTATTTATACATTATTATTATGCTAATAAAATATGATATTTACCAATACTAATGTAAAAAGGAGAATTAAGGTTAAATACACTCTCTATTTTAGAGTGACTTTAATGTAGATTTATTATCATATCTAGCTGTATTCAAATTTAAACTTATTTTTAATAATACTTCTCTACCCTTTAAAATTAAATATTGAAAATATATGTTTATTTTATAGCTATTTAAAATAAATCGCAAATCATTTTCTAGTATTTAAATTGAAAATAAGTTAAAAATAAAAATAAAGAATAACACATTTAAATTTAAAATAATATACAAATAAACACTTTTTCTCTTGTTTAACACTTTACTTACTTTAACTAAAGTATTTGATGTTATTAAAGATAAATAAGGTTTTGATAAAGGTCTTAATAATTATTAAAAACAAAAACAAAACAAAAAACAAAACAAAAAACAAAAAAGAAAAAAATTAAATCTAAAACATTTACATTTTTAGAAGGTTGACAAACTTAAAATTAAGGTAGTAGTTATTTATAGAAAACAACAAAACCAACAAAAAAGTTAACATTCCTGTAACAAACAGGCGGAGATAAAATAAGAATAACAATTAGATAAGATAGTTTTGTTTCTAGGTTTTAAGTTAAAAATATTAGTTAAAGCACTAGTAACTCTTAAGCTATTCATACTATTTTTAAAATTAAAAATATAATTGTAATTAGAATCTTTAAAAATCTACTATTACTTACTGATTCCATTTTATTGCTACTTGTCTAGTAAAATAATTAAAATTAAGTGCCTTTGTTGTTAATAAAGAGATATCAGTAAAAATATTTTATAATGGTGCTAACTATTTATTAAAGTATTACAGTTGTAATACTGCAGTGTAACCAACATAAAAAGGCGGTTTAAATTAATATTATTAGCTATTAGTTCTAAAACTTTAATGTTCTCTTTATGTAATCTAATTCTAAAGAAAAATTTAAATTTTATTTTTACGATTGAAACACTACCTTTAGCATCAGTAAAAGTTATAAATCATTCTAATTAACTCTTATTAACAAATTTTAATTAAATATCTAAAGTTAAAAAATTATAAGTACACTTAATAGATATAAATACAAACCATTATTTTAATAATTTAATGAACATAAAAATGAAAATATACTATTGTTTTTATCAATTTAACTGAATAACTTTTCCGTTATTCATTGGACTCTATCTTTACCGATTTATATCTTAATTTAAAGTAATAAACTACCATAGGCTTAGCTACTTTACAGACTAAAAAAAGATAGATACGGTACTTTGCGTATTAGTCTCTGAGATTTTTAAACATTAACAATGTTTAATTTTCTGCTAATTACCCATTGTAATTTATTAAGAATAAATATATACTTAAAATTTTTACTGTTATTTTTAAAGTATTCAAGTTTTTAGGGTTTTCAAGCATATAGTAAAGTTTAATGAACACATTAGAGAGATAAAATATGTTCTACACTATTAAAAGCAAAATCTACATGTGGTTGGTAGTGCATAGCTAAAAATACTCCAGTTAAAATTTGTAATACTAAACAAGTACCTAATAAAGAACCGAAATTCCATAAATAGGAAAGATTAGCAGGTTGAGGGGAGTCTACAATATAAGAGTTTAATAATCTAAGTAACATATTCGTTTTTAATAATCTCATTTTTGTTTATTTTTGTGTTTTAATTTATTTTTAAGTTTAAATATTTTATTTCTATTAATATAAAATTTTAATTTTAAATTTATATTTTTTAATATTTAAAATTATTATTACTTTTTATTAATTTTAAAGCTTTTACTTATAATTAATTTATATTTTTAAAAGTTTTTAATAAATTTTTAAATGGAGGTTAATTAGTTATTTTAGTTTTACTTTTGATTATTTGACCCTCTCTATATATAAATATAGTTCAATAATTAATATTAAATTTATCTAAACGCCGCCGGCGGCAGAATTTAATAATATATTTTAAATATAAAATATAAAAATATAAAATATTAAATATAAAATATTAAACATAATAGATTAAATATCTTATATTAAAAAGTTATAGTTTATTTTTGTTTTCTTTTGTGTTATCTTTAACCGGCGAGAATAAATTATTCAGAAAATTAATTTGCAAAAGTATCAAATAATTTACTATATTTTTTTACAGTTAATATATTTTTATATTTTAAGCACTGTGCCAATTTATTAAAGAAATTTTTGTTATATTTTTATTCTTTTGTATTATGTATTAAGCCCAAGAAGATTTGAACTTCTATAAATTTCTCATCAAGAAACCATTCTACCATTAAATTATAGGCTTTTTTAAGTTATAAATTATAAGTTCTAAGTTCTAAATTTTAAGTTTATAGATATTTTCTTATTAAAATAAAAATAAATAACTTTCTCTTTTAAAAATAATAATTCTACCTAAATATCTAAGGATAGGGTTTCATTTACTAAGTATAGTTATTAAACTACAAAGAATCTCTTGGATCCAGTATAGTATACACTACACAGCGTATATTTTATATTATAATTAACTTTATTAAATTTATTTATTATCTTAATAGAGTAATCCCATTAAATTATAAATTTTTAGATATATTTATTTAAAAACAAAAATTAGATTTTTGTGCTGAGGGGATAGCTAAATTTAAATCTCAGAGCATTATAACAAACAGATTTTTTTCTGTTTCTGTGTTTGTTTCTGTTTCTATTTCTGTTGTGTTTTTTGTTTGTTTCCTTATGTTGGTTTGATGATGGTTAATAATTTGTTTTATTATATATAATGAAAGAGTAAACATTGAATTATTTGTAAAATATTTTACTTTATATCACATTAGATTTGTAAAAAACCTTATATATAAATAAATTTATCCCCTCTCCGCCGCCGGCGGCCTTTTAATTGAAGTTAAACCGGCTAAAATAAAAAGATGTTTAATTTAAAAGGTAAAAATAAGTTAAGTTAAATACATAAATCAAGTGAAAAAGAGATTACTGGTAATAAAAATATTCCTAAAAACGGTTTAAACCGCTGAAAACAACACACATTTACCTAACCAAAACTAAAATTAAGATGTGTATAAAAATAAATATTTTTAGAATATAAAAAATTAAGAAAATACAATATAAAAAATTCCCTTCTTTTAATAATTGTATTATTTCATTTTCAATAAAACTATTTAAATATGTAACCAAATTTTTATATATACATTTTAAGTTAATATCTAATATCTGATTGTACCACCACCTATTTTAAATTTAAAATAAAATGAAAATAAATTTTATGTTTATATTGTCGTTTATGTAATAAATGTTTGTATATATTAGATATTAAGCATTATACCGTAAAAAGGGATTTATATTTAAAACTAAAAAAAGGAGATAAATCACTTTAAACGATTTTCTAATTTAGTTATTTAATTAATTTACTTCCTACCTTCTTCTAAAATATTTAAAATATAAGGTTATATCACATATTTTTTTTACTAAATTATAAATAAAAATAATGATAAATTTTATTTTTATATTTAAATTTGTAATAGAGATAGGAACGACATTGTAATAAATAATATAAAATAAATATATAATAAATAGCAATAATTCCTAACATATTCACAAGTTATCCTAAATTTTATAATTAAATTTAAGTTTCTATCCTTAACAATTAAATCCTTTTTAATTTATATTATAGTGGCTGGAAACAGGTGCCGTTTTAATTAAATTTTAAGTTTTTATTTGCTTAGAACTAAATATAAAATAAAACCAAAAATATTTTTTGGGGGGGGTTATATTTATTAAATTAAAAAATATATTATAATATTAAATTTTTATATTATATTTATCCTACACCTAGAAATAATTTAAAATTAATAAGGAGCTATATCAAAAGCAATTAAAACACTTGGTACAAGAATAATAAAAGCCACTGCTATAGGTAAAAGGTTTAATCAACACAATTCTATTAATTGATCATATCTTAAACGAGGTAAAGTAGCTCGGAATCATACAAACATAAAACAGAAAATACATGTTTTTAAACCAAGTATTATAGATTGTAAATTAATGAATGATTCATTTACAAATAGTTCAGGCATATGATATCCTCCTAAGAATAAGATTGCTGTAATTGCACTGAATAATACTATTGAGCTATATTCAGCTAAAAAGAAGAATACAAAAGGTACACTAGAATGTTCTGTAAAAAAACCTGCTACTAATTCAGATTCCAAAAATAAATTAAAATAAAATTTAATTTACATAAAAAATTATTACATTTCCTTACATATAAAATATGTAGCATTTTTTGATAAAAAAGAGTTATTTTTATATTTAAAACTATTTAAGTGTGGTTAACCAAGGCTTAAAATTTGCCGCCGGCGGCGGATATGTTATATTTTGTTTATATATTAGTGTTTATTTTAAGAAAAAACATCAGAAATTTGTTATTTATAGATATTTTTATTTTTAGTTAAAATATATATACAATTTAAATTTTGGCGGCTGCAATAAATTTAGAATAAATTTAATAATATTTATTTTCTATATCATATTACCCTAAAATGTTGTGTTGTTTTTGTGTGTGTGTGTTTTGCTAAGAGATAAAGACATTTTGTGTGTTGTTTTTTTACTTGTTTCAACTTTATCTTTTTTATTGTAAGAGGTTTTTATTCAACTGATTAACTTATGGTATTTAAATTTTTTAAATATATTTTAACCATACATTGGATTTTTAGTTATCTATCTTAATTTTATTTATTGTAATTATATCAAAATTTTACCTAACAGAAAATTATTTTTAACTTTATATTATTCTTAAAAAGTAAATATTTTAAATAATTATTTTTACCGCCGCCGGCGGATAATTTATATTTACTTTTACATTAGAATGGTTCCGTCTTTATATTAAGAGGTTAAAATTTAAACTCTAAAAGCGGTAACCCTTTAAATTTCATAATGGCTCCGCCTTATTAGCCTAGTAAACATCTGTTTATTTAAATTTAAATTATTGTATAGCTGTGCGCGTTGCTCCGCGCAAAAATTAAACACACAAATACAACACTCCCCCGCCGGCGGTAACAAAATAAAATTATTTAATAAAGATTTATAAACAGTTAGCTGTAATTTTAAATTATAATTTCTCCTTATAAAGGGTTTTGTATCATAAAGATCTTTATTTTTAATCTCTGTTTTTATAATTATAAATTTAAATAATAAAAACATATACGCCACCAAATAGATTAAGTACCTGTAAAAAATAATAATAAATATAAAATTAATCTTGATAAATACAAAGTGTAAGATTATATAATAAAAAATAGTTTAAACTATTTATACTTAACAATAACAATATATAAATAATAAAGAAAAAGCATGGAAATAAATAATTTTTTTATATCATTTGTTTTTCAACAAAAAATGGATTATATCATATTGAATTTTTTCAATGATCGCGTATTGTCTCTGAGGAGTTTTATTTCATTTTGTAATGAGAATTTTCCTGCTGATAGCCAAATCTCTTATATTTTTACTATTATTAAAAAAACAAATTAAATAATGAGTAATAAAAGCTCTAATGGGTTTCCAGCATATAGTGATCTTTAATTTATTTAAAATATTTTTAATTTTAAATAATAAGAGGCCGAATCTTTTGAATTATAAATAGATGTTTATCAGCCTCTTGTAAATCAAAAGGTGTTCTAGAAGTTTCAGCTAATATTGAGATGAAATAGAATATAAACACTGGAAATAATGGTACTATAAATCAAATTGCTTGTTGACTTTCTATTATTGTAGTAAAATTAAATGAACCTGTTAATAATATTATTATTAATATTGAAGAACTTAAGATTAATTCATAACTTATCATTGCGGCTGTACTTCTTAAGGATCCTAAAAAAGCATATTTAGAATTAGCAGATCAACCTGCAAATAAGACCAATTAAATTATTAAATTTATAACATATAAGAGGCGGAACCATCCTACTACTTAAACCAATTACTGTAAACAAAACTTAAACTAAAAATACGGAAACACACAAAATTTATCCGCCGCCGGCGGCTAGAATAAAATTTAAACCTATAAAGTACTTTACCTTAAAATATTTTTATTACTAAGTTAAATGTTAAGGTTATATAATCAAGGGAGAGGTTTGTTTAAAATTAGAATTAACAAAGATGTCGTCCTGGCGTTAATAAACCAAAAATAAACACAATAAAGCTCCAATAACAATATAATAAAAATTTATCCGCCGCCGGCGGCAAGTTTATTAAATTTTAGTAAAGCTGTTTATATTAAAAAGCATTCTTTTTTAAAACAACAAGTCCTGCTTATTTTAGCTCAGCAATATTTATATTTATTTAATTAATTAGAATTTTTTTAAAATCAATTCAAACCTCTGTTAATGTATTCAATATACAAATTTGAAAGTTATCCTTATAATAAAACCTGAAGCAATTTAATTAGGTTTTACTTTACCCTAATTCCATTATAGTTAAATATTATAACTTAAATATAAATATATTATTAAATATAATATAAAAATTTTATCGCTGTGCGCGTCACTCTGCGCAAGCACAAGTTAAATTTTGTGTGTTTGGTTTTTATTTTTATTTTTATTAAAGGACTAAACTAAAATATTTATCTCCGCCGCCGGCGGCATAATTTAAGAAGGAGTACAAGTAAATAAAATAAGAAAAATGCATAATATAAATAAGATTATATCTTTGATAAAAAAGTTATTCTTAAGGTGAAGAAAAAAAAAATTTAAATTTAAACTGGCCGCCGCCGGCGGATAATCTTTAAAATAAACCTACAAATTTAGGAGTTTTTATTTTTATGTAGAATTAAATTTATAATTTAGGATTATGCAAGCTGTATTACTGTAAGGTTTAAGTGTTTTATTTTTAAAAACGAGAAGTTAAAATTATTATAGTATTTATAAATTGGCGGAGAGGCGGAGCCTAATTAAAAATTATAAATATATTTTAAGTTTATGTAGTGTTAAGTGTATTATAAAAAATATTTCCATTTAAACTACAATAAAATCTCATTAAGAATTATAAATAGGTTTAAGAAACCGATATTTGCAAACTTTATATTATTTGTTTGTTTTTAATGTTACCGCCGGGGCGGACTTATTTTGTTAGCCTTTATATTTGTAAAACCCTTATTCTATTATTTAATGTTTAATTTGTATGTTCAGCGCTGTTTAAGCTTACCTGAGAGATTTTGTTTTACAGGGCTTTAATTCAGTTTAATAATTTTAATTGGACTATTTTTTTATCTTTAATATAAAGATAATCCACGTATAGTCTCTGCGAAATTTATATTTCAACTAGTTATTATAAATTATTAAATTTTAACTTTTTTTAATTAAAAGGAATCGCCCAATAATAAAAAAATAGAGTTTTTATTACTAAAAATAACTATTAAATAAGGACTCTTTACTAATCCTTGTCCATTCTTTCTGCATATGCCTTTTTTAAAAACTTTACATAATTAATTTAGTAACAAATAAAAAAAAGGTAAGAAAAAAAATAAACAGTTAGAACAGTCAATTTGAAAAAGTATTAATAATTTTTATAATTTTCTAGTTTATAGTGGATTAATTTTCTCTAATAAATTAGAGAATCGGCATCACTTGATTACCATAAACTCCTAATGAAGATAAAGCTAAAGTATATAATATTCCTAAAGAAAAATCAGATAAAGTTAATCCTTGACCAAAAGGGATTATACCTCAACCTAATAAACTAAATATTAAAGTAAATACTGGTGCTAAATAAAATAACACTTTATTAGATTGAGAAGGGATAACTGTTTCTTTAAGAATTAATTTAAGTGCATCAGCAAAAGGTTGAAGAATACCATAATAACCTGTAACATTAGGACCTACTCGTCTTTGATGAGCAGCTAATTGTTTACGTTCAATAATAGTCATGAAAGCAACTGATAGTAACACAGGTAATACTACTAATAAAACATCTATTAAATTTATTAATATATTTAAAATACTTAATATTAAATTATTTGTTATCATTATTTTATTTTTATTTTATCCGCCCAGCGGCGAGAGAAATTTGTTTAAATCACATAATTAGATATATTTATATAATATTTTGCCGCCGCCGGCGGCCAGAAATCTGTTTATTAAATATTAAAATTTAAATTGTATTTTAAAAGATTGTTGTGCGCGTCGCACCGCTAAAAAATTCAAATACAAAATATAACCACATCTTCTTTTTAAAAATGAATTATAATTCTTATTGTAAAATAAAATATAAAACCGTTTGGTTACAATATTTTAAATAAGATAATATAACAAAAATAAAAGCTATTTATTTTGTATTCATAATAAAAAAGAATTAAATATTATTTTATTATACTAGTATATATAATTAATGATTTTATTAGTTATTTAATTAATAACATTAAGCCAAGATTTAGAGAAAAGTTAAAATTTTATATACTATATTTTAGTATTAAAATTAAAGAAATATTTAAATTAAATATAAATAAATTTTTTATATAAAGAATAATTCTACCATGATTTATAATAAGAATTATTAATTATTAATAAAATAATTATTTAAAAATAAAATTTAAATAAAAGACACTGTAACAATATTATTTTATAGAATAGCTTAAAAAGGAAAAGATTCCTATTTTTAAGAATTAACTAAATATTTCTTAATAACAATAATATTCTAAATTAAATATTAATGTTAATCTTATATTTTTTATTAAATTTAAAGTTTTTAAATCAATATAATTAATAAGAAAATTATTTAGTTAAGGTTTATTCTCTTTTGGACTCGAACCAAAATTACCATTTTAGAAGAATGCTGTTCTACCATTAAACTAAGAGAATAATTATTAATTTTTTAGTTTTTAGTTTTATATTTTTTATTAAAAATAAAATATTTAGATTTCTCCGCCTAGGCGGCCAAATATATTTTTATTAATAAATTACTTATAATTAATTTATATTATAAATATATTATAATAGAATTAAATATACAAAGTTTTTATTATAGTGGTTTTACTTGATAATTAGAATTTTGTGTGTTTTTATAATTAGGATATAAAAATTTAATTATATAAAAATTTTATCTTCTTTTAAAAATAAAAAAGTAAATTACAAACAAAGTATATATTTATTAAAAATAAAACAAATAAAATTTCTCCGCCGCCGGCGGTTAAATTAAAATACAAAATATATTTTTATTGAATAAGACCTTAAGATTTTTATAGTTTGTATTCTTTTTACTTCACGATTTAGATTTGTATTCACATTTGTTTAATTTAAAACCTGGTTGAAGGGGAAGAATTTTTGCATTTAAAAGAATTAAATATTATTCCTAGTAATAGATGTTTATAATTTAGTTTTAAATTGTTAGGACGGTTAAAAATAAAGTAAATTTAAAATATAGAATTATAAAAAGATAATCAAAAGAAATAAAAATAAATAATAACTCTAACTTTATAAGAATAAAAACAAAAACTAAACAAAAGAGCAAATAAACAAAATATAAAAAACAAAACACACAAAATATATTTTATTTTTATATTGTTTTTGTATTATCAATAGAGTTAAGAGGGAATTGAACCCTTAATTTGGATAGACTTTGCAGGTCTACTACAGAACCATCTGTAAACTTAACTCTTATAAAAATAAAGTATAACAATTTTATTATTAAAAGTGAAATTATTAAACTTTATAATATTAAATTATATAATTAAAAATATAATTACTTTTAAAATAAACAAAATATAATAAAAAAAGATATAAGGGAAAAAGTATAAATAATTCTGTAAAATTTTTGTAATAAGAAATTTATCCGCCGCCGGCGGTAAAATATTTTTTAATTTTAACTTTTTTAATTTTATTATATAAGCTTATCTTAACTTAAAAACAAACACAAAACTTAAAACAGACAAAACTTAACAACCATTTTGTAAGGCGGTAACTACACAAATTACTAAAATTTTTACAAAACAACAAATTTATATTTTTAATATTATTTTAATTTGCGCAAAGCAATTGTTTAATAGTATAGCACGGCTTTAATTTTAGTATTAAAAATAAAACAATTACTACTAATAATTTATGAGAACGAAGCAGTGTAACATCAGTGAAATATTTTTATATTTGTTTATAATTTAGTTTAAATTTTTGGACGGCATTGCATTAAATAAAGAAAAAAACAAACCAAAAAACAAACCAAAAAATTTTTAATTTTATAATTATCGAATAATAAACTCCTTATAAAACTTAAAAACTGTTAACACACAAAATCCGCCGGCGGCTGTACAAAACAAACTTAAAAAAGAAATAATTTAATAAATTTAAATAAAGTTATAAGGCGGTGAGGGGGGAAAAGAAAGTATTTTATGTAAAAATACAAATTTTATTTCTGCGGCTTTAACAAACACTCCGCCGCCGGCGGTACGGAACAAACTTAAATATCATTATTTGAAATAGAAATAGCTCCAGAACCAATTTCTAAAATAAAACCAATAGTTAAAACAATAAAGAATATAATAGCAATAGAAAACCCAAAAGTAGACACTTGATATAAAGTAACAGCAATAGGGAAAAGAAGAAGAATTTCTAAATCAAAAACTAAGAATAGCATAGCTACAACATAAAAATGTATTTGAAAATTTGTTCTAGTTTGTCCGTGAATTATACTAAATCCACATTCATAAGCAGATACTTTAGATTCATCAGGTCTATGTACTGCTAATAAAAAATTTAAACCTAATAACAGAACAGCTAAAATAGGAATAAAAATAAATAACATTAATAAATTATTCATTAAAAATTATATAAAGATAAAGATAGTAATGTTGTACTATTTAAAATTAAAGAAGGTTTAAGAATAAAAAATAAAATAGATAAAGTTAAAATAGAAATTAAAAAACTATGGAAATTACTTATAATAGATTCAGTATTGTTTATATTTTCTTTATTATTATTTTTATTTAAACTTATTTCTTCATTTTCAATATATAATACTTTAATTATTTTTAAATAATAAGAAGCACTTATAACACTTACAATTATAGCTACAATACTTATAAAATAATAACCACTTTGAATTGAAGAATATAATACAAATTGTTTAGAAAAAAATCCTATTAAAGGTGGTACACCAGCCATAGAAAATAAACAAATAACTAAACTAATACTTAATAAAGGATTAACTACAAATTGACCTTTAAGTTCAGATATTAAACTAATATCATTTTCTGATCCTTTAATATTTTCAATTACTTTAGATAATTTAGAGTCAGATACTTTAACTGAATTAATATCATTTGTTAAATTAGATTTCATTTTTGAAATTTGACCTATAGAATTATGTATTAATATACCTAATGCTATTAAAATTAAAAAAGTATTTAAATTTGTTAATGAATATTGAATTATATAAAAAAGAAAAGATTCTATAGATTGTTCTGTATTTATAGCTAAAGCTAATAAAATAAAACCAATATGAGATATCGTACTATAAGCTAATAATCTTTTTATTTTAGATTGACCTAAACCAACAATAGTTCCTATAATTAAAGATAATAAAGAACTTATTAATAATAAATTTTTAATTAAATATATTATATTTTTTGATTCTATTTCTAATAAATTTATATTACTTAATAGATTTATATTTGAAGATAAAGATATAGTGTGTTCTAATATATTTAAAGAACTTATTATTTCTAATAATAGTATTAATATACTTATTTTCGGCATTACAGTTAATCATATTGTTACTATTGTGGGACTATCATCATATACATCTGGAGATCAATTATGTAAAGGAGCAGCAGATATTTTAAATAATAATGCTATTATTATTAATATTAAACCTAAACTTAAACCTTGAACTATATTATTACTATCTGATACTGATACTATACTATATATTGATTCTAATTGAGTTAATCCTGTAAAACTATATATTAATCCACATCCTAATAATAAGATACAAGAAGATAATCCTCCTAATAAAAAGTATTTTAAACCTGCTGAGATAGCAGATTCAGAATTTCTATATAAAGAAGCTAAAATATAAACCCCAAAAGATTGTAATTCTATACTTAAATATACAGATATTAAATCAGATGAAGATATTAATAAAGTGGCTCCTAAACTAGACATTAGTACTATTACTGAATATTCGGTGGGATAATTATTCATTGAGTTATTTGACATTTCGGTGGTTATTTTTGTTTCTTCTTGAGTTATATTTCAAGGTGTTATACTAAATAATTTTACATTCGGTTGTAAAGGTAAAATTACTAAGATTAAAGATGCAGCTATTACTATTAAGGTATCAAATAATTGAGATATTAATGTTATTTGGAATAATCCACTATAGATACCTATACCTTTACCAATTGACTGAATATATAAAGCATTAAAAGATAATGCTCCGGCATAAATAAAAATTATAGAGGTTATTCTGGTAAATGAAATACTTGAAATATTTCTATTAAAAACAGGTAGGGCAATTGCCACTATTAATATTAAGAGACTAATAAAGATCATTACAATATAAAAATATACTGGAATGAATTACTTTATTCTTTTAAACTAAATATACTCTGTATTATATTAAATTTTATTAATTAAATATTTAAAATCTTTCTAATTATTTTCTCCGCCGGCGGCGGCAAATAGATTTATTTAAATACCTTTTTCCTAATAGAATTTAAATTCTCGCTTAAATAAACAAATTAAAAATTCAAGAGAAAAATAAAATAAAATACAATTTAAATTTGGGCTCCGCGCTATTATTTATTAACTGCTTTTAATCTTAAAAAATTATTCTCGTAATTAAAGCCGGTCCGGATTTTATTAAAAAAATTTACACTTTATAACAAACAAATTCTTTTTTTTATATTAAGCCGGCAAAGACTTTATTTTTATTATTACTTGTAATTTAAAATTTTAAATTTAAGCGCTTAAAATTGTTTAATTTATTATATTTTTTGTTTATTTTTAACAAATTGATAATTGTGTTTGTTTTTGTTTTTAAGTTTGTGAAATTTAGACCTTGTAATTTATTTAAGTTTAAAAATATAACTATCAAAATAAAATATTATATTTTTAATTTTTGTTAAAAAGTAATTAAGTTAAGCAGTTAATAAATTATTAAGTTAATAAATATTATTAATAAATATTAGTATAAAAATTTTAAATAGATAAAAAGAACTAAATTTTTATTGTTTTATTACAAAAAAGAGCTAAAATTTAAACCTTTCAACTTAACTAAAAAAAATTAAATTAGTTTAAAATAAGTTATAAAATTTAAAGATACGTATCTAATAGGATAAATAAAAATATATTATCTCTCCACCTTTTATTAAACCTTACAATTAAAAATAAAAATATATAATTTTAAATAATATATCTATTTTATAATAGGATAATAATTTTAAGTTATTTTTATTAATAATGAATATTTTGTTATAAGGCGGAAAAGAATAAACAATTTTAATTTGTTATAATACTTATTTTTATTGTTTATTTAAAACCGTTTAAATGTGTTTAATTTTTATACATTGCAAATAATTATAACACTGTTACTTTTTATTTCATTTATTATTTGTTTATTAGTGTAATTATAAATGTAAATTAATTTATAAATGTAAGTGTAATAGTAAATGTAAATGTAATTAAAATTTAAGTGTAAACATTATTGTAATTTAATTTTTATTCTAATCTTCACAACTGTAAAATTTAAAAGTAAATTTAAATAAAATAGTGAAAGTAAAAGTGAAAATAAAAGTGAAAGTGATCGTACAAAAATATTAATATTAATATTAATATTAATAAACAAATTTAAAACACAAAAATAAACAAATAAAAATAAAAAATTAAAAGGAGAAGGTAAAAATAAAAAACAAAATTACCTATCTGAATAGATTTACAATTTAAAATATAAGTAAAGATATATTTTAACAGATATTAAACAATATAAAGAAATTTAATATTTAAAAATATTATGGAATTGTAAAATCACTAAATAAAATAATAGTATTAACTATTAAGTTTTAATTTAGCTTTGTCACATTTAACTATTAATTAAACAAATTTAAAACATGAATAAACAAATAAATAATACAATAAAAGCAAATCAAGTAACTCCTTTATTTTTGATACCTTTATTAAAAAATACATTTCAAAATAATTCTCAAATTTCTTCAAATTCTTCTGTTCCTTCAAATATAAATTTAAACACATTATCTTTAAATAGTATTTTAAAAAAAAATAGTACAATAGACAATAATAAAAAAGTTTCTAAAAAAGAATTAATTAAAAATATAAATAAAATAATTGAATATAAAAATGAAGTATCCGCTCATTGTAATTCTACAATGAATAATAATAATAATATAATAAGCATTATAAAAAAAGGATTAGAACAAAATGAAAACTTACAACCTATTAGTCAAAAAATTAAAGATAAAAATAAAATAACTATAAATAGAATAAATAGAAAAAAAGCTTTGTTAACTAAATTTCAAAATTTAAATTTACAAGCTATTAAACATAATAATAGAGTTTTTAATTTCTCAAATATTAAAAAGGATTTAAAAGAAAATAATAAAATAAATAATAAAAGTAATCCTATTTTTATAAGTAATAGTAATTTTATTAAATCTATTTCTATTTTTCAATCTGATTTAGCTAATTATAATAAAATAGTTTATAATTTTAATAAAAATAATAATAATCAAATATTTAAAAATATTTATTCTCTATTAGAATCTGCCTTTTATTCTATGTCTAGTTTAATCAGTAAACCTGTATTTTATATTACACCTTCTAAAATTAAAATACAATTATTTTACTTTTGAAATCCTTTAAAAAAAAGATTTTATAAAAAATCTAAATTTTTTTCTAAATTTTTAATTTTAAATAATAATAGATTAAAATTTTTAGCTAGTAATTTAAGTTTATTATTAAATAAACCTGTAGAATTGGAATTAACTCGATTATATTATCCACATTATGATAGTAATATTTTAGCTAATCTTATTGGTTTAATTAGTAATATTATTAAATTTAGATTTATTAAAATTAGACTATTTAAAGTTGCTAAAGTTAAAAATCCAAAAAGAATGACTAGAAAAATTTATAATAGTGTTATACCTTCTGTCTTATCGGGTCTTAGATTAAAATTAGCTGGTAGAGTTTTAACTCAAAAAATGAGTAAAAGAGTTAAAGCTTTAACTTTCCAAAAAGGGAGCTTAGCTAGAAATAAAGCTACTTTACTTTCTTCTTCTAGATTTACTAATAAAAATAAAAGAGGGGCCTTCAGTGTTACTGTAACGACTGGTAATCTTTTATTAGATTAAAATGAATTTAATTCCACTATTATAAATTATAAATTTTATTTAATTATTTTTATAATAACTAATTTATTTACTTTTCAGCCAAAATCTAAAATTTAGCCGGGGCGGATTAAAATAAAAATTAAAACACAAAAATGTGAATATATTTAAAAACAGAATATTAAATTAATTGTAACCCCCACCGCTAAATTTGTAAGGTTAAAGCTATTTTAATCTATTTAAATAAATTAATTCTTTTTTTATTATTGCCGTCTTAAGAGTCAATTTAATTTTAAACCAAATCCCCCTTTATACTTATCTTCTGGTTTAATTTATATATTTTATTATTTTTCATTGTTTTACCTTTACCTAACCACTAATTTTGTACCTTCTTTATAATACTCTTCACTTAAACTCTCCCTTTAACTAAACCCTTCTGTATTTAATTTGGTATTCAATATAAATTTTTATAATTTACCTGCTAAGTATTTTATGTTATTTTTGTGTTAATATTTTTAAACTGTTAATTTACCTTAATACCTTAATTCCTAATTCTATATTTTTAACCACTTAATTTAATTTTTTAGGCTAATTTAAATCTATAATTTTAGTTAATATTTAAAATTTTTATAATTAAATTTAATTTCTTATTATAAATTTAATATTTTATAAAATTGGGATATAAAAGCCAAACCTGCAATAGTTTTATATTCTTAATCACTCTACTACAGTATAGTATAGTGTAGTATAATAGGAGTTTTAATATTAGTTATAAGGTTTATTATTATTATTATATATTTTGTTGTGTTTAAATTCATACATTTGTTATTAATTAATAATAACCTCTGATTACATTATATTTTAACAGAATTTTTTTATTATTTACTCGCAATCTAATTATTTATTTTTATTAATATGTTCTCCTATATCTGAACTAGGTTTACTTTGTTCATTATCAATATTTTCATTAGTGATTTCAAGACTATGAATTGTCACTACTTCACTAACATTTTGTGATGGAGTGGTAGATGTTACAGATCTATGATGAGACCAGTATTAATACTATTCATTTCGATGTCTTCAATGTCTTCAGGATAAGCATAAACTAAATTGGATACTCGATCAGCTCTCATCACTTCTTCAACACCATCACCCTCAAACATTCCATGATAAAATTTAGCTACACTTATTACAGTTATAATCACTATAAATGTTAAACCGAATCCTAGTAAATCTCTATCAACTTTTTCTTCTCCTGATATTTCAGTAACATCAATTAAATTAGAAATTAATGATGATATAATTACCATTTTAATGAGTTGTAATTTAGATTTTGATATAATTAATACTCTAAATATGGATTACTCGGTAAATATGAACTCTAACTTTATAAAAGTAAACAGTAATGTTGCGTTAGCCTCCGCTGTAACCTCTTACTTAGTATTGAAATGATTAAATATAAAACTATGGTTGGTTATGAAGTTTACTACACCGACACAGACTCTATATTTGTAAATAAAGCTCTACCAGACGAAATGATTGGAGATGGATTAGGACAAATGAAGGATGAGTTAAAAGGTAATGTAATAAGTCAAGGATATTTCTTAGGAATTAAAAAATATTGTTACATTGTTAATGGTGAAACCAAAAGTGTATTCTCTGGAGTTAAACGTAGCTCTTTAACTATAAGTGAAATTGAATCCATTTTACAAGGTGATGTAATAATTAAAGAAATACCGATAAGATTTTATAAACATTTTAATGATCTAAGTATTAATATTAACCACACATCTGTATCAATAAAAGACACTAATGATAAAGAAATAATAAATAATAGATATATTCCTATAAAAATAAGTGATAATATGCCTATTTGAAGTTTAATATATGAAACAAAACTGTTTAAACGTATTAAGAAATTATTAATTAAATATTTTAAATTTCAAGATTATTAATAAATAATAAAAAATCAACTGTGACCCCCACTGCCTTTAGAATGACCCCCACTAATTCTTACTTTACATAATCTTGTATTCTGTTTTAAAGAATAATCCCCTCTAATTGTGTTATATTTATATTTTAATCTTAATAAAATAACCCCCTCTGATTACACTAAAATACTTTTTTTAAACCCTCTCTTTTGTATTTATCAATACACCTCCCCTTTATATTTATCAAGTCACCTTTTTACTACCTTTACCTTAAGATGTAACCGCCGAAGCTACACAAACATTACTCTTAACTTTTTTAAATTTACTATTCCTGTTTAATGAATAATCAGTATTTAATGTATTAATAATACAAAAATCCAAATTACACAAAATTAATATAGTAATTATATCTTCATTAATATTAATAATAGATATTACAGGTGATTTAATAAAATAATCAGTCAACTCCTCTCTATAATATTTTTAGTTTCTATAAGTTCTTGCTTTCTTCTTTATGATAAATTTTATTTTTTATAAACAGTAAAAAGAGACTATTTAAAAATATAAAGTGTTTAAAACTATGAGTTGGAGCCGTCCTAAACACTATAAAAACAAATATTATAAACTAGAGATTTAAACTTATTTAACAACAACAAATTTAATATATTAAATATTAGAAAAACAAAATTAAATAAAACAATTTAAATAAGTGGGTTTAAATTTAAATGTATTTTGTTTCATCTATAATATATTTGTAAATATTTATTAATTTATTCTTTTCATGATAAAAAATTTTATTATATTATCTTTAATTATTAAAATATAAATTAGATTTTAATTTTTATACTTTCTTTACTTAAAATTTTAAACCATTTATTTTATATTTTTGTAAACTAATATCTTTATATAATAATGATTCAAATTATTTAAATTTAATTTTAATAAGTTTAATTATAATTTTTAACTCTTTTTAAAGTATTAGCCGACCGCCTTAACTAGAAAATAAAACATTAAATTAATTCTTTTTTAAAGTTAAATTAAGTAAAATTTTACCGCCTTGCGGATTTTGTTTGTTTTTGTGTGTGTGTTTTTTGTTGTTTTTGTGTTAAGTGTGTTAATTGTTAAATGTTAACTTTTTTAAGTTTGTTTTTGCTAAAATTTTTTTAAAATACAAAAATTTTATAATAAAAAAATATCTAAAAGAGTATATAATTTAAATTATTATATATGTTAGACGCTATCATTAAAATATTTTTTAATTTAAAATGTTAGCAGCAGCAAAATATATTGGTGCAGGTTTAGCTTGCTCAGGTTTAATTGGAGCCGGAGCCGGTATCGGTTTAATCTTCTCTTCATTAATCGCTTCAACAGCTAGAAACCCTCAAATTAGAAGTCAATTATTTAGTTTTGCAATCTTAGGTTTCGCTTTAGCCGAAGCTACAGGTTTATTCTCTTTAATGATTGCTTTCTTATTATTATACTCATAATTTTATTTGTAATATATTAATATTTTTATTAATTTGTTACCCCCATTTTCCTGTGTAATTAAAATTAACTGTACAGAATAAACACACAAATTCTAATAAAAACTACTAACTATAACACCAAGTAAACCACAAAAGCTACAAATAAACACAAAAATAATCTGTAAAATTTAAATATAAAATTTATTAATGAAAAATTAACTAATTATTATTAATTAAAGATATTATTAATTTTTATTTCTATTATATTTTTACTTTTATATATTCTTTTTAAAACCCCAACTCATACTTCTTTTTATTTCTGTTAATTTTATATTTGCCTTAGGTTTAAATAATTTTTATAATTAATTTATATAAACACAAAAATAACAAAATAGTATAAAAACTAACAAATAAACAGAAAGAATATTCTATAAAAATTTAACTGTTAAAATTTAATAAATAATTTACTTTAAACAAATGAAACTTTTATATGAATAATTTTATTTATAAACTTTTATTTTACCTAGGCATGATAAAAGAAAAATAAACACACAAATCAAGCTTAAATTATTAAAAATAAACACAAAAATAAACAATACAAAATAAATGATAACTTTACTTTTACTTATACCTTTAATAGGTTCACTAATATTAATAACAATACCTGAATATTCTAATTCAAATATAAATCATTCTAGAATGAAAAATATAGCTTTAACAACCAGTATAATAAATTTTATCTGTTCTCTTTATATATGAATAGAATTTGATAGTAGTACTACTCAATATCAATTTGTATATGAATTTGATCAATTTAGTTTATTTCACTTTAATTTAGGTATAGATGGAATATCTTTATATTTTGTATTATTAACAACCTTTGTGAGTCCTATAGCAATATTATCAAATTATAATACAATAACAAAAAATTTAAAATTTTTTTTAATTTCTTTTTTACTATTAGAAACTTTACAAATAGGAGTTTTTGTAGTGTTAGATTTATTATTATTTTATATTTTTTTTGAAAGTGTATTACCAATATTATTTATTATTATACTATTATATGGTTCAGGGGAAGATAGAATTAGATCTGCTTTATTATTTTTTTTATATACTTTAGCAGGATCTTTATTTATGTTATTAGCAATACTTCAAATATATAATTATGTAGGTTCAAGTGATTTTCAATTAATTTCTTTATCTGAAATAAGTTTAGACAGTCAAAAAATCTTATGATTAGCTTTTTTTGTAGCATTAGCAGTTAAAACTCCTTTATGACCTTTTACTGGATGATTATATAGAGCACATGCAGATAGTCCTTTAGCAGGATCAATATTATTAGCAGCTACAATATTAAAATTTGCTACTTATGGTTATCTAAGAGTATTAATAAATTTTTTACCTGATGCTACTAATTATTTTAGTCCTTTAATTCAAACTATTGCTATTATTACTTTAATTTATGCTTCTCTAGCTACAATTATACAACAAGATACTAAAGCATTAATTGCTTATTCTAGTATTTGTCATATGGCTGTAGTTTTATTAGGTTTATTTTCTAATAATATACAAGGAATAGAAGGAGCTATCTTATTATCTTTAGCACATGGTTTTGTCTCCCCAGCTTTATTTATTTGTGTAGGTGGAGTAATATATGAAAGAACAGGTACAAGAATAATTCATTATATTAGAGGTTTAGCTACTTATATGCCTTGCTTTACAATATTATTTTTATTATTCACTTTAGCTAATACAGGTATTCCTTTAACTCTTAACTTTTTAGGTGAACAATTAGCTTTAATTGGTATCTGAGAAAGAAGTCCTATAATATCTGCTTTAGGGGCTACAGGTATAGTGTTATCTGCTTGTTATTCTATTTATTTATATAATAGAATATCTTATGGTGTGTATTCCCCTCATTTAAAACCTTTAAAAGATCTATCAAGAAGAGAATTTATATTATTAGTATCTTTATTATTACCTACAATAATTTTAGGTATTTTTCCAAATGTAATATTAGACTCTTTACATATGTCTGTAACTAGTTTACTTTATAATATTTAATTTATATCATATAAATTATTAAACTATTAAAATATAAAAAAATATTAGTTTAATGCTAATGGATAAACATAAAAGTATCATAAGTATAATTATTTTTTCTAAAATTTTAATTTATAAAATATTCCCCCATTTATAAAAAATATAAATATAAATATAAGTAAAAAACAAAAATAAATATTATTAATTTAATTTTTATTATATAAAGTTATTGTTTATGGCGAATATTTAATTATAAAGAGTGTAGTATTAACGGTTAGTATGGCGATCTTCAAAATCATTGGTAGGTGTTCGAATCACCTCACTCTTGTAAATTTAAAAGAAATAATAAATCTTATAAACTTTAAATATTCTAATTTTAATAAGAGATAACTATCCTAAAAAGAATAGAAGTAATGTAACAAATAAAAATAATATAAAATTTTTAATTTTAATTATACAAAATTTTACCTATAAAAATTATTTTTAATTTTATTATTTATTTAACCGTTGGACAGGTTTTTATATCTTTTTTTTAAATATTTATATTTTCTATGGAATGACTTTTAGTTACTAATTTTTCAAGACTGTAGCATAATTGGATAATGCAGTTCGCTCATAATGGATAAAATAAGGGTTCAATTCCCTTCGGTCTTATTTTGAATTAATATAAAATAAAATTTTATTATATATACATTTTAATAATAAAATTACAGGGTACTTGGTCGAGTCTGGTTTATGGCGCTCGTCTTGAAAACGAGTACTTTTTAATAAAGTCGTGAGTTCAAATCTCACAGTGCCCGATAACTAAAAATAAAATTATAAATATATATATAAATATAAATTAAATAAATATAAAAGGGGTTACGAGTGGGCGAGAAATTAACAGTTAATTTTTAATTCTTTTACTTTTTACTAGTGAAAATTTGATTAAATTTTAGTTATTATTTTATCTTTGGTACACTGCACCTAAATAAAACAAGGGGGATTCTGTTTAAAAAAGATACAAATTAAAATTTGAGATTAAAAAGAAACAAATATAAAAACACAATTAGTTTATTAAATTTTAATTAATAAAAGAATTAAAATATAAAAAAGATTAACGAGTAAATAATAATAACCGCCGGGTTTTAATTTTACTATTCTGTTTTATTTTTGCTAATTTAGGTTTTATTTTATAAATTCTGTGTTTTAATTGAGTATTTACCATTAAAAATATAATTAAAATTAAAAACAAAATATAATTTAAAACATCGAATATTTATAGTGATAAATCTAATAATAAAGTAAAACCATAAAAAATAAATTTTGGTAAGGATATCCTACTACTTTTACTAGAAGATAACAAAGATCTTACTTGAAAAAAGGTTATTAAAATTTTAATAGAAAAAGTGCAATATTGTACATTAGAAAAAAAATAAAATTTAATATAAATTAAAGATTATTTATTAAACAGGAAGAATATTTTTTATTATTAAAGGTAAATATCTATATAAGTTATTTAATTTTTAAAACGAGAGTTCAGTTTTTTTAAGGCGAAACAGTTTAAATTTTAATCACTATTGAAATATTAATTCTACATTTTAACAGAAATAAACAGTGAAAATGTGAAATTAAACTAAAAGGAACCGCTAAAACAACACACAAAATAAGTTTTAAGTTTAAATTAACAGTTTAAACCTCTATTTACAAAATAAAAATAAATATATTTAATAAAGGTAAAAGAATTAAATTACTTTTAAGTATTATAATTTCATTTGTTTTTTACTTAAGAATTAAATTAAAAAAGGGTACATTTATTATGAAGAGGATAAAGGTTTTAATTTTATATTTAAATTGTTAAATAGTGTTATTACTGTTGTAATGTTTGTACTGTTAGATTTAAGTAGTGTAACCCTTTTTGAATTACAATATTAATTAAAGTATTATTTTCTTAATAATAAATTTAAAATTTGTGTTAGATAAAAATTTATGTTTATGCTTATTTTGTATTTTTATTTTTTATTTTTATTTTATTTTATATTTTATATTTATATTATAAAAAAACCTAAATTTTATCTTAATCTGCTTCGATCATTATGTTAAAACAGAAGCAAATTTTACATAATAAAAATCTGTATAAGTTTCATTGTACTTAATAAGTATCTTATTATCTATAACTCAAGTTATACTATTTAAATTATTTAAATCTTTATTTTTAAAATGGCATATTTTCTTCTATTATTTTATATTTAATAATATCTTTCTGTTCTAGATTAGGCAAAATAGTACAGCATTAACATTTGTATATTCTTTATCCAATTTAAACACTTTATATTTATTATAACTATAATTTTTAAAAATTTTTAACTTATTTATTTTATTAGAACTTTAATTTTTAATTACATTTAAATCTTTAATTTTATTCTATTTTTTAATTTTAGTTTAAAGGTAAAATAACCAAATCTATCTATTTTTATTATTGCTTTCATCCATATGTGTGGGTATTCTCTGTATTAATAAACCAGCTAATTTTACTATATAAATTTTTAAAAGATAAGGTAATAAAAATAAATTTATTTTTAAATATTAACAAAAATATTAGAACTAATTTGGATACTTAACTTTGAAAAAATATCAAATTTGCTATTTTAAATATAACATTACCTATTTTTTCTTCATCTTTGATTACATTTACCAATATAATATAAATTTTTTTATTATCTAAAATCTCTAACAATTCATTTTATTGAAGTTAAAGTAAAAACAAAAAATACTTTTATTTTAAAATTAATTAACTTTTATTAAATCTTATTCCCTATTACAACTATAAAAATGATATAAATAAATTATAGTTTAAAACACAGTAATTATAACATAGATAAGGAGGGAATAAAATAAATTTTTCATTATAATTTATAAGAGTTACTATTTTTATTTAATAATTATATTTTAATAAAACCAAACATATGATCCGCCCGGCAGCAGGGTTTAAATTAAAACATAAAAGTTAAAAGTGTTTGTAAGTTTATTCCTAACACCGGATTTGTGTGTTGTTTGTGTTAAGTTTGTGTTAACTGTTAAGTGTTGTTTTTGTAAACTGCTAAGATAAAAATTACAACTATTACATTGCTAATTTATTTAAAAATAAAGTTCTTATTTAAATTTTAACTTTTATTAGATCTATAAATTTGAATATGACTTATATTAAACAATACAAAATTTGTGTTAAATTAAAACAAACACAAAAAAAAAGGGGGTAATATTTAAAAAATATTTTTAATAAAAATAAAATAACTATAAATTTTATTAAACAGAAAGATTAATCTTGTAAAACAAATAAGCAAGCATATAAAGCAAAAGTAGTTGATAGCGTTCCTAATAATAATACAATAAAAATTCAGTATATCCAAAATATATTAGAATTACTCCAAATAAAAATCAATTTATTCAAAATAAAATGAATATACTTTCCAAAGGGCAGCCTTTTAACAATTTCTATTGAAATATTTTTATCTATTATAATTTTTATAGTAAAAATAAAAATACCCATAAAAATAAAATAAACCATTATAAGGTTAATAATAAAACTATAATTCAATAATTCTATTATCTGATTTTGTAAAACATATAAATCACCATTTTCTAATGGTGAATTAATTATATTATTTTGGATTTCTGAAAATGAGATTGGATTATCTACAATGCTATTGTTTTTACTATTAGAAATTATTTTATCTATTGAACTAGAATTTTGTGTGTCTATAGATTCTATTATTTTAAATTTACTTCCTGTGTTATTTTCAATATTTATTTTATTTCTAAATAAATTTTCTATTTTAGAAAGAATAGTGTCATTAAAATTTAATTGCATTTTAGGTAATAAATTTGTTTGATTTAATTTTGTAATAGTTTTAAGTGTTTTATCTGCTAAAGAGTTAAAATAGAGATATTTTATATCTAATGTTATACTATTCACAATTCTGTTAGCTAAAATTAGTTCCATTATAATCACATTAGTAATAGTAAAAATATTATATAAAAAATAAGACAACAGAACACTTCCTAATACCATACCTATTTTTCTTGATATAAGCATAAGTTGTGTAGTATATAAAGCACCTGCAATTCTAGCACCTATACCTAAAGCAGTTAAATATCCAAAATGATTTAAAAGTAAATTTAAATAGTAACCGCTAATTAAAAAATTAGTACCCTTAATATTACAATTTCAAATAGTTTTATTATCTAATAAAAAATAATTACTATAAATATAACAGTATAAAATAAAAGATATAAAAAAAACCATAAATATTATAATATTAAATAACATAAAATCATTTGTGTTTATTTTTCTTTCTAATGCTATCTTTAAAGAAATTCCCATGTAACCATATAAAATTAATTTAAAAAGAATATAATGAACTACTAAACTAAATAAAAATAAATAAAAAGAAAATATAATATTAAAAAACATAATCAAAAATATAAAATTTTGTCTCTCTTAGTTTACTGTATTTTATTAAATTAAAATATCTATATAAAAATATACAGAATTTTAAATATTTAACACTTTTTTAAATTTAATTCAGTATTCGCCTTAGCGATTTAAATTAAAAGTTTTACGGAGTATATTTGTGTTGAATATAATTTGTTGTAACAAGCATCCTAAGATTTGGCTTAAGCAATATGTAGTTGGATTTTAATTTAAATTGTAAACTTAACTAATTACTTTTCTCCGCCGGCGGCGGCAAATAAAATTTATTTTAAAAAGCAATTAACTGAAATTAAACAAATTTATTGTTACAAACAACTACCTAATAATTTAATTATATTAAAACCAGCAGGCTGAGAATGTATTTAGAATATAAAAAAATTAATAAATTATATGTAACTATAATTATAATTATAATTAGAATTATAACTATAACTATTATCATAAAAAGAATAATTATAAATATAACTATAAATATAAATATTTTTAAAAATATAAATTTTAACATCCTATTGGACTCGAACCAATAAACATTTACTTCGAAGGCAAACGCTGTACCAATTCAGCTAAAGATGTAACAAACAAACAAATTCTGATTTAAGAACGTTATTAAAAGATAAAAATATTAAAATTAATACTTATATTTATTATAAAAAATTAAAAATTCTCAATTATAATATATTACGCTATACCTATAAATAAGTTATACCACATAAATTTAAAATGTTTATATTTATATTAAATTTCTTATAATATTTAAAATATAAAATCGTACCTTCCTATATAATATAAACAACCGGCTTTAATTTGTTTTATACATCAGAATAAATCAAATATCAAAATAAATATGCCGCCGGGCGAATTAAATAAATTATAAAAATAAAATAATTTTATCTTTAAAAATTATAAAAAGAGTATATATCTAAGAAAAATACGAGTAAAGAGATTTGAACTCTTAAGATTTTAAAAACCATAAATACCTAAAATTTACCCGGCTACCACGTTTCGGCATACTCGTGTAATAACTACAAATATTAAAATATAAAATATTAATTATTTAATTTACAATTAAAAATATAAATTAATAATATTAAATTTTTAATTAAACATTTAATTTTACTATTCTAGTTTACTACTGTTTTTATATCTTTTAAAAAGAGTTTTCACCACTTATTCAAATTAGATGTAATACTTTATTAATAAAGGTAAATAATTGTTGTTTTAATTAGCAGAGCGCTATTAAAATTTAAACGCCAACCGGCAAATATTTATGTTTATTTTGTATTTTTTATTTTGTATTTTTTATTTTGTATTTTTATTTTTAAATTAAAAAAGTAAAATAAAGTAAAGTATACTTTACTTTTAAGAAATATCTACTAAATAATGCTGTAATGAAAAACAAACACAAAAAACAACACTTAAAAATGCGGTTTTAGGAAAACACAACTTAACAACTTAACAACTTAACAACTTAACAACTTAACAACTTAACAACTTAACAACTTAACAACTTAACAACAATTTTTTAATAGATATATTAAAGAGATATTTAACCTGCCGGCTGGAGAAACATAAATTTAAATATAAATTTAAAGATAAGGAGTAGAGTAATCGAAACTCTGTCTGTAATGTGTAAAATTACTGCTAAACCACTCAGCTAACCCCTTTTTGCCGACCTGTACTTAGCAATAAAAATATAAAAGATTATAAATAATATAATAAAGATTATATATTGCCGCCAGGCTGATAAAATACGAAAATACAAAACAAAAAATTAAAACAAAAAATAAAAATATAATAAATATATTTAAACATATTAAATATAATAGATATAATATAATTTATTTTTAAGTTATTATTTATTATATTTATTTTGGTCTTACATCTTATTAGCAAGCGAGGACGATTCTTTTTAAATGAAAATTTGTTTATAATATTCAAGATAAAACCTTAAATATAAATTTAAATTTTGCCGCCCTGTTAACCGCCCTTATTAGCGAGGTTCGAGGTATAAAATGAAAATTGGAGGCTGCTTATTTATGCTTATTAAGTTATTATTTTTACCGCCGGCGGCGGATTGTGTGTTAATTTTTGTAGGTTTAAAAATGAAAGTAAATTACAAATAAAATATAAATATAAGAACTAATAACCGCCCGCGGCAACACAGAAAAAATATAAGAAATTAATAAAAAAATACTTTGATTTACCTTTAAAGGAATAAAAGTAAATGAACAGATCGCGATAAGATAATATGTAATTTATCTTTTTTGAACCGCCTTACGGAGTGTTTTATTTATTTTTAATTTTATTCTAAGGTACTAACTTGTTTTTATTATTTAAGTTATTATTACCGGATCACGAAAAGATTGTATTATTAATTTATTATTAATTTATAATTATTTTAACTTTCCTTTTCTTAAACTTTAAAATTCTGTAAAATTTGTTTTTAAAAACAGAAAAGTAGAAGAGTAAAAGTTAATTTATATAAAAAGTTGCCGCCTAGGCGGAGAAAAAAAGTAAACAAAATTAAAACAATCCGCCGCCGGCGGTAAAAAGCTTTAAAGTGGGGGTTTAAATTTGTTAATTTCCAGCAGCACTTTCCAGTACAGCTACCTTGCTATGACTTTTGAGATGTTACTCAAATGGATTAAGTAAAACTAATTAATTTAACAAAGAGGTTTAGTAAATAAACTATTAAATATAAAAATATTTAAATTTTGAAACTACAATCCTTATAAAACCAAAAATGATTAGAAAAGGGCTAACAAAAGCTGTTAACAACTACAGCTTTACCTGTTAAGTTTTTTGTCTCTTTGTAAAATTTTAACTTTGTTCCAGTTTCTTCCATTATAAGCTTCTTCCCAGTGACAGACAGTTAGTTCATCACGAATGCTTATTTCACCGTTGCGCCTAGTGATCAACGATTACTCGAAATTCCTTCTTCATGTCACCGAATTGCAGACGACAATCCGACTAAATTTTAATAATTTAACTTTATTTAATGATTAGCTCCACCTTCTTTCCCTTTACTTTGACAATTAAAAATAAGAGTCAAATATTTACTGAATTCTAAACCTTTCGATTAAAAATTATTTTAAATTTTCCGCTGACGGATTATAGTTATTAAACATTTAAATTTTAATTTTATATAAATTCAGAAATAGGGAACAGTATCGCATCACTTTGTAAAAGTTTTTGTGGCACGTCTATAGCCCAGTTCATAAGGGCCATAACGACTTGTCTTAGCCCCAAATGGTACTCTATCAGAACCATTAATTGTTAAGTCAGTTAGTATAAAATTTATACTATCAATTTTTAATTAACAACAGGGATTTCGTCCGTTAGCGGAATTAACCTCAGTTCTCACAATACGGACTGAAGACAGCCATGCAACACCTGTAAATAAATGTATTTATATAAAAAATAAATATAATATATTCTTTATATTAATTAATACACTCCTTAATTATTTGTTATATTAGATATACAAAACAAAAAAGTTTTTATGCAAGAACTGGTAAGGTTTTACGCGGATTATCGTATTAAATAACATGCTTCACTTCGTTTGCTTCGAGACCGACTAATTTTTTTGTTTTTAACTTTGCAGTCGTAGTAACAAGGCGGAATGGTTATTGTGTTAACATTACTACTAATTTTATTACTAATAGTTACCATTCATCGTTGACAGAGAGGGGTATTTTGGGTATCTAATCCTATTTCCTTTCCTCACCTTCGTTTCTCAGCGTCAATCATTAATGGTAAAAAAGCTTTCGCCCTTAATATTCCCCTTAGTATCTAAGGATATAAGACCTACTCTAAGTATTATGTAATATAACCTCTATTTGATTCTAGCTTTTAGTTTTATATTCTAAGTTAAAAGCAGCCTACAAACCCTTTACGCCTGATTAAGACGATTAACGTTTGCGTCTCTGGCCTTACCGAGTCTTCTGGCACCAGTTTTGGACGACACTAATAGTAAGGTAATATCATTATTTTCCCTTACGTTATCAATCTATTATTTTCATTGATTTCAGTTAGCTAGTTCACTCTTGCGAGCATTGACTAATATTCTTGACTGCTGGTAGTATATAAACTACTTGGGAGATTTCATTCCCAATGTGGCCATCTGCTCTATCAAGCTTAGCTATTGATCGTGGGCTTGGGAGGCCGTTACCCTTCCAACTACCTAATCAAAATAAATAGAATCTTATAGCAGAAAAATTCCTTTCTTATAAAAATAATTTATTTTTATTTTTTAAACCTTTAAAAATGATTTTTAGCGTATAGTTTAAAAATATCTCTTATTTATGGAGACTATAAGGTATCTTATTTACTATCCTCACCTTTACACCTTATTTCCTAATATTTTGTGGTCCAATTTCTTGAACTTAATTATTAATTTTCGGAAACAACGATTTGCATGTCTTAAAACTACTGAATAACGTTCAATCGGAACCAAAATTAAATTCTTTCTAATTTAAACTAAAAAGAAAAAATAATTTTATTTATTTTTATTTTTTATAATTAGTTGTATTTTATGTGCTTTATGCAATATTTAGTAACTCTTTTATAATAGAATTTTTGTTTTAAACTATCTATTTTTATAATTTGAATTATTATTTATTTTTATATTATGCATTCATTAATGCATTTTTCCTTATAAAAAGTTTACAAGAAAAGATAAAATGAATTTATTTTAAATTAAAAATCCTTTATCTAATTTAAGACAAGTAAAGTAAAAATAAAATATCCGGCGGCGGCGGCAAGACAAAATAAATAATAAATAGGACAGTACCGCCTTAAAATTTTAAGATATAAATTTCAAAATAAATTTTAATTTTAAAGTAAATATACTATTATAATTAATTTATTGCGCAAAGTTAGAAACACAATTTACAATTTAATTTAAAGCTGGACCGTAATTTAAAAATAATTAGTGGGGGTAATATTTATATATTTTAAATAAAAATATTTTAATAAAAAATTAAAATTCTACCCTATTAAGATTGAACTGGTAACATTTTAAATGCATGGAATGGGATAGGACTTTGTAAAGTCCATTCTAATGTATTAGCTGTTTGTGTTTCATTATTAAATTGTTCTAAAGAAGTAAAGAAAGAAGGAACACTTCATGGGTTATTATTAACTTCTTTACCATTAGCAAAAATATCATAAATAATATAACCAAATAAAACAGTGGCCATTATAGAGATAAGTGAACCAAAACTTGATACAGCATTCCATCCACTAAAAGCATCAGGATAATCTGGTATTCTTCGGGGCATTCCTGATAACATTGAAAAAATTAATGTTTTTAATTATATAAAATAAAATAATTTTATTAAAAAAGCAACAGTATAAATATACTCCTAACAATAAAATATAAACCTTTTTCTATTCTTTATTCTAAAAAAGGACGGCTCCGTCTTATAAACTATGGTTTATTAATAATTATTATTTAAATTCTTTATTTTTATTTAGTGTATCGACTGAATAAAAATGAGATAAATCAAGAGGTATTCTAGAAAAAATCATTCCTTTATAAATAGTACCGTTCTTAATGTTTTTCATTAGAGTATCATATCCGATTTTTAATTTTTTTTTACATTCAACAGTAGCCAAAAAAGGAGGGAATAATAATTCATTAGTAATAGCATCATAAACATACACTTTTTTACGCAATTTTTGTAAGGTCTCAGGTGATTTTATTTTGCCTCATTGCGGATTATTTATACCTTTTTTGTTCCTTTGTTGTTGAAATATAAATTCTCTTGATTTATCTTTACCAAACATAGGGTTATTTTTACCTACACGACGAGAAATTAAAACGTTACCTCCTCCGGCAACAGGATGCCGATTTAAACAAAGTTCTTTGTTATTTTTAAAATTCCAATCAATATAAAATTGTTCCAGTGCAAATAATTCTTTTTTAGTAATTGTTGTAGTAGAACCTAAATCTTCCATTATAAATAACATGTGATTTATATGTCCATAATTTGTAATAGACTTACAAATCACTCATTTTTTGTTTAAATATCATATTTTAAAATAATCTTCTAATCTAGATTGACCATAGGAGGATCCAACATAATATTGTCCAGTTATAATATTAAACCAAATATATATAATAGCATGGCCTTTGTATTTTGTTGCTGCTACTGTTTTAGCATCTAAAGAATTTGCATATGTTTCAATAGGTGGTTTAGGTAAATCTGGTTTTTTATTATTATTAGAATTTTTATTAGAAGAAGGTAAAGGTAAATCAGATTTATTGTTATTGTTATTGTCAACATTTATATTTGTTTTACTATTGTGAATCGGTGCCGTCTTATTAAAATATTTTAAGTTATAAATATTAAGTTTAAATAAATTTATCGCTGTGCGTGTCGCTTCGCGCAAATAACAAATTAAAATAATTAAAAAAATTAACTTTATAATCTATTTTATATTAAAATTTATTTTTATAATTATATTACTGGCCTCTGCCTTTAATAGAAAGTGAACCAAGTAATATAATGATTTATATTTTATTAATAATAAAACCTAGTGCAAACAATAAAAAATTTAAATTTGAATAGATCATATTATTATTATTATTATTATTGTTTTTTATTTTTGTTTCTAGGCGCTTTCGGTTTAAAAATATGAAACACACTTAAAAAAAAAAATAAATTATTAATTATAATATAAAATAGATCAATTGGACTATTTCTTATTCTATATAGTAATAGAATTCTCTTGTTTAGTCTCTGAGGTTTAAATTTTAAAGAACCTGCCGATTAATATTTGTTTTAAATATTGTTCCTGCATATAAAAAGATTTTACTTAGGCCTATCTTCTAAATATATCAACCTAAGAAGTGCTGAGGGAAGAAAGTTAAATTCACCCCAACAAATAAAGTTCAGAAATGAATTTTACCTAATAATTCATTATATGTTTTACCTATAATTTTAGGAGTTCAGAAGTAGAATCCCGCAAATATAGCAAACACAGCTCCCATTGATAATACATAATGGAAGTGAGCTACTACATAGTAAGTCAGTAGTGATAACTCATTTAATTTCATACAACTCAAGTTACCTTGAGGATCGGACTATAACTTATTTAATTATTTAACTTAATAAACTTTCAATTACCACGTTTAGTCTCTACGGATCCTACTCATTATTTTAAAATAATAAATTAAAATAATAAATTAAAATAATAAATTAAAATAATAAATTAAAATAATTTTGGTTTCCACGGTATTATCTTATATTTTGTTTTTAATTTCAGGCATTACTGAAATATATAAGACTTCACCGTTAGCAATATTTAATTATTTTGGATATGAAATAATTTTATTTAAAATATTACCGAAAAAAAGTATGAATTTTTTTTTCATGGTGGTAAGACCTCATGACACTTACTTAATTGTTTAATTCTTTAATTCATTTTTGTAAAGAGTTTGATTTTTCTCCTAGCAGAGGATAATTATTAAAATGATTAATAATAAATTTTAATTTTTCTTTTTTATATACTTCTAAACAATAAAAATGACCATACGGATTTCTAATTGTATTAGCAAAATCAAAAAAGTTTTTAATACTATTTATTAAATAAAAATCATCGTTTTGACCTATAGAAAAAGAATGGTAAGTATTTTTTCTAATTGAAAAACAACCTTCTGCTTCTATAAAACCGGAAACTCATCCATTAAAATAGTAAGGTAAATTAACAAAACTACTTAAAGGATTTGAATTAATAATGGAAGATTGATTTATATATTTAGAATTTCTATTTATTAAATAATTTTCTACTGAATTTTCTAATAAACATTTTTTTAAAAATTCAAGTTGACATATTTTTTTGGAAGTTAATAAAGGATAAGAATCAAAAATTTTAATAATTGTTTTAATTGTTTCTCTATTATTAACATATCAAATTACATCTTTACTTTTACCTGTTATTCTAACAGTACCTCCAATAGTTTTAGCTATTTTTATTAACATATTATAATTTGTAATAATATTAGATAATTTTATAACAAGTCTAAATTGTAAAGATTTATATTGTCAATGATTTACTTGAATACTACCATCTCCATCCATTAATCCTACTCAAAACATTTTAATATATTCATCATCATTTTTTTTAGTATTCTCTTTTGTTAAGATAGAAAAATTTTTAATACAAATAAACGGAATATAACAAACTGTTATATTTCATAAAGAATTATACGTTGTATCATGTAATGCTAAATCTAATGAAGCATTAGCTAATACTACTCCAGTTACAAAAATAAAATTATTATTCTTTATTAAATCTTTCAAAGCTAAAAATATACCCATTATATGTTTCTCCTAAAGCTGCATATCTTTTTATAGTAGAATGATTTATATTAAGGCTTTTTTTTTTGTCTCGTTACTCCTTCATATTTACAAATAACTAATAATTCCTTAAAGAAATTGTATATATAAACAGGGTAAGCTGAGTTAGCTTCAATCATTATTATTTTAGTTTCCATTGAATGGTTTTTATTATAATTATAATTATAATTATAAAAAGGATTGTTATCACTCACTAAAGCTCTTGCTATTAAAGATTTAGTTTTATCTGAGTGAGTTCTATTTTTAGCTAATTCAGACAATAAATTTTTAGTCTCTTCTGTGTGTTTATAACCTAATGAAGAATAACCTTATTTTAATACATTATAATAAGGCATTATAAGTGTAATATAAAAAGTTTACCTAATTGAGAACTTTGAAGGTTCCACATACTCTAGAATTCAAAGAGAAAAATTATTTTGATCATATTTTAGTAAGGCTTTTATAATAGAGCTATTGAAATTTTTTGTTTTTTACTTTTTAATGAACCTTTGTTAAGATAAATTTGAATTTTAGCAGCTAAATTAATAGAACATCCTACATATTTATTAAATTAAAATTCTTTATTAACATATAAAAACAGGTGTTATTTTTTTGATCTTTAAAAATTTGAAGTCTATCGCCTTTAAACTATTATACATCTTTACTGGATTTAAGTTTTTAAAGTTAAAACCTTTAGAGTTGCTAGATGTAGAATAAGAGGCAAAATTTATATGTTTAATTAGATAAAAACAAGGGTGCCCTGGACCTAGGGCCTTAGGACTAAAATAAATAATAATTTTATTTTTTGGACTATATCTTCTCATATAAAAAAGTGAGGGTTGCGTTTAGTCTCTGAAAATACTACTAAGATATTTGATAATATCGTTTGGTTTTCTGCTGATTGTTCAAAATTATACAATTTTACTGAAAATATTTCTAGTAGTATAATTGTTAGAAGTTCCCAGCATATAGCAGCTTTTAAAAGGTGAAGTAACATGATTTTTAAACATTAAACAACTCCACCTATTGTGAATAAGGCTAAGAATCCTAAAGTAAATATTAGAGGAGTAGTTAATCTTAAACTTCCTCCGTATAATGTAGCTAACCAACTAAAAATTTTAATTCCTGTTGGAACCGCAATCACCATAGTTGCTGCTGTAAAATAAGCTCTTGTCTAAGAGCTAAAATTTGGACAGTATCTTGATTTAATATTATAATAATATTTAAACCTTTTGCGTGCTTGTCTCTGAGGATCCTTTGGTTGCAATACTTCTAATTTTTTTAATACCTTTTTTCTCTAAATGTTTTCCTTCTGTTATCATAATATACACTTTTCTAAATTTAAGGTAACTTTTATACTTTCCTGCAAAAAGATTAAATTTATCGAAGTAATTAATAAGATTTAGCGCTGTTTTGAACCCTGTACTTTTATAACACCAAACAGCAGTAGTGTACTGACTAAGATTACCCATTTTTAAAGTATCATATAGCAATTTCAAAGGTAAGTTGTCATTTTGCTTTAAAGAATACTCTAATCTTACACTATAACCTGTTTTGTGCGTTTTACTTTTTGCAACACTGATATGAAAACAACCATCAGCTTGAGTAAAACCAGCTAATCAGTAATTATCTAAACTTAATGTTTTTAAAGGTGGTAAGATGACAATGTTAAAATGTGAACTATAATTATGTTTAATTAGCTGATCATATTTTAAATTACTACAAATTTTACCATTTATTAAAGATAAAATAAGGGATAAACCAATTGTATTTGTACAAATATATCTAACCGCTTTCTTATTTTTAATTTTGTAAACGTTACCATATCCAATACTTTTTTTGATATAGTAAGCTAATGAAGTATCTTCCTCAGCAAAATTGATGTGCAGTTCTTTATTACCAAATCAACCATCTCCTTCAATTAATCCAGCTAAAAAATAGCCAAGTTCATTGTCTGTAAGATTGCTTTTATGATTAGATACGTGTAATGAAATTAGAGGTAAATTTTTATAATTAGTATAAGTATTTTTAGTAACTGCCCTAGCTTCTGCACTAAAACCAAAGTTTCCTGCTGATTGTCCTGTGTAAAATAAATAGATTGTTCCGAGCGTAATTAATACGAGTGGACTATTTATATAGGAGTTTCCAGCATATAGCAAAATTTTTCTCGTGAACACAAGTTTATCCACGTCCAGTCCTACTGAGAACATGTGGTGAGATCATACTAAGAAACCTAAGATACCAATTGAGAACATGGCATAAACCATCCCAAGATACTAATACAAGGACAAAGAACCTTCGTGCTTCTTGTATTTTGGACCATCTCTTTATTCTTCAATTTTTTCCCATTTTTCCCATTTTAATAAAAATTTATTTCATGCTTTACCTAAAATAGAATTATCTGAAGCTAAATGAGCTTTTAACTCTCTAAGTTCATGATATCTTTTAATAGCTTTTAAACGATTATGTTTAGCTGATCTAGAAGGACATAGTTTAAAATAATCTAATAATTGAATAATTTCTGGTTTTTTAAACACTACTCATTTAAAACTTTCTTTTTGAATATAAAGAGTACCACCGTATAGGTCCAGTAACAGATCTAAAAGATATTTATTTTTCTGTGAAGCAGAAATAAACATTTGAGCAGATTTTAAATTTAAATAAATACTACCATCACTATCAAAAAATCCAGAAAACCAACCATTATTATAAGTTAAAGTGGAAGGTTGAATTAATGATATATTATAATTCTCACAAATTTTATTTAATTGAAGCAATCTAACAGGATTTCTAATTTCCCCATTTACTGCATAAATTAAATCTAATAAGCCTTTTTTATGATGTAGTCTATACCTTAATCAATTCACTCCAGATCTTAATTTTACCGAACCACCAAATTTTTGTTTTATTTGATATAAACAATGTTTATCTCTTGTTTCCATAACAATTTCTAAACTAGCATATCCTTTTTTAGATAATTGAAAACACCCGTCACCATCTATCAAACCTGCTAATCATTGATTAAAAATTATATCCTTTTCATTAGTATTTTTTTTATTATTACAAATAGAAAAAGACAAAGTAACAAAATGTTTTATTTGTCTAAAACGAGTACCTATTGTTTTTGAACTCGTTAACGGAAAAATGATTTTATTAAAATTCTTATTATTATTTATAAAAAAGATGAAATTAAATTTGAAAAATAACAAACATATGGCCTCTGAAATTCCTACTAACATGCTTAATCCTCTATTCAATGTAATTTTGGATTTGTATATATTAAATATACGTGCGTTGGTTATTTGCGGATTGTAAGTATAAACAAAATTTTTTACCAGCACTTTAGTGAAGACTACTAAATTAATTAAATTTTTTAAATTTAAATATATAGGAGATATACAGGCACTTATTTTGTGTAAAGAATCATTTTTAACAAAAAAATAAATATGACTTAATTGTATAGTATTTTGTTTATTTAAAAATCTTAGTTCCCTGCATATAGTTTGTTTCGAAATATCTATAAGATATTTAGGGCCATCTTGACCGAATACTGGTTTACCTGAAAATGTTGATACAACATGACTAACTATACCAAAACCTGGTATAATTAAAATATAACAAATGTGTTGGTTAATTGAAGAGTTTATAAAATATTTTTTATAATATAAATCTATTCTTATTAACACTCAAAAATTTTCATTTTTGTTAGGAATTTATCTTAAATTGCTTTACTTCTTTAAATAATTAATAGTATCTATTATAGTAGTAATATTTGAATTTATTCAATTCATTGTCTTTTTTTGCCGCCGCCGGCGGATATTTAAGAATTTTTTCTATACCATTTATATTTAAATGATTTTTATCTTGAATAATTAAATATGCTTTTCTTCATTTAAGAGAATTTACTTGTTTACTAGATAATAGTGGATATTTATCAACAGAATTTAGTACTGTTTTAGCGGAACCAAAACTACTTTAAAGAATAATATGTTTCTTGATTTTTTCTATAATAGACATTACCTCCTAAAAAGTTTTTTATTAGTATTAAAAGAGCTTCTTTTTTTTGATCAATTTGGAAATTTAATCGTACTTCAATTCTGTTATTAGAACGGTTAATAGTTTTATTTGAAAACTTCCATCTGCATCAGAAAACCGGCAAGTCAATGATTTTGTAAATCATTATCTGTATTTAATTGGAAACTTATATTATTATTTAATTCTATAAATTTATGATTATTTAATATATTATTAATAATTTGATTATATTTATTTTTACCGCCGGCGGCGGACTGATCTTATTTTACCGCCTAGGCGGAGTAGTTTTTTATTTTAATTACTGTTTCTATTCCATGTTTAGATGCAATAATTAAAATTACAACATTTTTATCTTTTATTTTACGTATATTTCCATATCCTAAATAACTTTTTATATAATAAGCTAAAGAAATATCCGATAAATGAAATACTATAATTAATTGTTGTTTACTACTAAAATGTCCATCACCAACTATTAAACCTGCTAAATATTGTCCAAATTGGGTGTCATTACAAGGTTTTAAAGAAGTTGGAACATGAATAGATACTTTTTTTATATTTTATTTTGATAAATTTATTATTAATTCATTAGAAGTAAATGTTGCAATTTCGTTGCGTAAAGTCTCTGAGGTTTTAATTTTACTATTATTTTATCCGCCTAGGCGGCAATATAATAAGTTCATTAAATTATTTATATAATTCGATGTACTTAATATTAAAGTATTTATAATAGATAAATTCTTACCTGCTGATTTACTTCTTTGTTTTAACTTTTTTACTCTATATTTTAAGAGGGAGTATTTAAAACTAAATATATTTATATATAAAATTGAAGTGGTTCCAGCATACAGCAACGTTATGAAGCCTATATTTTTGTGGTTGACTTCTGGATGCTTTCAGTATATATAATTAACTTTATTGGGTTTAATAAATATACTAAAGGACTATATCATCATCACTATAGATTAAGATTGATGCTTGGTGCCAACTCTGGCTTCATCAACCTTACCACTTACGGTTAAATTTAACTCAAGCCTTGTACAGAACAGTTCCTTCAGCGGCTTTATGGGCAGAAAGACTTACTAGTCTGTAATATTCCTTAACCAAAAATAAACGGTTACGTTTAATAGATTGAGGAGGGCATATTTTAATGTAATCTAGAAAGGATTGAAAATTTTCTGTTGACTGAATTGTCCATTTGTAATAACCATTCTGTGCCTTATCAAAGTATATTTGTCCTCCAAAACATTTTAAAAAAGGCTCTACATCCATATATATTTTGTTTGTTACGCTCAGAGTTAACTGAGGTCGACTGTAAGGACCTTTTAGAGAATATCCAATAGTTCCGTCTGCATCGAAAAAACCAGAAAATCATCCATGTTCTTTATTTAACGTATCTGGAGTTAAAATTTGCAAATCTAGTACTGTACAAATATGGCTAAGTTGAACTAATCGTTTGCTGTGGCGGATATACCCATTTACCCGATTAACTAGATCTATCATACCTGCACGATTATGTAACCGCCAACGTATTGCCTGAACACCTGAACGAGGTTTAATAGCCCCTCCAAGTTTATTTTGAACTATTCGTAGCATACGTTCATCTGCAAGAGCAACTGTTATTTCACAGCTAGAGTATCCAGCTTTGCTAACTAGAAAACAACCGTCACCGTCGATAAGACCAGCTAATCATTGATTAAAAAGGGTTTCCTTTTTAAACCTCGCGTTAGCACAGGGAAAATAGGATGTTGCGCGTGTAGTCTCTGAGGTTCCTACTAGGTGACTCGTATATCTGCGACCGTTGGTTACCGGCTGATTCCCTCTACAGACCATTGTGACTTTTACCAACACGGCTATAGATATTAAAAAATATAGACTTACATTGCTAGTGCACATATGTCCTAAAAAGTCCCAGCATATAGCGCAATTCGAATTTAGAATCTCTCCTAAATAGGGCCAAATCTGACCGAAGAATCCAATTCCATATCTTATAATCATTTATTCAGCCTTGACTATAAAACCCACAAAACAATCGCATAGCTTTTGTTGTTGGCCCTTTTATTATTTTTATTTTTATTTTTATTTTTATTTTTATTTTTATTTTTATTTTTATTTTACAAAGGAGGAACCCGACTGTACATTAAGCATTAAATAAAAATTTAACACCCACCAGTGACCCAGTCTGTAGCGATCTCTTAAAAAACCGACGGTCTTGCTTTAGGCTTAGTATTAACCGTTTTCACTAGTGTAGCCAAACAAATATATAAATAAGTTATATTTGCTCCTTTTCTCCGTCGAAAAAAGCTGACCTATTTCTAACTTTTTCTCCGCCGGCGGCGGCAATAAGTTTTAGCTAATTTAAAAACAAAATATAACTTAACTTTTTAATTGTAAAGATAGATAAAATTTTCACTTTTTAAGAGCTCAAATATTCAGATCAGGACTAGAACAAGGTAGTATGTAACTCTTATCTAAGCTACCTTAATCTTTAAAGAGAAAGCTAAATAAGAAAGTATACTTAGTTTATAAAGTCTTAAATTGAGTGAACACTCGAAAAATTCAGTAAGATTATACAATAAAACTATAACATTGCTTTATAAACACAATATGCCTTGCGGCATAACTTTGTCCTTTGTTTCTATTTATAATAACCGGCGGCGGCGGCAATATTTAATCTCAAGTATTATTTACTTTACTAGCTAAAACTTTTAAACTAGGTCTTAATGTAGGATCAAGATGCTCCTTATTTAAAATTTTTGAATGTAAGTCTCGTCATAATAAATAACTTTTTAATTTTTTACTTCTTAATTTGTGATTGTCAAAATAAGTAAATAAGCGGCTGGTATCTGATAAACCAGATACTCGAAAGTAAAAAACATCTTTACCTAAATTATGCTTTCTTATTATTCCTACTTTAAATAAATCCAGAAGTAACTCTAAGCCTGACTCTTTTTTTAATTTGGTACTTGCTTGTTGAGCAACATCAAAAATAATACTATAAGCATTATTTTTTGAATATATTGTTACTGAAAAACAACCTTCACTGTCTACAAACCCAGAAACTCAACTATCTTCTAGTGTAGGTTTAACGTTTAAAGGATTATAAGAGATAGTTTCAAATAATAATCTACCTTTATTTGAATATTTATTAAATGCTGAATTAAAAAGTTTAAAACTTATTTGTTTTCTATTAGTAACCAAATTACCATTAAACAAAAGAGATAGCAAATATAAACCTTTTTTATCTTGAACAACATAACGAGATGTAGTTACACCTTGTTTTATTACTTGACCAAAGCCTAAAACGTCCTTAATCATATATAAAACCTGAATATCTCTTGTATCTTGTGTAATAACAAAAGAAATATCACCTCGCTTAGAAACAATAAATGATCCATCTCCTTCGGAAAACCCTATAAATCACGTTAACCAAGAAAAACTAGGAGTACTTGTACCAGTAATCAGTAATTTATGTTTTTCAATAAAACGATCAAAATTAAAATAATGTTTAAACGATGGTTTACATTCATTTTCCTTTTCTCAGAAAAGGACGGGTAATAAAGCAAATAAACTAGAAATATGACTGGAAAAAAACAGATGTTGATATAAAATTGGATCCCCTCCACCAGCTGGATCATAAAAACTAGTATTAAAATTTCTATCTGTTAATAACATAGTAATTCCCTTTTTGAATTAGATAAAAGCTATCGTACAATAATCTTAAGCTAAGCTAGCATAAAGTTTACCCTACCAAAGGGTTTTGTGTGTTTGTTTGTGTGTTTTTAAAACAACAATAAGTGTATCAAAAAGGCTTTATCTAAAACGATCTTGATTTACTGGTCATAGGACCCATGGTTCAAATTATTATAATAATCGAACCTCAAAACAAACATAATACCATAAAGCTTTCTACATAAGATTATGTCGGTTAGCTTTGGTATAAGTTTACCATAGGCGGTAAACATTTTCATTGTTAAGGTAAATACTCATACATTCACACGTATGTTGGGACTATCTCTTATTAAGCTAAGTTGTAAAATTTATTTAAATGATCCCAAATAAAAATAGTTCTTTTGTCATTCATACAAGATTTAATTTCAATTATTTTTTCTATGTTTAATTTATGATTAAATCGCCCTTGTTTAAAAAAATCTAAAACTTTAATTCAATCTTTATAATCCAAATATTTGCTACCAAATAAAGGAAATGTATTAAGATAATTCTCTAATACTAAATTTCCCTTTAAACTAGTAGTTTTTAATTTAAATTCTGGTTTAGGTTTATCTTCTCGGATAGATTTAACTGAAGTAAGTAAAAAATCAGCCAAATTATTCATAAATAGTAGTTTGCTTTCTAAGTTAGGATCTTTTTGACTTTGAGTTAACTCAAATTTACATTCTACTCTCGAATATTTAGAAGTTGTAGTTCTGACAGAAAAATGTCCATCTGCCTCAATAAATCCAGAGAACCAAGCATTAGAATCTAAAGGACTAGTATCTAGAGGTTTATAACTCATATTAAGATTACCAAACTTAAGATTTAACCAATCAATTAGATTATGTAATGCTTTGATCTTAGGACTTCGCATATTACCATTTAGTAATGTAGCCACTAATAATAATCCTTCATAATTATTAATAGTTAAAATGTAAGCATTTACCCCTGTTTTTCTGGTTAGAGATCCATTTCTTAATTCTGTTTGAATAATTAAGGCTAATGGTAAATCTTTAAGATGAAAAACAATTTGTACTGAAGGATAATTTATTTTTCCTTTAGGAGATTTTTCTGTTTTAGGAACAATAATTGTACCATCACCTTCGATTAATCCCGTAAAATAAGAATTAAAATTTGAATTAAAAAGATTGTATTTAGATAGAGCATATAAATTTAAATCTTTGTTTATATTAAGTTTGTAATTTGGATAAAGAAACTATTTTAAACTGCTTAACTCCGGCGTATAGTCTCTGAAGAAACAAAAAAAGGATTTAAATCCAAAGGGTTTCCTGCTGATTGTGTTTGAAATAATATATAAATATCAAACAGTTTCCAGCAAATAGCCGAATTTAAAGCCGGCAGAATCTGTTTACCGGCTAATACTGGTAAAGCTAATAATAATAAAATAGCTGTAACAAAAACACTTCAAACAAACAACGGTAATTTGTGTAAGCTCATACCATTTGTTCTCATATTTAATACAGTAGTTATAAAATTTATAGCTCCCAATAAAGAAGAGATACCTGATAAGTGTAAACTGAAGATTGCTAAATCTACTGAACCACCTGAATGTGATTGAACACCTGATAATGGTGGATATCTTTATTGTTTATAATTCTCATTTATATCTATTTTTATATATATAAACTTATATTATTTCAATTAGTTACCTAATTGTTCGGACTATGCCTTAGATATTTTTAAATTTTACGTATTTTTCTTAATAATTCTTGAATATTTAATAATTTATTATAATCATTTTTATGTTTAAAATAAGATCTACTTCATATTCTAAAATCTAAACTTTTATAACCTAAAAAATACGGTTTATAATTCTTATATGAAAAATAATTTATTATATATTCTATTGATTTAGAATTTGTAGTATCTAATTTATATAAATTATTATTTTTATTATAATTTACATTACTAGGTATTTTTAATAATCTTTTTATAGCATTTAATACAATTGGATCTAATTTATGAGTTATACTAAATCCATGTACTATTCTATTTAAATCTTTGTTTCCTAAATAAAAACTACCTTCTGCTTCTATAAAACCAATTAATCAATATTTAGACATAATTATTTTTATATCTTCTTTTGATCAATCTTCTAATTTATAAATTAAATTATTTTTTATCTTTCAACTATTTGATATATAATTATTAGGTATTGATTTATTATAATATAAATTATATATTTTATTTATTTTTTCATTATGATTTAATGAACAATCATTACTTATTAATAAACATTCTTTAAATATATCATAATTATATTTTTTAGATGTTAATAATGGATATTTATCAAAAATAGGTATAATATATTTTAATATTTTGTCTTTGTCTGTTATTAAATAACTGGACATTTTATTTATATTATCAGTTTTTACTTGACCTATTCCTAAATATGATTTTATTTTATATAATAATTGAATATTATACTTAACTAATGATATTTTATAGATAAATTGAACTTTAGTTTTATTTTTATTTATATAAATACTAAATGTACCTTTTCCATCTGTTAAACCTACTATAAATTCATTAAATTTATATAAATTATTAGATAATTTAGAAGAATAATTACGTTTAATAAAATTATATCTTGTCATATGTAGTCTCTGATGTATATTATTATATAATATACAGGCATGTTGACCTATAATAATTAATATTATAACTATTATATTAATAAACCCTTTTTCTCATATAGAAGAAAAAAGGAATAATGAGTAATTAATTAGATTGAATATAAAATATAAAGGAATTATATATTCAGAGGTGTTTCATGCATCGAATGACATTTTAGAACTGCATATCTTTCAAATTACAGTTCAACCTGTACCCGCACCATTTTCTACTAAAGCACTAAGTAATAATAAAATTAGTGAAGGAGGTAATAATCAAAATGATATATTATTTAATCTTGGAAATGCCATCAATTTTGTTATCATAAGGCTCTTTATCCTTATTTCCATTTATCACTAAATGGTTCAGACTATGTCATCAATTATATAATTTATATAAAATTGTCGGGTTTTCGTGGAAAGATTATTGTTAGCATTACTCACTTTCTAGTCGTTGAACGTTTTTAATCTTTTATCTTAAAAAACAAACACAAAAACAAAAAACAATGAATTTATAAATTTGTTTTAAAAATATGCTGAACTAAACTTCGCTGCAAATTGTCTTAATGTTAAATAATATTAAGAGATCCTTGCAATTTACCCGATTCTAATTATAGGGTTACTATAAAAAGGACTACTGTACATTTTTTTAAATAATTTAAATGAAAAAGTGAAATTATTCACATTGTTTATTTATATTCAATTTGATTTTTAATTAAAACTTTACCATCTTCAGTTAAATGTGTTTTTATCTATAATTAAAATTAAAACCTTTAACCACTCTATAAATCATTTCGTTTAGCTTTTAATAAAGGATAATTATTTAAATATTGAATAAGTATATATAATTTATTTAAACTAGTAACCTCTACTATTCAATAAATATTCTCTCTATTATATTTTTAAATTTTTAAATCAGAAGTCATACTTAAAAAAGATTGTATTTTAACCATTATAGTTTTATACAACTTATTATTATAAGGTTAAATTTTACGTTGTTTTAAAACTAATTCTATTCTTCCTTTTGTTAAAACTGTTGTGCTTTTTCTTCTTAAAGTTTGCAGTATAACAAATCTTAAATACTCCATCAGCATTAATAAAAAAGCTAGAAATCTATTTAAATTTAAATCGCATTGATCGGGGGAATAATTTGGAATATTGTAATTTCAGATTTAATTTACAAATAAAATTAATTCATTAAATTCATTTCTTTTTAACCGCCGGCGGCGGAGGGTTTTTAGATTTTCATTCTATATTTTATTAAATTTACTAATTCTTTATTTTGATTTATTCTCCAAACTATAGCATTTTCTTTATTTTTAAATAGCAGTTTACCACCAAATATGGGAATATTTTTTAGTACAGGTAAATATTTATTAAAAACATAAGTTATAGCTATATAAGGTTTACTTATTTTACCTTTATCTTATTTAATTATTTTAGATTATTTAATTTTTACCTTTACCTTCAAAATAATACTGCTAAGTATGGACCGATGGTTTTAATTTTAAGTTATTTGTTTTATATTTAATATTAGATAATTCATAAGCTGAATTAAGTTTATTATAATTATTATTATCAATAGAATTAAAAAGTAAATAAATTATTTATATTTTTAAAGTAATCTGGTGCACCAATATGAATAGGTAAAAAATAATTACCAAAACCTCCAATTAAAGCAGGCATAACCATAAAGAATAGCATTAAAAGTCCATGTGCGGTAATTAAAACATTAAATAATTGATGATCTCCTTGTAAAAATTGAACACCTGGAGCTGATAATTCTAATCTAATTATTACAGAAAAACCTGTTGCTATCATCCCAGCAAAAATAGCAAATACTAAATATAATGTACCTATTTCTTTAGCATTAGTAGAATATAGACGTCAATCCATTTTAAATCAGGATTTAATTTCAGGTTTACTCTGTAACTTAATTATTTTGATAGTCTTCTTGTATTATTTAAATAAATATAAATTTAATAAATAATGGATCATAGTATAGAAATATATTCTATTTAAAAAATAAAATAAATCAAAAGAATTAAATAAAAAAAGAATATGATTTCATAAACGAACTATTTTGTGTAATCTGTTTATTTAACTAGTTTACCTAAGTTCATTACCCTTAAAAAGAAAATAAAGATATAAAACTTAACAAGCAAAATTTACAAAATTACCACACAACGGCTTAAAAAACTCAGTAAGGCGGTAAAAAAACAAAACAACAACAAAAATATGTGTTTAATTTTTATCCTTGCCTAACTTAAGAAAAAGTGAAATTATTTAACCTCCATGGCGGAGTGGGTTTAATTATAACCCGATTCTGCTAAAGAGGTAAAAATATTTTAATTTATTTACGGAATAGAGGTGAGTCGAACACCTAAGGGAATTAACCCGAACAATTAGCAATCGTCTTAACTTACCAATGAAAACTATTCCTAATTTTGTTGTTTTGTTTTTTTCTTTCTAATAACAAATAAAATATAATATTATAAATCTAGGTTAAACTAATATTAAAATTTATTTTCTTTTATTTTGTAAAAATAAAATATTTTTTTTTATAATTGTTACTAATTTTAACTTATAATAAATAATATGAAATATGTTACTGTTATCCTTATTAGTTATTTAGAAAAGGTTGAAATTTATTTAATTCATTCATTAAATAATTTTAAATTATTTATTCTAAACTCATCAATTCAAATAAGGAAAAGAATTTTATTTTAAATTTAACTTTGCCTTAAAAAACATCAAAAATCAAAAATCAAAAATCAAAAATAAAAAACATTCTGTTAACCGCTTTAAAATAAAAAGGTAAATATAATATAAAGAGAAAGGACAGGGCGAATAGTAATAAAATCTATAAATAATAAATTTAATTAAAATAATAAACATTATATTATTTTATAATTTATATAAGATAAAATCTTATTTTTTCTTAAGGCATAATTAAAAATATTAAATAAGTAATATTTTTCTAGTACATTTTCGGTAGAGTGTTGTGCAGTTATACCAGCATAGCTAATTTACAATTTATTTACTTAAACCAAAAATAAAGTTATAAAGCTATAATATTTTAAAGTTACCTTTATATTTTAATTGGGCAGTATACAACCTAGAAAAATTATAATAAATATTAAATATTAAATATTAAAGATTAAATATTAAAATATAAAATATAAAATATAAATAAATTTTAAATTTAGTTATATATTAGTGAGCAGAACAAGGATAAAAATACAAAATAAATATAAATATAAATATTATTAGTAAATAAACTAATATTTTTATGACTCGGCGAAGCCATAAAAAGAATTAAAAATAAAGTTTTCTTTTAAATTAATAAATATATAAATATAAATAAATAATACCTTTTATTTTGTATTTTTTAATTTATATTTTGTTATTAAATTATTAAACTCAATATTTTTGTTAGGTGTTTATTTTGTGTGTTTAATTTGCTTAGCTTTTTATTTGTATAACCTTTTTTAATATTTATTATTTTTATTATAAGGCGGTGCCGTCCTAAGTAAATTTTACCTTTATTCTATTTTTATTCTGTTAAGCGATTTTTGCCGGTTTGAAAAAGATCAAATATAAAATCTTAAAAAAATAAATTTCAGATTATAAAATATTTTTTCCAGATTAACAGGCTGAACCTAAAAAATAAAAAATTAGTAATTGCCTTAGGATAAAATCATTGTAAATTAATAACACAAAAAATGCAAATACTTGTACGGTACTAAGTATTTTAAAAATAAATTTTGACAATTCTTAACATCAAGTCTATTTAATAAATTAGTAATGCTAAACTAAATATTTCGCAATATTTTCATTTGCATCCTATCTAGAAATGTTCTATTTCTTATAAAAATCAGAGTTTGTTTCTTTGTGGCGGTATCCTTGAGAGAATTTGTCCACTATTCTTAATTAAAGTTTGGTAAAATTTAAAAAAGTCAAAACTTTTTAGGTTTAAGAAATTATTCTGATGATAGTATCTAGGGGTTAGTTTCTTGCTTAATATACATTCAGCGCTTATCTATTATGTTTGTGGCTACCCAACTATGCCTAATTATAATATAATTTAGATTTAAAATTTAAAATATATAAATGTTCAACAATTGGTACACTAGAGAAACACAGCCTATTGATCCTTTCGTACTGGAAGGTCATCCCCCTTTTACTATTTGTTCCTCCAGAAGATAGGGACCATACTGACTCACGTCGTATTAAACCCAACTCGCGTACCCTTTTAATCGGCGAACAGCCGAACCCTTCCAAGCTTCTTCACCCGGAGGATAGGATGAGTCGACATCGCAATTATTATTAGTCTATAAAAATAAACTAATATTCTTAACCTTTCAGTTAAGTTAGATTATATCTTCATCCAGCATAAAGAATACATTTTATGTTTTACTGGATGTTGGCGTGTAATCGTTGAGGGTTTAAATTTTTTAAATCGTTATAATTTAAAATAAATAACTTCCCTGCTGATTGCCCAATTTTTTAAATTTGAATTTATAAATAATGTATCCTTTTTTATTATAAGGACGGCTCCGCCTGATAAAGTGAAATTATTAAAATTATTAAAAAATTATAAGGGTGTTTCAGCATATAGCCAACTTCTAATCAAATATTTCTATTAAAAATCCCCGATGTCTAATATCTATTAAGAATTAATTATAATTATGTATCAAAAAAGTCTATTTCCATTTCTACATCTTTGTCACTTAAAAATGAAAGAAAATGTTTTACAGGTTCTGGATTTTTTGTTTTTAAATTATCTCAAGGTGCCAAACAGCCGGGACAATGTGTACTCTCGCCAGCTATCAGCCTGTTATCCCTAGCGTCAATATAAAATATATTTCTGTTATCCACCGGCGGCGGCAAAAATATATTTAAGGACTATGTCATCACAATTTATTAATTTGTGCATTACGTCTAGTCTCTGAAGCTATAAATATAGCTTGCAAGTCAGTTTATTGTTACATATTAAACTAATTTTAAGCTTAAGCTTAAGTTTAATCTTTAAAACCTTCTCGCATATAGTAAATGTGCATATTTATATCTAATAAAAAGTATAAATAAGGTCACGCCTTAATTTAAGATTACAATTGATGTAAAATTTTTTAACTATAATACTTAATCAGAATATTTTGTATATTCAAATTTATAAATCTTTCCTTTTTCTATTATATGCTTTCGAATACCTCTAGCACATCGACTTATTCTATTTCTAGATATTCCGGTCACTTCAGAAGCAATTTGTATAGATTTAAATGTAGCTAATACTTCTAAATTTTCATTTAACATAGTTATACCTGAGACCATCCCACTTTTGTCTCTAAATAAAGATCTAGATTCATCATAAAAACCTTTTTTATTTCCAGGTTTACCTTTTTTAGCTAAACTCATTTTAAGTCTTACTGCTTCAGAATAAATTCTTCCCAAATTACTTCCTGCTGTTTTATTAATATTGTAGTCCGGTTTAATTAAATCTATAAAATGTTGTTCTTTACTTAAAATTGTACTTTTTCTTTCTGATTTAGATTGATTAGAATCAAATTCAATGATTTCTAATATTCGAATTCCGAATTTAGCAGCCCCATATTTAAGAAGAGCATTCAATATTGCACTATTTCCTTTTTTAAGATTTCTAGCTATATATAGAGGATTTAAATATTCATTTAATCTTCGATTTAAATTAACCGAACTACCCACATATGTTTTCAAATTAACTAAGTTAACTAATTGGTAAATACCAGCTTTGTTTTTATCCTGATTTAATTTTAATTCTTTTTTTATCGCAAGATATAAATTTTTATGTATTGTATTGTTCATTTTTGTTTATTGTTTATATTTATGATGATATTGTAAGTTATTTTTGTTTCAATTTGTTAGCAGCAGACTTACAAATATATCAGTGCAGCTTTCACTATTTACGATTTAATTGAGCAGGAGCCGTTTTTGGTTTAATCGGGTATTCATTTATCCTTTATTCTAGAAACTATATAGTTTCTATTAGATAAACTCTGCCTCCTAAATTGTGTGTTCCGTGCGCATCGTTGTACCGGTGCTAATTAAACAAATAAATTACGCTAAGCGAAAAAAGTAAATTAGAATTATAAATTTATCAGGTCAAATTTGATGCTAATATTTATCTGTTAATATAGTATATTTGTTAAAAAAGTTAAGGATATTTAAAAATAAATTAAGTTAAAATTTTATTACATCAATTTTTATTAATCTTAGGGATAATTAAGTCAAAAACTTTTATCGATTGATCCCCGTCTATTCCATATTATAGCGAGGGGTCACTATGCCCTACTTACGTATCTGTACGACTTCTAAGTCTTTCAGTTAAGCATGCTTTCCGCCATTACGCTCTGCATAACCATTCACTGGTTAATTGATCTCCATTCAATTTCTAGCCATACCTTATATGTAAAAAAAATAAAATATTTTTTTTTCGTTAATTTGTTATGTTAATTATTATATAAATTATTTCTGCCGCTTACCTCTTAAAGAGGAAAATAAACAGAAAAATTTTTGTCTGGATATCTTATTTAAATTATAAATAGATATTTGTGTTATAATTATATATTTGGATGTACTTTGCTACTATATTAAAGACGACCGCCCCAGTCAAACTGCCAATTAGTCAACTCTCCCTCTAAAATTTTTATTTATAAGGTAAACATTAACCCAACTTTAATTCGAAGGTATTCCATCTTTCGTCTATCGACTTCCCTAATTACTATTAACTAAATTTGTGATTAATGTGATAACTAAATACAGTAAAGCTGCATAGGGTCTTCCCGTCCCCCTGGAGGTAACCCGCATCTGCACGGGTAATTCAATTTCACTGAGCAAGTTGTAGAGACAGTGAGACCATCGTTACATTATTGATACCAGACCACATTTAATGGCCAATTTATTTTGCTACCTTTGGATCCTCATAGTTAAGCGTTGACTAAAAATTCATGGATATCTTTATTATTTATATTTAAAAGTTATTAAGCATTTTTCTTTCAATAAACTGTTTCCATCTCGTTTAAATAAAGTAAATATTGTCTTATTTTTAATATATTTACGTAGAGTAGAACGAGTTATATTAAGAGCTAATGCTGCTTCACTTATAGAAATATATTCAGTAAGTAGTTTACTTTCGATATTTGTAACAACAACTAATTTACCTCTTATTTTTACTTTTGTTTCTAAAACTAAAATAGGTCCTGATGGACCCACATTAAGACTAGAAAAAGCTGAATTTATTTTTCTTTTTTGTCAATGTTCTCTCATTTTATTTAAAGCCTCTTCAGAGTGTTTTTTATTTGTTTGAGACTCTCTCAATTTAGCCAGAGTTTCTAAGGTATGTTTATATCCTAAAGCATTTTTACGACCTTTCATTTTAGCAAGCGTTTCAATTGTGTGTTTATAACCCAAAAGAGAATTTGCTTTTTCTAAAATGTTATAATCAAAATCAAAGTTATCTAAGTAATGTTGTTCTCTTTGAAGAGCATTATTAGGTTCACAGTATTCAATAATCTCAAAGATAAAATTTGAATGTCCATATTTTAATATAGCATTATAAATAGGCATATTAGCTAATTTTAAACTTTTACTATCATAATATGTTGATAATCTACTTTTTGCATTTGATGTACTTCCTAGGTAATCTTTACCATTAATTTTGTTAATCCATCTATAAACAAAAGATTTGTTTATATTTTCTTTAAAGATTAAACTTTTTTGCACATCAGCGTTATTGTAGCTCACAACAGCTTTGTTAAAACATTTAGGTAAACCTCTGGATAAATATCTTGTAAAGATTAGATTTATAGAAAAATTATTTAAATTCATTATTTTGCCTTTAGGCTTTTGGTTTGTTATAAAAAATGTGTTTGTAGCTTTTAATTTATATAATAATTGTTTTAAGGTTTTGTAGATTATTTTTGTTTCACTATTTTTACTAGGGGCGGGGTGCTAGCCCTACCTAGTGACTAAGGACAATTCATTTTGCCAAGCCAAACCAATAACTTTCTAGCTATTAAAACTATAACCAAAAGGAATACTAACCTTGAGATACCGCTCCTTTCTCGATATTATTTTATAATGACTAAAAATGTTGTAGACAAGTCTACGCTCGCATTTTTAGATTAAAATTATCCGAATTTTTTTATAGTCACAGACTATATCTTTTTATTTCACGTGTAGTCGTTAAGGTTTATATATTTAGTTTATAAAATATATTTTTTTACCTGCTTGTTATTCTTTTTTATATTTATTTGTTTACTATTATTCTAGCTTAAATCTTGCTTAATTTTTAACTTTCTAACTTATAAATTGAAAAACCTTTAAAAAATATAGGTTAAATACTATTTATAAATATTAAATAGAAATGTTAAATTTATTAAGTGTTAACCCAGGCGGGCTTTGATAAACATAAAATAGTAATAAATATTTAAGAAGTTCAAGCATATAGTGAATAGTGTTTTTTACTTTTTTGTTACTTATATTTAAATAATTATAAGAAAACAAGCCGTAGTAATACACACGGCCTTTTAAGACCGCTATTAACCAGACTTTCGATTAGTAACAGTCACCCATTACCTCTCTTATATTAATGGCATCGGGCAAATTTCATCCAGAATACTATGATATTAATCATTGCTCTGAATTGTGTTTTTAGTAAACAGTCGGGGCCTCCGATTTTATTACACCGCAAAAGATTTTAAATTATGGCTAATTTAAATTTTTACGGTTCCTCTTATCGTCAAACTTATGAGGACAACTTGCCGAGTTCCTTAACAACTTTTAGCTCTACGCCTTAGTATACTCTACCTACGAACCTGTGTCGGTTTAGGGTACGGTAGTTTTAAATAGATTTGTTTACTTTATTTTTTGGTATTAAATACTATTTTTTATACTTAATTTTCCTGGTCCATTTTATTTTCCATATGGACTTTCAGTATAATACTCATCAGTCAAAACATTGGTTTTGATCCTTAGAGGCCGCATTCACATAAGGTGGTTTAACCTTTCCTTATAACCCTTTCGTATTCGGCGAGAAGTTTTATAACTTCTTTTTACGTTACTCATGTCAGCATTTTCTCTTCAGTTACCTCAAAATAATGAAACACTATTTATCATTAGTATTACTGAATGTTCTACTACCTAAATTTAAAAGAAAATTTTTATTTATTTATTTTATTCTAAATTAACAGGATATCGGTTGATTATTTAGACCCGTTAAATTTTAGGCGCAACAATCTAAGGGCTGCTACGTTGTTACAACGGTCATTAAAAGATAGCGACTACCAGGCTCACTTTACAGCTGCATTCAATGTGTTACTTCCTTAATTTCACTTAATAATCATTTGGGACCTTGATCCATGTTCTCGGCTGTTTCCGTCTTGACTACCCAACTTAGCATGAGCAGTCTGAATATCTATCATCAATTTATGTACTTCCGAGTTTCACTTCCATTGGTAAGATTTTCGAGGTCCCCGCAACCTAAACGCTTAATAGATCAAAACTGTTTATGTTTTTATCTAAAATTTATTGGGAATTGCCGTGCTGTACCTCCATAAATTTTGTATAGATGTCATACTAAAATATGTTTCGTAGAAAACCAGCTATCACCAGTTCAGATTGGCATTTCCAAATTTGTTATTCTGTATTTCTCAATACAGTTCAGACTATACCTTCAATTCTACTTTAACCTTAGGTATTTTATATTTTTATTTTCCATAGTTAATTGAAACTGTAGAATGCTAGCGTGTTGCCTTTATTTTTAAATTACTGTTTAATTATCTACCTGTGAACTGGATAATATAAGTCAGTAATCTTTATTTTTTAAAAGCCTTAATTTTTCAATTAAAGTCGTTACGGGGTTAATATCAAGCTATTCAATATTTTATTACTAAATTTAAATTTTAGAGGTTAAAGGTTATTGAATATATATTAATTAAAATTATTTCTAATAATAATTTAATATGGTTTCTAAAATGATATAACTTCCCACGGTATTTTCATTCTCTAAAAGAGAGAAAGAGTTCCACCGTTATGAGCTAGATTTTTTATTGAAAATTACTTTTCAATGCGGCAAAATACTACCGCTTTCCAAAACTCTTCGGAGAATTATGCAACATTCAACCGTTCGATCCATTATAATCTGGTCTTGGAAAGATCAACTGGCTTCGGGTCTAATAAAAGTAACTTATCCAACACTAATTTATAGTAAATAATTCACTTAAATCTTAATTTAATAAACCGTTTTAAGTAAAACCTAAGAAACTTTGTAATATAAATTAATAAATAAGGGGTTATTCTATTTTTATTTGTAATAAAAATATTTAAAAAGTTAAAATATAAAAAGTGTTTAAACTCAATTATATTATTACTTTGTAAACTAATAGTCTAGTCGCTTTCGCTAGGGCTTTTAACCTTGCTACTTCTATTAACTTGCTGACCCATTATGCAAAAGGTACGCCGTCATTTATTTTAAACTTCGACTGCTTATAGAGTTACTAATTCAAGTTTATTTCATTTCGTTATACAACTCACTTTTTCAACTTTTCCTTTACAGTACTTTTCACTATCGCTAAATTTATAATACTTAGCCTTAGAGGATGGTTCCCCTATATTCCAACAAGTTTACTCTCATCGTACTTTTTAGTTTTAAATTATTATTTTTTAATTATTAATTTATTTAAAATAAAAACTTTTGTTTCTACAGGACTGAATACCTTCTTTGGATTTTTAATTTTGGTTATTATTTAAAATTTATAAATTTATATAAATATAGTTACAGTTTTCCAAACTATTCTTATATCTATAACCTTTATTATTCAAATTAAAAGTTTTTTAGGCTAATCCGATTTCACTCACCATTACTTTCGGAGTCTCGGTTGATTTCCTTTCCTTTCCTTAATACAATGTTTTGCTTCAGGAAGTGTTTATAATCAAGGTTTCCCTTAGGATCGCCACAATTTTGGTTTGAGTTTGCAGAGTTTTAATTCAGTTAATCAGTTGTGGCTTTTGGTATTATTCCTCCTTTTGTTATAAATTTGCTAGTTATCCTTAATAACTCCTTTAAAATACTTTTTATGATGTTAATACAAAATTGTCATCGATACTTTTATATTAATTGTTATATTTTAAACTATCCTTTTTTTAACTTTACCTTTTTCTAAAAAATAAAATTTATAATGTAAGTATTTGGATAATAAAGTTTAAATTTGTTTGTTTTT